TTAAGGCCCCAAAATAATTACTAAGTGGTAAAGGAAGTAGGAACGCATAAACAACCAGGAGGTTTGCTTAGAAGCAGCAATCCTTTAAAGAGTGCGTAATAGCTCACTGGTTTAGTGATCCTGCGCCGAAAATGAATGGGACTAAGTAATTTGCCGAAACTATGGGATGTTTTATCATCGGTAGGGGAGCGTTCTGCAATTAGGTTGAAGCATTAGCGAAAGTGAATGTGGACAAAGCAGAAGTGAGAATGTCGGCTTGAGTAGCGAAAACATTGGTGAGAATCCAATGCCCCGAAAACCTAAGGTTTCCTTCGCAAGGTTCGTCCACGAAGGGTGAGTCAGGTCCTAAGTCAAGGTTGAAAAACGTAGTCGATGGATAACAGGTTAATATTCCTGTACTATTTGTTATTGATAACGAGGGACGGAGAAGGCTAAATCAGCCGGATGTTGGTTACCGGTTTAAGCTTTTAAGGTGAAGAAAGATGGAGAAAACATCTAGAGCTAAGAAGTGAATACAAGGTGCTAAGGTACTAAAGTGATTGATGTCATACTTCCAAGAAAAGCTCGATATATCTTAAATAACAGATACCTGTACCCTAAACTGACACAAGTAGGTAGGTAGAGTATACTAAGGGGCGCGAGATAACTCTCTCTAAGGAACTCGGCAAAATGGCCCCGTAACTTCGGGAGAAGGGGTACCCTTGTAGGGTTGCAATAACTAGGCCCAAGCGACTGTTTATCAAAAACACAGGTCTCCGCAAAGTCGTAAGACAACGTATGGGGGCTGACGCCTGCCCAGTGCCGGAAGGTTAAAGAAATTGGTTAATCAATAGATGAAGCTAGTAACTGAAGCCCCGGTGAACGGCGGCCGTAACTATAACGGTCCTAAGGTAGCGAAATTCCTTGTCGGGTAAGTTCCGACCCGCACGAAAGGCGTAACGATTTGGGCACTGTCTCGGAGAGAGACTCGGCGAAATAGAATTGTCTGTGAAGATGCGGACTACCTGCACCTGGACAGAAAGACCCTATGAAGCTTTACTGTAGCCTGGAATTGAATTTGGGTTTATTTTGCGCAGTATAGGTGGGAGGCTAAGAAGATATGTTTGAGGATGTATCAGAGCCAACAGTGAGATACCACTCTAATTAAACTAGAATTCTAACTTTGAATGCCATTAGCTGGCCGAAGGACAGTTTCAGGTGGGCAGTTTGACTGGGGCGGTCGCCTCCTAAAAGGTAACGGAGGCGTGCAAAGGTTTCCTCAGGCTGGTCGGAAATCAGCCGTAGAGTATAAAGGCATAAGGAAGCTTGACTGCAAGACCTACAAGTCGAGCAGAGACGAAAGTCGGCCTTAGTGATCCGACAGTGCTGAGTGGAAAGGCTGTCGCTCAACGGATAAAAGTTACTCTAGGGATAACAGGCTGATCTCCCCCAAGAGTTCACATCGACGGGGAGGTTTGGCACCTCGATGTCGGCTCATCGCATCCTGGGGCGGTAGTACGTCCCAAGGGTTGGGCTGTTCGCCCATGAAAGCGGTACGCGAGCTGGGTTCAGAACGTCGTGAGACAGTTCGGTCCATATCCGGTGTAGGCGTTAGAGTATTGAGAGGATTTCTCCTTAGTACGAGAGGACCGGGAGAAACATACCGCTGGTGTACCAGTTATTGTGCCAACAGTAAACGCTGGGTAGCCAAGTATGGATAAGATAACCGCTGAAAGCATCTAAGTGGGAAGCTAACCTCAAGATGAGTACTCTTTCCAGAAATGGATAAGATCACGGTAAGACTAACCGTTTGATAGGCGTTAAGTGTAAGTATAGTAATATATTTAGCTGAAACGTACTAATAGATCGAATATTTTCTATGTAATAATGTAAGTGAATTAGCAAATCTAACTTTAATGTTAGCGTGATTTATGTCTTGATACTTATAGCGTAGTGGAACCACACCAAACCATTCCGAACTTGGTTGTTAAACGCTACAGCGGCAATAATACTGAAGAGGTGGCTCTTTGGAAAAGTAGCTCAGCGTCAAGACTATATGAAAAATATATGTAAATCTATACATTTCTATACTTTATTTATTTATTAAATTTTTATAGTATAATTTACATGATATGATGATTATTTAATATAATAATCATCATCGAATTATGCCAATTAAATTATTAGTTAAATTATTCTATCTATAGTTTTAAGTCTTATAGTCAATTTATATAATTAAAGTTGCTTAATTGTTAAATATCTAATTACATCATTGCTGAAAATTAGAGCTTTTTCTAAAATCTTAACTAATTGACTGCTTGCTGCATAATTAATTTGTACATAAATTCCATCATAGTAAGACTGTATATTATAAGTTAGATGTCTTCTACCTCGATGTTGTATACATATATTTTGACCTCCATATTGTTTAATTATTGATTTACATTTATTGACTAAAAATAAATTATTCTCTTCTTTAATATCTGGTTTTAAAATATATATTGTTTCATAGTGATTTAATTTCATTGATTTTTCCTTATATTTGATTATCGATTTGTATTCTTACAGCCTGAGATATTACAGGTATTTTAGCATATTTTCCTTCAATGGATTTTAGAATGGAGTAACTAATAGTTGATATAACGAACCAAAAAAGTGTATTGCATAGCATTAAGCCATATAGACTGGTTCTGAATTCTATAGGTAAAGCACGAAAAGTTGCTCCAAGCAAAGAGTTTATAAGAAATAATAGTATAGATTGAAGTACATTAAACCTTATAAATGGACGATCAGGTATAGGGCTTTTCGTTCTTACAAATAGGTAATAAAGTATAAAAAATATAATAAATGCTAATGTAGGATGGGTAACATAAAAGATTACTAACGGCATCAAAGTTTTTTTGTAAATTTGCATTATACTAAAAGGATAATCAGGTAAAATTTGTTGTCCAAAGTTTTGTAAGCCTTCAAGTAATGGTAACCAATAAGGTAATATAGATCCTAAACGATCTATTACTGTAATATTATTTTTATTATTTTTTTTGTAAGATTGTTTAATATATGAATATAAATAACGTATTATAATACTTATTATAAGAGTAATGGAAATGCTGAGTAATATAATCATCAATAAAGGTGATTTTTGAGGCATAATAATATTTTGTATTAATTAAAGAAATAAATACTTCTAATATAAATTTATTGATGTTTTTATCTAAATAACTATCAATTTAGCTCTTGATATAGAGTATATATTAATTTTACAATAAAATAATATAACATTTCAAATATTTTTGTACATTTAATATATATATAGTATGTCATATAATTTACCTTCTTTATATTCAGATTTTATTCAACCTTTAGTCATTGATAGTAAGTCATTCCCTTCTCGTTTAATGATGGGGACAGGTAAATATAAAAACTTAAGGCAAGCGCAATTAAGTATACAGAATAGCGGTACTTCTATTGTAACTGTAGCTGTTCGGCGTGCTTATAATATGAAGTTAAAGGGTAACAGTAATTTAATTGATGGATTAGATTGGAAAAAATTGTGGTTACTTCCTAATACTGCTGGTTGTGAAACAATAGAAGAAGCTGTTCGAGTAGCTATTTTAGGTAGAGAAATAGCTAAAAGATTAGGGCAAATAGATAATAACTTTATTAAGTTAGAGGTTATTTCTGATCCAAGATATCTGCTTCCCGACCCTTACGGTACTTTAAAAGCAGCAGAGTATTTGATTAATAAAAACTTTACTGTATTACCTTATATTAGTTCTGATCCTATTTTAGCTAAACAATTGGAAGAAATAGGTTGTGCCACAGTAATGCCTTTAGGTTCTCCTATAGGATCAGGGCGAGGTATTTGTAGTCTTTTAAATTTACAAATTATTATAGATAATGCAAAGATACCTGTGATTATAGATGCTGGCATTGGAACAGCTAGCGAAGCTAGCCAAGCAATGGAAATGGGTGCATCTGGTGTATTGTTAAATACGGCTGTTGCCAAATCATCTAATCCTCCATATATGGCAGAAGCTATGAAATTAGGAGTAATATCTGGTAGAATTGCTTATCTATCTGGTAGAATATTGAAACAAAATAGAGCTATTGCAAGCTCTCCTTCAGAAGGTAAGCTTGTGAAATAATATATATATTGTATTATCCTATTATTTATAAAAGTATGATTTTAGTTATCGATAACTATGATAGTTTTACACAAAACTTAGTTCAGTATTTAGGTGAATTAAATTTATCTATTAATATAGTAAGAAATGATGAAATATCTTTGTCTTATATTGATCAGATTCACCCAACACATATTATTTTATCTCCTGGTCCAGGCAGTCCTGAAAATTCAGGAATATCTCTTAAATTAATTAGCTCTTATGCAAAAACAATTCCTATTTTAGGAGTTTGCTTAGGACACCAAGCAATTGGTTATGTTTATGGTGCTAAAATTAAAAAATTAATCTATCCTATGCATGGTAAAATAAGTCAAATTTTTCATAATTCTCAAGATATATTTCAAGATTTGCCTAATCCATTTTATGCGGCTCGTTATCATAGTTTAGTGGTTGATAAAAAAAATCTACCTAATGAATTAGAAATAACAGCTTGGACGCCAGATGGTACTATTATGGCATGTCGTCATAAAACTTATAAATTATTGAGAGGTATTCAATTTCATCCTGAAAGTTTATGGACAACTGAAGGAAAACATATAATGAAAAATTTTATTGTATCATAGTTTTAGTTTTATATAGAAAATTGATATTTATCATTTATTGTCTTTTATCGATCCATAAATATCTACTGTACATTTCTTCAATATTAATTAAATCTTCTTCAAAACTTAAAGTTGCTCTATTAGTAAATCCTGCTAGTTCTATGTAGTTTAATGAACTGTTGATCCAAATTTGAGAATAAGAAATATAGCTTACTATTATGCTTATCATTAATATTGTAAAGCCTGTATAAATAATAGGAATGCCGGGATCTGTTTTTATTTGTAATCCTGTGCTTGTCATAATTTCAATGATTTTTAAAGATATATTATCAATAATTATTGGTTCATTACAATTCATAGATATTAATAAATGACCTTTTATACTGTAAACAGAAATTTGATCATTTAATTTCGTTATTATTAATATAATATTTTTTTTATTATTTATAGGAAGTTGACAAGACCATAAGGTTTTATTATTTACTTGAGTTTTTATTAAAGGTTTTTGTATAGTTTTACTGTTTCCTATTTGTAATCTTATACTATTAATTTGCCAGTCAGTTTGATAAAATGTAATATTTTTAAATATTAATGGTGAATTAACAAAAATATTTTTTTCAATCATGCATTGATTTTGATTTCTGTATAAGCATATATTAGATAGAAATTGTTTTATAGAATTATCTGAATTATATTGGATGTTGAAATTTTTGACTTTTCCTGTTACATTATTTGGTATTTGACTATTAAATCCGGATTTAATAATATTTTTGATATGAAATGTTTCTCCTACAGGTACTATTTCTTGCGCAGTAAATCCTCCTAATAGGCCTATAACTGAACCAATTAATGTTAAAATTATACTAATGTGTACAAAAATAGGTGCAATTCGACCGGCTAATCCTTTATAAGCGTATAAGTTATTCTGTTTATGAAATATATAATAATTTTGATTGTGTAAAGCATAAATAACATTAGATAAGGATGTTTTATCAAGTTGTAAAAAATGAGCTTTTTTATATATCTTTTTTGTTTTTTGTAAAAATTTCCATTTTCGAGCATTTTTTAATCCGGGTAATTGATATGAAAAAGTACATGTAATTAAACTAAAGCAAAATATAGTTAGTAGAAATATGAACCATATATTTGAATACACATGATCTAATCCTAATTTTATAATGATTTTCCAGTTAATTATTGAATTAGGTAAACTATACCCTATAGGGTAAGTATTTTTGTAATAAAGTAAACTTTGATTCTGTTCAATTATTGTTCCCGTTATGCTTATTAAGGCTATTATAAGTAATAATATAATAGATAGGTTTAAATTACTAAGTTTTTTGATAGTGTGCCATACAATATTTTTTATGTTCAGTAATTTCATATAATTTATATATTTTTTATTTTTAATTATATATTGTTTATTGATTATTAATCGATATTATAAAAATATATTGTTGAGTAACGAAAATATGCTTAATGCTAACATAATAGATCCACTGAATAAGATGATATTATCCCACGTCTGCATCCATTTATTCATATATTTATAGTTGAAGCTAAAATTAATTATTAAATATACTGGTAATGTATAGCTAATTAGATATATCAATATATAGAGTGTCGCCCAAAGCCAAGATTGACAGTATGATATCCAAAAAAGTATAAGTAATAAGAATGGTGCTGTACATGAAGATGAACTAATGCCTACAATAATACCAGTAGTATAATAATATAGTCCATAAATAGATAAAAAGTTATTAAATAATACATTTGTTCTAACAGTTATAAATTTATTATTAAAGTTAAGAATTTGTAATAAATTCAAGCTAATAATAATTATTGTAATGGATGATATGATTGGAAAAAGGTTGATTAATTCTTTATAATATTTGCGTATTAATTGAAAAAATAAAATAGTAATAATGTTACTACTTATTACACCCAGTAGAAATATCGATTTTTGTTTATTTTTTAAATTTTTGCCATATATATATGATATGCTAATAGGTGCTATTGATAATAAGCATGGATTAAAGCCAGTTAATAAGCCGGTTATAGTAAGTAGTATAAATGTAATAGGATTAGCTTTGTTTAATCCTAATGAAAGTAGAAAGTATAGTTTTTGTTCAAGATAATATATTTTTGAATCTAATACATTTATAAGTTCAATCATAATATAGTAGAATTAATTTGAAATAGTTCATTTTTTATTTTAACTCCCCAGGAAGGATTTGAACCTACGACCAATCGGTTAACAGCCGATCGCTCTGCCACTGAGCTACTGAGGAATAAGACTAATTATACAAGTAAATATAACAAAATATATAAACTATAGCAAGTATTCTGAAAATATCATAGTTATTTTATTTTAACTGCATTTAATACTTGTGTTTGGTAATAATAATTGTTATGATTAATGACAGAATTATAAATATTGATTTTCAGCGGACATGGTGGAATTGGTAGACACGCTAGATTTAGGATCTAGTGAAATTATTTCGTGAGAGTTCAAGTCTCTCTGTCCGCATATAGCTAATTCATATTATTTTCTTTATATCCATCTTTGTACAGTTAATTTTATAGATCCATCATTTAATGTTTCTTTTTGAATTTCTTGAAATCCTGCATTTTTGCTTTCTTGAATAATAGAATTCAATGCATATTCTTGAAGTATCTTTTCTATAAAATTCTCTGTAGGTATTTTATCTTTCCATAATTCCATATCTGCTACAAACGTATATTCTTCTCCATTCCACAAGAATCCTAATGTATCATCATTTTGCTTCCGAGCAATAATATCTACATACTTAAGGTCTCCATTGCCATTTTTTAGGTATGATTTTTTTGTACTATATGTGAATTTCAAATCTCTTAAAGTTTTTTCTAAGATGGCAAGATCTTTTATGCTTGTTTTGATACAGCTAAAATGTGACATAATACTTTTTTATATAATATTTTGTAAAATTATAATTAAAATAAATTTTGTATTTTGCTTATACTATAATTTTATGTATTAATATTAAAAAATCAACTTTAAATTTATTAAATATTAATATCTGAATAAATTTGTATGTTAAGACAAAATAATTAATTTATAAACTTACTGAACTATTCTATTCTATTTTAACTTACACTTTACAAATTCTTGTTATATTCGTAATAATATATTTAACAAGTTGAAAATGTCTTGGGAAGTATCCTTAATCATCCTAAACAAATATATAATATTATGACTGCTACTTTAGAAAGACGCGAAAGCGCAAGTCTGTGGGAACGTTTTTGTACTTGGATCACAAGCACTGAGAATCGCCTTTACATTGGTTGGTTTGGTGTTTTAATGATTCCAACGCTATTAACAGCTACATCTGTATTCATCATTGCATTCGTTGCTGCACCTCCAGTTGATATAGATGGCATCCGTGAACCAGTTGCTGGTTCTTTACTTTACGGAAATAACATTATCTCTGGTGCTATCATTCCTAGCTCTGCAGCTATTGGTATTCATTTTTATCCAATTTGGGAAGCTGCATCTCTAGATGAATGGCTATATAATGGTGGCCCTTACCAATTAATTGTTCTTCATTTCTTACTAGGTGTATCATGCTACATCGGTCGTGAATGGGAATTAAGCTATCGTTTAGGTATGCGCCCTTGGATTTCAGTTGCTTTTACAGCTCCTGTAGCAGCAGCAGCAGCAGTATTCCTTGTATATCCAATCGGACAAGGAAGCTTCTCTGATGGTATGCCTTTAGGTATTTCTGGTACATTTAATTTCATGCTTGTATTCCAAGCTGAGCATAACATTCTGATGCATCCTTTTCACCAATTGGGTGTAGCAGGTGTTTTTGGTGGATCTTTATTCAGTGCTATGCACGGTTCTTTAGTAACTTCTAGTTTAATCCGTGAAACAACTGAAAATGAATCTGCAAACAATGGTTATAAGTTTGGTCAAGAAGAAGAAACTTATAATATCGTTGCAGCTCATGGTTACTTTGGTCGTTTAATCTTCCAATATGCAAGTTTTAACAACTCACGTTCATTACATTTCTTCTTAGGATTATGGCCAGTTGTAGGAATTTGGTTTACTGCAATGTCTGTAAGTACTATGGCTTTCAATTTAAATGGTTTTAATTTTAATCAATCAGTAGTTGATAGTCAAGGTCGTGTAATCAATACATGGGCAGATATCCTTAATAGAGCTAATTTAGGTATGGAAGTAATGCATGAGCGTAATGCACACAATTTCCCTCTGGATTTAGCTTCTAATGAATCTTTACCAGTAGCTTTAATTGCTCCAGCAATCAATGGTTAGTGAAGTTAATTTAATTAAGAAATTTAACTAAGATATTACATTGATAATAAAACAAAAGAGAAATAATGATAATAAATTCATTATTTCTCTTTTGTTTTATATTATAATTGATTATTACACACTTGATTAAATAGTGTTATTTTATTTTTCATCAAAGTTGGTTTTTTAATTGCAATTTACGCCTTCAATAAATAAACTATATAGATGCAATTTTATTACTTATTATTATCGAATATAGATTAAGTGGAATAATATAATTTGCTTTAGGTCTTAGTAATTGAATAGTATTTATTTGGTCAATATAAGTGAAATGCTCGTGTATAAAGATTCTTGCTGGTTTAAAATATTTCTTTTTCAATATCATTTGTTTTTTAAATGTTTTATTAAAAAATAGATATTGAATATTTTTGTAATTATTTAAGTTTTTGTGAGTTCTATTATTAGGAAGTTGAAAAAGTTTATTTTGTATTGAGTGCATACGAAAATTTTCATCGTGAATAAATAGTTCTTGTAAACTTTGGCTTCTTCGTCTTCTGGTTAGTTCTACTAAACCTAATTCTGATAATTGAACTATTTGCGGTTTAGCATTATCCAGTTTTAGTAATTGACTAAAGTGTTCCAGTAATTGCAACTGATCACTTTGTGAAAACATGTCTATAAAATCAATAATTATAACACCATTAATATTTCTTATTTTTAGTTGATATGCGATTTCAATAGCTGCATAAAAATTTGTTTTTAAGATAGCTTCTTGGGAATTATCCGATTTATTGAAAGAACCAGAATTTACATCAATTACTGTTAAAGCTTCATTGCTTTCAATAATTATATGACCTCCATATGGTAGTTTAACCTTTGGTTTTAAAGCATTATGTATAGCATGTGTAATATAAAATTGATCTAGTATACATCTAGGTTGATTATATAATTGTAATGTTGTTTGTTTATTACTAGATCTATTAGATCTATAGTTCCATTTTTGTAAATGATAATATATTTGATTAAAACCTTCTGGAGAGTCTATAATAATTTTTTTTATATTATCTTCATAAAAATCTCTAATAATTTTTTTTATTAAATCTTCATCTTTGTATAATAATAGTGAAGAAGAACTTTTAATAATTCCTTTTTCAATAAAGTTCCATTGTCTTTTTAAATTATCTAAGTCATTTAGTATGCACTCTTCTTCTACTCCTTGAGCTGATTGCTTAATTAGTAAACCCATTTTTCCTGGCTTTAATAAAATTCCTAGTGAATAAAGATATGTACGTTCATTATTGTCATAAATTTTGTGTGATACACATATAGTATTACAAAAAGGCATTAATACTAAATATTTACCTTGTAAATGAATATTTGCTGTTAATCGAGGTCCTTTATATGTGGTTGGTTCTTTTATAATTTGTACTAAAATAACTTGATTAATCGATAAAATATCTGTAATGTGCTTGATTTGTCTACTTTTTTTAAGTGGTTTAATATCGTTTACATGTATAAAACCTCTTTTTTCATATTTATTTAATTTTATAAATGCAGCATTAATACTAGAAAAAATTTTTTCTACAATTCCTATATATATATCGTTAACTTGATAAAGTTTATTAACTGTAATAATCTCTTGAATTTTATTATTTTGTAGAATAGCTGCTAAATTATTATAATGAGAAATAACTATTTTTTTTATCATTCTTAAAATATCGCTGAGTATGAAATATATATAACAAAAGCGGATATATATATATAATGGATTTATAAACTTTACTTTATATTTCTAAGTGATATTTACGGCTATTGTTTTAACATATTTTATAAGCATTATTTTAGCTTAGTATGATATTAACTGTTGTTGGCTTGTTTTTGCGTTTTTTAAAAAAAACGATTCCATTAGCAGTAGCGAATAAAGTATTATCTTTGCCAGATTTAGTATTTAGACCAGCTTTAAATTTCATTCCTCTTTGTCTAATGATAATATTGCCACTTTTTACAGTTTGTCCACCATATTTTTTTATTCCTAATCTTTTAGAACGAGAATCACGTCCATTTTTTGTGCTTCCACTACCTTTTTTATGGGCCATATTTCATTATCCTCTAAATCAATAACATATTTTTAATGTAAAATTTCTTCAATTAAAAGACGTGTTAACTTTTGTCTGTGTCCAATTTTTGTTTTGGAATTTTTTTTTGGTTTTGTCTTGAAAACGTTGATTTTTTTGCCAGATAAATGCCTTAAAATTTTGGCTTTTATAGTAATATATTGAAGACATGGGTTGCCTAAATAAATATTGTCTTGTTGTTTAACAATTAATATTCTATTTATTTGAATAATATCTCCTGGTTCACCATGAATATAATTTAAATCATAATATTTTCCCGGTTGTACATATAATTGTTTACCATCAGCTTCGATGATTGCATATGTCATGTTGTGTTATTTAATTTAATTAATAATTTATTATCAAGTTCTATCTATAATAGCATATATATTATAATTCTAATATATTAAAAATCATAGTAAATATAGTATATTGTTTACTAAATTTGTAGTTTGATGACTTTTTTACTGTATATTTGTTGGTTGTTTTTAGACATATATTTTCTGATAAATAATAAAATTTGATTACCTGAATTATTATTTGTTGTAAAATTTTTGCTGTTTATTAGTATTCCGTCTGGTAAAACAAAACTAAAGCCTCTTTTCAATTGACCATATAAGGGGCCTATTCGAATTTTAACTTTTTCAGCTTGGTCCAATTTGAATTTACCATTTTTTTCTCCTATATTTATAATAAACTCAAATTGAAACATTTTTTGAAAACAGTATATTTGGTATTTATTATTTTGTATAATATAACCTGTTTTTAGTTTATGAAAGTATAAGTTATATCGAAAACGAGTTTGTGAATATCGTTTTATAAGTTCTACATATTTAGCTAAACTATCTGGACCGTATATATGTAAGGCTTCTTGTTTATTTGTCAAACTCAGACTGGATAATAAGCCAGGTAAACCAGATATATTATATATATTCATTTCTGTTATAATTACAGTAGATATTTGACTAATTTTTATCTGTTTTTTTGTTAGATAATGTTGACAACCTTCAAAACAATTAAATAGCCAAATTTTCTTTAAATGTTTTAAATGCCAATAGAAACAAGTATTTATATTTTTAATAAACAAGTCATTACTATTTAAGCGAATAATTTTCATTTATAATTTACTTGATTAAGTAGATAAGAATATATTGATATATTGATTGTATTATGTAGATTCTTCTTGATTTTTATAGAGGTATACAAAGCTATTCGATTTACCTGTAATTATCGATTTAGATAATGATACGTACTTTTGGTAAACATTATTCATTTTATTTTTCCAGTTTGCTTTTCTAGATTTAGATTTTGATTTTGAGGTGCGTTTTTTAGGTACAGCCATATATTAAATTCAATAGTTTGGTATATTAAGTTAATACGTTTAGTATAATGTAATATTGTACAGTTTTGTTTAAATAAAGTTGATTTATTTAAATAAATTAAAGTTTTTTGTTGTATAAAATATTTTCTAGGGAATCATATATTCTCATATCCCCTAGAAGTATTAAAATAACTTGTAATATTTTTTACATGCTACGAAATTGTTGTAAAGCCACTCTACCAATATTATATAAAGCCCAAGAAGCAGCTGCTAAAACAGGTAGCAATACAATTAAAAGTCTCATATCCATATTTTTAGTTCCTTAAGTTTTTATATAATTATATTATACTCTTGCAAAAATCAAGATAAAGAAACAGTTATGCTATAATTATACTTTATTAATAGTTTGTTATTTTATTATGATAAATAAAATATTTTCGTAAAACAAAAAATTTATATTAAACTTATTGATATTAATTTATCTTAATATCTTATAAGATATTATATAATTTCTTTACTATTTTTGTATAGTTTATGAGTGATTTACCCTTTACTTTAGATCAATTAAGAATTTTAAAAGCTATCATTAAAGAAGGTAGTTTTAAGCGTGCAGCAGATAGTTTATATGTATCTCAACCTGCAATCAGTCTTCAAATTCAAAACTTAGAAAAACAACTAAATATACCTTTATTTGAGAGAAGTAACAAGAAGGCAACTTTGACAGAAGCAGGTAGTTTATTATTGAGATATGGTGGTAGAATTTTAGCTTTATGCGAAGAAACTTGTAGAGCATTAGAAGATGTTCAAAATTTACAGGGTGGTACATTAGTTATAGGTGCTAGTCAAACTACAGGAACTTATTTAATGCCTAGGTTAATAGGATTATTTAGACAAAGATATCCACAAGTTAATGTTCAGTTACAAGTTCATTCAACTCGTTTAATTTCTTGGAGTGTTGCCAATGGTCAAGTGGATTTAGCTGTTATTGGTGGAGAAGTTCCTAATGAGTTGAAAGAGATTTTACAAGTTACTGCTTATGCAGAAGATGAATTAGCACTTATTTTACCAACTTCTCATATTTTTTCTAAACTTCCAGATATTCAAAAAGAAGATTTATATAGATTAAGATTTATTGCTTTAGATACACAATCTACCATCCGTAAAGTGATCGATAAAATTTTAATTCAGCATGATATTGATAGTAGTAGATTTAAGATAGAAATGGAACTGAATTCTATAGAAGCTATTAAAAATGCTGTACAATCAGGATTAGGTGCAGCTTTTGTCTCTGTGTCTGCTATTGCAAAAGAATTGGAACTAGGAATATTACATTGGGCTAAAATAGAAAATGTAACTATTAAACGTATGTTATCTATAATTGTTAATCCGAATCGTTATAAATCTAAAGCAGCTGAAACTTTTAGTAAAGAAATTTTGACTTTATTTGTTACACCTGCTGCATAAATTACATATATTTTATATTATGTATAAAGATAGTCTGATTGAAATTGTCCAATTATTACAAATCCTATTCTTAACTTTAGCCATTGAATGAATTTTTCATCAAGTGACACAATAGCAGCATAATTTTCTGCTACTTGTTTATTGATATAATTTATTTGTAGTGATTTAATAAAATTTGGATTTGTAACAAACCAAAAATCTATGTCTTTTTGGATATTTTTATAATGACTAGTTCTTTCTCTTAAAATTTCTTCAATTGGTTCTTCATTCATTAAAAAATTTTTACTTGCAATTACAAAATAATAGTTGTTCATAATTATAGAATTAGTTAATTATTATATTATATGTTTTAAATAATTATACAATTGAGATGATTTGTTTGTATTAAATTAATATTATATATCATACATATAACTATTCAAATAGGTATATTGGTTATTAATCAATAATATGCATAATTTATATATAATATTATGTATTTAGTACGGTTTTATATGATAAAAATATTAGAAATATATGGTAAAGTATTGGCCTTGTAAACAAGGTATGTCTTTAAATCATGAAGTTGCACATTTATTTGCTTATGTAAAAGAAAAGTTTAATGGCAGCTTATCTAATCGAACTAATGATAACTTATATATTGATATATTAAATAATTCTGTAAAATACAGATTATTTTCTATTATTTTAGTTGAGCTGGAAATTTTAATTTTAGATTTAATAGAATTAAATTTAAGTATTAAAACTATTAAAAGATTAAATTACAAAATTTTATACGATTTAATACAGAAAGTAGTAGCTCACTTTTTGGTAGAGTTTCATGTGAATCATTATCCGATAATTCTTGTAAAAGGTCAGCAGTATTCTTATTTGCAGATTATATTAGCAGAATATAAATGGCTTTTAGAAAGTTTATTGATTTATTTGGTTTTTGGGTCTATGTATATAGATGATGATATTTTCGTTTTTGATGCAAAATTTACTCCTGTAAATCATATAGCTATATTACTGGAAAATTTAGTTATTCAAGTTAGTAATTTAGTGATTTTTATGATATTAGAAAATCTTAAATCTTTGTCTAATATAGCTATATTTTTAAAAAATAATCAATTATGTAATATATCTTATATTTCTATTAGATCTCTTGCTGTATTTCGCAATAGTTTAATATGTCAAAACTTGATTTATCTTTATATTATACAGCCTAAGTATATATATAGTAGCCGTTATAAAGTTTGGTTAATCAGTTCTAAAGGCTTAGTAACAAAATATATATATGTGGATAGATTAGACGATTTTATTAAATTATCTCGTCCAAAATTAATATTAGTTGCTTTAATTGAATTACAAGATTTAGTAATTCCACAATTTGAAAAGTTTTTATTGATTTTTATAAAACTTATATTATATATACTCGTAAATATATTTGGAAATGGAATAGTGATTTTTATACGTATAATAAGATTAGTAATAGATAATTGGTTAAAATAAATTTCTTTCAATATATGCAATAATTTATGAGGCCATGTGTATTGATTGTTATATATTATATAATTGTTTTATATAATAAAAAATGTAATCTATACAAATTATGACAAATATAAATCCTAATTCAACAATATTACAAAAAATAGCAGCTTTAGATATTAATATTGATGTATCAAAACAGTTAAAATTAATTGAACAAATTGTAGAATCAGGAGAATTGGCACAAAAAGCTCTTTTAGATTTATTGGTTGACAGATGCATGATGGAGAATAAAGAAGTTGATAATTTAGATGGTCTAATATATGAATTTTTGTATTTTAGAAGTTTTGCAAATATTAAAAAAAAATTAAATTCTTATTTTTGTTTAGGACTTATAGACTTGAATCATTCTTTCAAGTTAAATTATCAGCCATTGCAAAATCTATTAATTGTTCATGATTTTCAAGAAGCTGATAAACTTACACAATCTTATCTTCGTTCTCTTGCGGGTTTAGACAAGAATAGTCAACGTAAATGGTTGTATTTTACAGATATATTAGCTATACCTTCTGAGGATTTGTATATAATTGATAAATTATGGAGACTCTATTCCAGAGGTAAGTTCGGTTTTTCTATACAAAGAAGTATATGGTTGTCTCATAATTGTAGCTGGGAGAAATTTTGGTTTACCATAGGATGGAAAAATAATGGTATATTATGTAGATATCCTAGTGATTTTATATGGAATATTGATGCACCTTCGGGACATTTACCATTATTTAATCAATTGAGAGGTGTTCAAGTAATATCAGCATTATTTAATCATAGTGTTTGGAATAAATGATTCTGTGTTTTAATGATTTTTATGTTGCTTGAATTTTTTTATCAAATAAATAAAGTCTTTGAACAAATAATCGGAATCATGTGGTCCTGGACTAGCTTCTGGATGATATTGTACTGAAAATACAGGTTTTTTCTTATGAAATATTGCTGCAATAGTAGAGTCGTTTAGATTTAAATATGTAGTATATATATTATTGGGATATAAGGATTGTTTTTGCACAGCAAAACCATGATTTTGACTTGTGACTTCTATTTTTTGTTTAATGCCAGATGGATGATTTAAACCTCTGTGTCCAAATCTTAGTTTAAATGTTTCAGCGCCTAAAGCTAAGCTTAAAATTTGATGTCCCATGCATATTCCAAAAATAGGTATATTAGTAAATTCTATAATTTTTTTTACAGTTTTGATTGCATATTGTACGACTGAAGGATCACCAGGACCATTAGATAAGATGATACCGTCTGGATTATGTGACTTAATTTCTTCATATGAAGTATGTGCTGGTAAAACATCAATAGAGCAACCGTAATTAAATAATCTGGATAAAATTTGATATTTTACTCCGAAATCTATCAAGATCACTTTTAATCCATAACCAAATTTTGAATCTGTTTTATATTTTAAATATGAATTGTACTTATTATAATAGTCGTTAAATGTATATTGTTTGATGGTTGTGACTTTATTCACTAAGTCATTACCTTGCATTGTAGCTGTTGTATCAAGTGTAGAGTTTAATTCATTAAAATTTAGAGATTTGCTAGAAATACATCCATTCATCACCCCTGTATTTCTTAAATGTTTAGTCAAATCTCTTGTATCTATACCAAAAATATGAGGTACATTATTATCTATAATGTAGTTAATAAAATTTTGTTGTTGTCTCCAGTTGCTAGAATGAAAACAAAAATTTTTTGCGATTATACCCTTTACATGAATTTTTTTTGATTCATTGTCGTTATTATTGATGCCCGTATTACCAATTTCTGGATAAGTAAAGGTCATTATTTGTCCTTCATAACTAGGATCTGTCATGATTTCTTGATATCCCGTCATACCTGTATTAAATACAACTTCTCCAAAAGCAATAGTAGACTGAAGTAAAGTCCATCCTTTATACTTTTTACCGTCTTGTAAAATTATAATTGCTGGATATAAAGCATGAGTCATTATTAAATCTTGAAAGTATAAAAATAAATAATATCTATCTGTATGCTATATATCTATAATAATAGATAGTCAATAGTTAAAACTATCTATTGTGTTAATAATTATAGATATAATAATTTTTGTTTATGATAAAGAAGAATAATTTACATTACCAGCCTTGTTCTGACTGGTTTAAAACGTAATTTGCAACATTTTCAATATCTTCATCTGCTAAACGTCCACCAAATGCAGGCATTGCATTTTTTCCATTTTTTACTTGATTTGTAATAGCATTAATGCTATTCATACCATAGAGTTCTAATGCTTCTTTTTTTAATGTTTTGTCTGGCATAATTGCATTATTTCCGTTAGCATGACATGCTGAACAGTTTGCTGAAAAGATTTGTTCTCCAGCTCCTAAATCTGCTGCAATAGTGGGATTAACATTATTTGTGAAAATACTATAAATAATCAAAAGAATGAATAGCAACCGCATAAATTTTATATCCTTAAGTAATTAAGTAAATGAAATCTTATTATATACATTATATGTGATTTTTTATCATCTATATCATATAATGATATATGAGATTTACTTAAAATAGTATTTATGAGTTTTATTTTTTAGTAGTCAAGTACAAAAACTTATTCATATTAATTAATAATAAATTTTACCCCCTCCCCATTTTTCTGCTGCTATTTTAGGTTGAATTAAAATATGACCGGCAATTGCAAATAAGTCTTCATCTGTTAAATTACGCATTTTTGGAAAAATCTCTGCACTCTTTATACTAGGATGTAGTTCAGCAATAGAAGTAGCACCATCATAACTAGTCGGATCTTTCATATATTCAATTAGACTATATATATTATCTCTAGGAGGTGTTGCGCCACTTAGTGATTCAGGTTCTAATCCTATATTAGGATTTGTTTTAGTGATTCCTCCATTATGACATTGAGCACATGAACTATTAAAAAGACGCTTTCCTCTTTTGACTTGTTCAGGGGTTAATACAATAGTTTTCCCTGATTCTTCTAGTGTAACTGTTCTTGTTATTTCATCTAATTCTATAGCATGCGTTGAATTTAGCAAAGTCCCAAATACAATATGGATAGCAAATAAACTTAGCTGAATTTTCTTGTTTGATATCATGATATTTATATTATCCTTAAATTAAGCAAATAATTTATATATTATATAATACCTTAATTATTATTTATTAAATTAACAGGCTATTATAGTTAGTGGATTTATAGAAATATAGTATCTTTTTTATTCTTCAAACTATTTTATTTAGCATCATATATAAAACGTTGTAATATACATGTATTATATATCATCTATTTAATAAATTAAAAATTTCTTATTATCAAGAATTATAGTAAAAAGATAAGATTTGATGTAGTTTTATTTTTAAATCCACTCTTGATATTATTAAATCTATAAAGCCATGCTTAAATAAGTATTCGGATGTTTGAAAGTTATCAGGCAAATCTTCTTTTATTGTTTGTTCTATTACTCTTCTCCCTGCAAATGCAATCAATGCGTTTGGTTCTGCAATGATTAAATCTCCTAACATAGCAAAGCTTGCAGTAACACCGCCTGTAGTCGGAGAAGTTAAAACAGGAAAATATGGTAGTTGTTCTTGTTGGTGTTTTTGTAATGCAGAAGATACTTTAGCCATTTGCATTAAACTTAACATACCTTCTTGCATTCTTGCTCCTCCTGAAGCGCATATAATTATGACAGCTATTTTATCTATAGTTGCTTTTTCTATTAATCTAGTTAATTTTTCACCTACAACTGAACCCATACTGCCACCCATGAATCGAAAATCCATTATTCCAAGAGCAATAGGTATATTAAAAATTTGACCTATTCCAGTTTGTACAGCATCAAATAGACCAGTTTGATTTCTCATATCTTCTAGTCTTTTACTATATAATTTTCTATCAGAGAAACCGAGTGGATCTGTTGATGTTAAATAGTCATTAATAGGCTGCCATGTATTATTGTCAATAAGTTGTTCTATTCTATCTTGGCTAGTAGTTGCAAAATGATGATCACATTTAGGGCAAACTTTAAGGTTCTTTTCGAGAGTTTTATAGTACATTAATAAATTGCACTTATTGCATTTTATCCATAATCCTTCAGGTACCTGTACATCTACTTCTCTTATATTTTTTTCTAATGTTGTATTACGTTTAAATGTTAACCATTCAGATAAAGACATATTATATAATTTAGTATTTTATAAAACAGCAGTTATTAATATATAATTTTAATATTTTTTGATTAAATTAGAAAAACATATTATTATACAATCATGTTTTTCTAATTTAAATTTAAGAATGTATATATTGATAGTAAATAGCTGTTATATTTAATTTCTTAAAGTTTTATCTTTTTGACTAACAAATAAAAGAGCTACTGTAATAGGTAATACAACAATTAAAGCACCTAAAATCAGGCTATTTAAAAAACTAGATAGTGATGATGTCATTAGAAATTGTCCTCGATTAATAATTTCGCAAAAATGAATTTAATTTTAATAATTAATATATATAATATTTTATTATTTAATGTTAATCGTATAGATTGTTACTATATTGTAATATAGGTAATCTAATAATTTAACTTTTTTTGTTTTCTATTAACATTTCCATTTTATTACAACTGTTCCCCAAGTTAATCCAGCACCAAAACCTGAAATAACTATAACATCTTCTTTAAGAATTTTATTATTTTTTAACGCTTCGTCTAAGGCTAATGGAATTGATGCAGCAGATGTATTACCATATTTGCTTAAATTTGAAATAATTTTACAATTATCGATGGATAATCTTGCTGCAACAGCAGTTAAGATTCTTTGATTAGCTTGGTGTAGTAAAAGCCAGTTTACGTCTTGAACCGACAGTTTGATAGCATTAAGACATTTTATAATACTAGCAGGAACTTTTGATACAGCGAATTTATAAACTTCCTGACCATTCATCGATAAGTATTGAAATTTACCTTGAAAAAGTTGCAAAGTATTATGAGAATGATTATTTTCTTTATATGTTATGGATAGTTGGTTTGATTTTGTTCCATCTGTATTTAATTGAAAACCGAGAATTGCATTATCTTTTTTATGACATGCTTGCATTATAGCTGCACCAGCACCGTCTCCAAATAAAATACATGTTTTACGATCAGACCAATCTATCCATTTTGACATTACATCTGCACCAATTATCAAAATATTGTTATAACTACCGTTTTGGATAAATTGGGATGCTGTAACAATTCCTAATACAAAACCCGAGCATGCTGCAGTTATATCAAAAGCTACAGCTTTATATGCTCCAATTTTCGCTTGCACTTGACTTGCACTACCAAAAAGATCATTAGGACTAGATGTTGCTAGTATAATTAAGTCTATTTCTAAAGGATTCATTTTTGCTTTATTCAATGCTTCCATAGATGCAGAGTAAGCTAGGTCTACTACAGATTGATTTATGCCGTTTAATATTCTCCTTTCTTTAATCCCTGTACGACTTACGATCCATTCATCTGATGTTTCAACCATTTTACTGATTTCTGTATTGTTTATACATAAATCGGGAACAGCAGAACCTATAGAAATAATACGAGCTCCTTGCATGATAGATGATTTCATGTCAGTTTAAAAGTCTGTTGAATTATAATAATTAATATTATTTTTTAAATGTCTAATATGAGACATATTTTATTTTTGTTTATTAATTATTAATATGTTTATTATATTAATTTATGCAGTATTACTAAATAAGAAAACCCGGAAAATACCTTATATAATTAAGCTGAATTGCTGCTACTTTCCAGTCCTGACAAGTTTAAGCTATTATTAATGTAGTTCCCGAGTATAAATAGAATTATAGCATTACATAGCTAAGCAAGCAACTACTCATTATATTTATCTTATTAAACTTTCTTATTAATTATGACATTCCTTGTATAATAAAATCAAAATAAGGTGCAACAATTATTATCTCTTCTTCATTTAGAAATTGATTAGTGGCTTTTTTTAAACAATCTATGGCATCGATCATGCCTATTATAGGTACACCTAAAGAATTATACATCTCTCTTACTCCAATTATGCCTATTCTTTCGATGGAGTTTTTATCTCCTGCAAGAATTCCATAAGTTATAAGACGTAAATACCAACTGTAGTCTCTAAGGCATAGAGATCTTTTTCTAGCACCTTCTGCATTTCCTCCAGGTGCAATATATTCTGGGTGAATTTGAAAAATATTTTTACTTGCTTGTTGTATTATTTCTTTTTCTTTATCTCTTAATATACAGCTAATATCAATTCTTTTCTCTCCTGTTTTTAAGTAACTATTTATAGATTGTAGTTCACCAATACTAGGATATCTTAATTCATTATCTGCATTTACAATAATTTGGCTAATTAAACTCATATTTAATAATATTTAATTTTGATTTGATATATTACTATATTAATTATATCAATGGAAGTTTTTTCTATAAAAAAAACAAGCTTATAGAATATATAGCTTGTTAAGTATAGAAAATTATTTTAAATTAAAAAGATAGAGATAGTATATCAGGAAAAAAACGATTAATTTCTATTATAAAACCAGCAGTGAATGTTAACCAAATAGCTCCTACTACTGGCATGCTTGATAAATACTTTAAAAAATTATTATCCATATTTAGACCTTATTGTTATATTTATTTTATTTTTTAACGAGGTGAAATTGTAATATCTTGATTTGATGCTATAAGTTTACCGCTTGTTAATTCTTTTATAGCTGCTAATGGCCATGTAAAACCTGATAAAGAATATTTTAATGCTAGTGGCACATCTAAAATAATTTCTTTTTCTGTTGGTTTATTTGTCTTAGATATATCTTGCAAGTATCCTCTTCCAACCCATCCAATCCAACCTGTAATATAGATAAATAAAATACCTGGAATCATGAATTCTCCTGCGTGATTCCATCTTCCATCTGTAATTAAGTGTGGTAACCCATCTGTGCCACATAAAATACCAGATTTTGCATATTTATCAAATCTTACTTTTGTTTTTTCGATTTGTTTTTGTAAAGCAATTGCTGGTGGAGTATCAGGTGTATACTTTGCTAAACGTGTTTCTAATTTTTTGACACTGTTATTTAAACGTTTTGTGAATGCTGGTGAATTTTGACATTTTGTTAAACCAGCAACATCTGCTAAAGATTGTACTGGATGAATATGAATACAAAGCATGATGATACACAATGAAGTAAATATTTTTTTCACAAATTATCTCCTTTCAATATATTAATTGAATATTTGAATATAACAAAAAGTTACAAGCTAATTAAAACCAGAAAATTAATTATATTATATAAGAATAATAGATATTATAACTTTTTTGTTTATGTAGTAACAATTATTGAAAGTATCGGTAATTTTTATATACTTAGTAAGCGGAAAATTTTATTAACAATGGTGTACTAATGGCTTTTTGGAAGAGTTTTTTTAAGCAAACTAATATTTTTGCTACGAAGAAAGAAGTGAGGCGAGTAAATTTGATAGAAGAAGTCTTATTAGTTAAGCATTTTAAAAACAAAGGTGAAATCATAAATGTTTACTTAAGTTTAAATAGTCATATTAATTTATATGATTTAGAAAAGTTATGTGATTCTGTTGGATGGGTTCGTAGACCTTTAAAAAAAGTAAAGATAGCTATAGATAATAGTTTTTTAACTGTTTCTATATTTTATGAATATAAAAAAGAGAAGTATTTGATAGGTTTTGCAAGGGCAACATCAGATACGTCTTTTAATGCTACTATTTGGGATGTAGTGATACATCCAGACTTTCAAGGTAAAGGTTTAGGTAAAATCTTAATTCATCAAGTAATTAAATATTTGAGGTATTCAGATATTAGTACTATTACTTTATTTGCAGATCCACAAGTAGTAAGTTTTTACAAACAATTGGGTTTTATAACAGATCCAGATGGTGTCAAAGGTATGTTTTGGTATCCTTTATAATGTTAAAATATGATTTAATATTTTTAGCTATATCTATTATTTGATTGAGTAGACAACTGTAGTAAAAAAGTATATAATTAAATTAGAAATTAGGTACTCGGGATATAGCGCAGTTTGGTAGCGCGCCTGCTTTGGGAGCAGGATGTCGCAGGTTCAAGTCCTGCTATCCCGATTAATTGTTCAATTAGAGCTTGTGTAATATTTTTTCGTTTAATACTTAATATTTATTTTTCAGTTTGTTAAAATTTTCTTTGTCTCCACAAATTTTATATATATTGGCCAGGTTTTTTATAATATATTTAATCGATGGCTCTTTATTATAAGCTTTTAAATAATATGACTTTGCTATTTCATATAATTTTATGTATTGATAGCATAAACCAAGGTAATTATAATATTCCGCTATATGCTGATTACTTTGTGTTTGATCAATATAAAATTCTAACATGGTTGTACAATATAACCATTGTTTTCTTTTAATATACACTTTTGCTAAGTTTAAAATATCATCTTTTGGTAACTTATATTTATTATTTAGTTTAAAAAGTTTTTGTAAAATGTATGCTTGTGAATATAACATGTATAAACTATTGGTTATAAAGTAGCAAATTAGTAGTAATAAAGATATAACTAAGATAAGATATAATTCAAACATTGAATAATTTCCTTACTATAATAAATAATTTTTTAAAATGAATTATCAATTTATGTAATATAGCTATTGTTTATTTGTAATCATTATATTACTTTAAATATTAAGTATATAATTCTATATTATTGTTTTACATATAAACTTTTTATGTATGAGTAAAGGTATTAAAAACGGAACTAATCGTAAGCAAATAAAAAAATCAGGTTTTAGGGCTCGTATGAGTAATCATAGTGGACGAAAAGTCATAAATTTAAGAAGAAGAAAAAGAAGAAAAAAAATAGCTTTATAATAGTGAAAAAATTTTTTCTTAGTTTTTATGTTATCATACAATATTTATATAATAATTAAATTATTATATATAAAATAATGCAGTTTGAATTTTTATATGATATGGTATTTGAAACTCAGCTAAAATTATTATTATCTGCACAGAATGTTTTAATTTATGTTACAACAATCGAAGAAGAGCGTTTAGAATATAATCTTCATCTTATTATTCAAAAAGGGTTTAAAAAATCTATATATTGTTGGGATTTTGTTGATGGTTATTATAATAATCCTAATTATTTAAGTAAGGCAGCACGAAATCCTCTTCAAGCTATTGAATTTATTGAAAAGTTGAATTTCCCAACATCTACAATCTTTTTTCTTAAAGATTTTCATATTTTTATGAATGATATTAGTATTATTCGTAAAATTAAAAATATTAGTCGTGATCTTAAAAAGACTAATTCGTCTATTATTATTTCTGCTTCAGAAGTACAAATTCCTTCTTTACTGAAAGATTCTATGTCTATTTTAGAGTTTCCATTACCTAATGATGATGAAATTAGTTTAGAATTAAATCGTTTGTTACAAATTATGCATATTGATTCTTCTATGTATTCTGAGTATTTTAATGATTTAGTATTAGCTTATAGAGGTTTTTCTATTGAAAAAATTCGAAGGTCTATTGCTAAATTACTTTCATCTCATCAATCTATAACTGCATTAATTAATAACATTGCTGATGAAAAACAACAATTAGTACAACAAACAGATATATTAGAGTTTTACCCAGTTAATTATAACTTTGAAGATATAGGTGGATTAGTTATATTAAAAGATTGGTTAAAAAAGCGATCTCGTGCTTTTTCTGAGCAGGCTAAAAGTTATGGTTTACTTGTTCCTAGAGGAATCTTATTAGTGGGTATACAAGGAACAGGTAAATCCTTAATTGCTAAAGCAATATCTTGTCAATGGAAGTTGCCTTTATTAAAATTAGATATAGGTAAAATATTTGCAGGTATTGTAGGGGAGTCTGAAGAAAGAATGCGGCAAATGATAAAAATATCAGAACAATCTTCTCCATGTGTACTTTGGATAGATGAAATAGATAAAGCTTTTAGTAGATTAAACAATAATATCGATAGTGGGACTTCTGGAAGAGTTTTAAGTACTTTTCTAACTTGGTTAGCCGATAAGGAAACTTCTGTATTTGTTGTTGCAACAGCTAATCAGGTTTTAAATTTACCCTCTGAATTATTAAGAAAAGGTCGTTTTGATGAAATATTTTTCTTGGATTTACCTAGTTTAGAAGAAAGAGAAAAAATTTTTCAGATACATTTAATGAAATTTAGACCTTTGTCTTGGTTTCAGTATGATACTGTACATTTAAGTCATTTGACTGAGAGATTTTCTGGTGCAGAAATAAAGCAAGCTATTGTAGAAGCTATGTATAATGCTTTTTATGAAAAAAGAGAGTTTTGTACACAAGATATTGTAAATGTTATTAATAATTTTGTACCTTTAGCTTTTACAGATCAAGTAAATATCTCTGCTATTCAAAAATGGGCTATTTCAGGTAAAGTTCGTATGGCTTCAAGAAATGAATAAAATACCATTGTTTTAAAAAAAATAAATAATTGTCATTTTAAATAAAAAATTGATTTAATCATATTCTTAACTATTAGTTAATATGATATATGAAGTATATTAGTTGATTAAATAATAGTTAATTTATTAAATTGATGGTATACTAAATAATTTAATTCTATATTAAAATTTATATTTATATAGCAATTTTTTACAAAATTTCTTTTTAGGTTAAGTCTTGAATTAAAATATAATATAAAGTCTCAATTAGATTAGATATATTATCTTCTTTATAAATTATTTAGGAGTGCATTTTATATGATTAGCGATGGTCAAATTTTTGTTGCGTTATTATTTGCTTTAATTTCAGCTGTTTTAGCTATCAGTCTTGGTACAAATTTATATCAATAGATTATTTAATCTTAGATTTGTTGATTTTCTATACATAAAATCAAATTTAGATGTGACAAAATTTATTTGTCACATCTTTTGTCTTAGCTTATATTATTTTAAATTTAATATATATACATAAATATTTGTATTGATCATATGTATATCATATCTAGTGATTATGTAATATAATTATTATACATTTTATAAGTTTAGTATTAATTATTGTGAGTATTATACAAGATAAAGCACGTCCCGTTTTTCCTTTTACTGCTATTGTAGGTCAAGAAGAAATGAAATTAGCATTAATTTTAAATGTTATTGATCCTAAAATAGGTGGTGTCATGATTATGGGTGATCGTGGTACCGGTAAGTCCACAACTATTAGAGCAATTGCAGATTTGCTTCCACAAATAGAAGTTGTTGAAGATGATTTGTTTAATTCTCATCCTTATGATTATGAACTAATGTCTGATTTTGTAAAAAATCAAGTAGAAAATGGTAAGCAATTATCTACGATATTTATTAATGTACCTATGGTCGATTTACCATTAGGAGCAACTGAGGATAGAGTATGTGGTACTATAGATATTGAAAAAGCTTTAAGTGAAGGCATTAAAACTTTTGAGCCTGGATTATTAGCTAAGGCAAACAGAGGTATTCTTTATGTTGATGAAGTTAATTTATTGGATGATCATCTAGTAGATGTGTTATTGGATGCTGCAGCTTCTGGTTGGAATACGGTAGAGCGAGAAGGTATTTCTATTCGTCATCCAGCAAGGTTTGTCTTAGTTGGATCGGGTAATCCAGAAGAGGGAGAATTAAGACCTCAATTATTAGATCGTTTTGGTATGCATGCAGAAATTCGTACAGTTAAAGAGCCATCATTAAGAGTGCAAATTGTAGAACAAAGAAGTAAATTTGATACAAATCCTCATATGTGCTTAAAAGAATTTCAGGAACAGCAAGATAAATTAAAAAATTCTATTATAGAGGCTCAAAAAAGATTGCCTGATGTGACAATTGATTATGATTTGCGAGTTAAAATATCAGAAATATGTGGCGCTTTAGATGTTGATGGTTTAAGAGGTGATATTGTAACAAATAGAGCAGCGAAAGCTTTCGCTGCTTATAATCATAAAGATCAGGTAGATATAGGTGATATTAAAACAGTAATTACTTTATGTTTACGCCATAGATTGAGGAAAGATCCTTTAGAAACAATTGATTCAGGAAATAAAGTTAGGCAAGTTGTAAATAATATATTAACTGAATAGGCTCAGTAGGATTCGAACCTACATTAGAGACTTAGAAGGTCCCTGTCCTGATCCCTTAGACGATGAGCCCAATATTCTTTGTTAATTTTACTGCAATGGGCGGTACTGGATTTGAACCAGTGACCACCTGCTTGTAAGGCAGGCGCTCTACCACTGAGCTAACCGCCCCCTGTCGAGAATATTAATATATTCTAAATAAAAATGCAACTGTATAGGACAAGTAGTTTTTTATTTACGATTTTAGTATTAAATGATTGTTTTCTCTAAGGATATATCTATTGTTTATGGATCTAAATTATTTTAAGTATTTAAAGAGGTTAGCATTAAATTATAAATTATATATAGAAATGAGAGTTCGTCTTTTAATATTTAATATATATTGGTATAATACTATAGAACAAATTAAGATAGTGGGCCCGGACTCTTTAAGCATAATTATAATTACAGCCTTCTTTGTTGGTATGGTATTTACATTGCAAATTGTGAAAGAATTTTTGCATATAAATGCTATTAGTTTAGTCGGTTCTATTTTGACCATTGCATTTATACGTGAATTGTCACCAGTTCTAACATCTGTAATTATAGTCGGTCGTATAGCGTCATGTTTTACTGCTGAGTTGGCTACTATGAGTGTTACAGAACAATTAGATGCTCTTTATTTATTAGAAACAAGCCCTATAAGCTATTTAGTAATTCCTCGAGTTCTCAGTTCTATATTGATATTACCATTCTTAAATATTTTTTCTTTTATTACGAGTTTATTTAGTAGTTCTTTTATTTGTTTTACAATATATAATATTCATCCTGAAATTTTTTTCACTTCTTCTTTTTCATCTTTATATATTATAGATATTATTAAATCTTTATTTAAGACATTGATATTTGGCTTTCTGATTTCTGTAATTAGTTGTATTTGGGGAATTAATGCTAATGGTGGCGCTAAAGGAGTGGGACAATCAACTACATCTTCTGTTGTCAGTTCTTTGCTTGCCGTTTTTATTGCTGATTTTATATTATCTTATATAATGTTTAGCAAAGTAGGAAGCTCAATCAAAACTTTATAATTTGTTGCTATATTATCTATAATTTTATGATATGTATGCCAAAATTTTTAAAATATTTTCTAAGAAGTATTTAGATGCAAAATTAAAGATTCGTTTAATGGTTCTGATTACTTTAATAATTTCTATTTTAATAAGTAGTCTTACTTTTTGGTCCTTAAGTATTATTCAAGAAGATTCAATAATTTCAGAGAGACGTTTTTGTAAAGATTTAGGAATTTTGTTAGCTTCTAATATAATAGATTTAATTGACACTAATAGGCAGAAAGATCTTGCCAGTTTTATAGAAAAAGTTTATTTAAGTACAGCTAGTATTAGGTATATTCTAATATTCGATCAGAATGGTGATTTATCTTTGGGTTTACCTATATATAATACAAAAGTTCAAAGTGCATTACAGCTTCATCAGAATTTACTGCAATTAGAAACACAAGAGTTTCTATTTGATACACCTCTTATTAATTCTAGTAAGTTGTTAAATAATAATATTGTTGATATTGTTATTTCTTTGAATAAAGCCGATAAAATCTTAGGCAGTTTAGATTTAGGTATAGATTTACATATAACTCTTTCTTCTTCTCAATTAATCAGAGATTTAAGCATTTTTATTTTTGTTTCAGTTTGGTTAATGGTTTTTATTGGTGTTGTATTTAATACATTAGCAATTAAAGAGCCCATAAAACAGCTTTCGTTAGGTATTAAAAGTGTTGCTGTAGGAAATTTTACTCAAAGAATTAGTTCTCCTATCAATGGTGAATTAAAAGCTTTGATTATCGGCTTTAATGAAATGGCTGAAAAGTTACAATCTTATGAAGAAAAAAATATAGACAAAATAATTTTAGAGAAGAATAAATTAGAAACAATTGTTTCTATAATAGCTGATGGGGCTATTTTAGTTGATACGGAGTTAAGAATATTATTTGTAAATAAAAAAGCCCAAGAAACTTTTAATTGTTTAAATATGGATTTAATAGGTTCATCTATTTACGGTTATTTGCCTCTTCATGTAAGTGAAATACTGTTTCCTGTATTGAATAATTTAGTAGAATCAAGTTATTTACATAAAAAGCAATCGCAGACTAAAGAAATATATATTAATATAGATTATGATTCAGAAAAAATTTGTCGTTTTTTGTTAACTACAGTTTTAGATAGAACTTTAAAAGTTTTAACAGGAGTTGTTATTATAATACAAGATATTAGTAGAGAAGCAAAATTAAATGAAGCAAAAAATCAATTTATTGGTAATATTTCACATGAGTTAAGAACACCTTTATGTAATATAGGATCATTTCTTGAAACTTTATTAGATTATAATGATACTTTAGATGAAAAACAAAAGATTAATTTTTTAAATATTGCCAATAATGAAACAAAGCGCTTATCTTCATTAGTGAATGATATTCTGCATTTGTCTCGTTTGGAATCAGAATATGAATATAAATTGGAATATATAGATTTAAAGCAACTTTTGTATAATATTGTTAATACTTCTCAAATTATAGCATCTAAAAATAATATTCAATTAATTATTGAATTGGATCCTAATATTGATTTCATTTTAGCGCATGAAAGTTCATTATTACAAGTTATAGCTAACTTAATAAGTAATGCTTTAAAGTTCTCTTCATATTATAGCAAGATCGTTTTAAGAGCTTATTTATTAATATCTGCTGAAACTAATTTGACAAGTACAGATGTGGAAAATTTTGTTAGATTTGAAGTAATAGATGAAGGCATAGGTATTGGTGATGAGAATCAAAAAGTTATTTTTGATAGATTTGTTAGAATTGAAAATAATATTCATACTTTAGAAGGAACTGGCTTAGGTTTATGTATTGTGAAAAATATTTTAAGTAAATATAATATAAAGGCTATGGTTCAAAGTCAATTGGGAGTTGGTACAATGATTTGGTTTAATTTAAAGCATATGAGATAAAAATTGTATAGTAATTTTATTGCAAGAATATTGAATCTTTTGTTTAGATTTATTTGTTAAGCGAGTATAATATATATATATTTATATATACGCAAATAATTTATTAAAAGATATAATAAATGTATTTATAAGATATTATATAATTTGATATTTAATATTAATTTATAGTTTTAGAGTAAGTATTTAAAATTTAAAACTTAAAACTATGTAATTATATATTGTTTGACTTATATTATTTATTTATTTTATATGATTATAGTTGCCTTATTTTTTTAGGAGGTATTTCTTATGTCAGGAGGATCAACAGGAGAACGTCCTTTTTCTGATATTATTACTAGTATACGTTATTGGGTTATTCATAGTATAACCATTCCAGCTTTATTTGTTGCAGGTTGGTTATTTGTAAGTACTGGTTTGGCGTATGATGTTTTTGGTACTCCAAGACCAAATGAATACTTTACTCAAGATCGTCAACAAGTTCCATTAGTAAATGATCGTTTTAGTGCTAAGCAAGAGCTAGAAGATTTAACAAAAGGCATTTAATTTAAATATAAGGAAGTAATTTAAGTAATATGACACGAGGTAATTCCAATCAGCCAATATCGTATCCAATTTTTACTTTTAGATGGTTAGCTATTCATGGATTAGCAATACCAACAGTGTTTTTTTTAGGTGCTATTACATCTATGCAGTTTATTCAAAGATAAGAATAGGAGATGAAATATGAGTGGTCCTAATCCAAATAAAGAACCTGTGGAATTAAATCGCACTTCTCTATTTTGGGGTTTATTACTGATTTTTGTGCTTGCAGTATTGTTTTCGAGTTACTTTTTTAATTAATCATATATAAGCAAATTGTTATTATAATTAGGGATAGAAATAAATGACAGGTACAGGTAGGGTTCCTTTATGGTTGGTTGCTACAGTAGGAGGTATTGCAGTAATTACAGTTTTAGGAATTTTTATTTATGGTTCTTATTCTGGTATTGGTTCTTCATTATAAATTTTAAATATAGAATCTTATTATTAACTATAAGAATACATGACTAAACTAAGCCCCCTTTATAATAAAAGGGTGGCTTATATATTGTTCTATAAAGCTTGTAACTTTATTTGAATTTAAGAAATATTTTCTTCTTCAATATATATGAATAGTAATGCCATGCCAATTCCAGGGAAAATTATTCCAACTAAAGGTACTAAAATAGAAGGTAAATAAGATGCTGTCATATAAATCATTTAAGTTATATTATGAATATATAATAATATAATCATACATAGTATGTTAGTTATTATTATCTTAATTTTATAATAATAGTTTTATTGTGTTAGACAATATAAATATTGTAAAATTTAATATTTATATCTTCTTTAATGATTAATAAGTATTGATAATAAAAAAATAAGTGACTAAATTCATGTAATATATTAAATAATCATACAATAATTTATATGATATATGAGTAATCAAGATATTAAACCAATACCTGATAGTCTAGAAGCTATGCGTAAATTTTCAGAAGCTTATGCTAAAAGAACAGGTACATTTTTTTGTTCTGATCCTAGTGTTACTGCGGTAGTAATAGAAGGCTTAGCTCGTCATAAAGATTCTTATGGTTCCCCTTTATGTCCATGTCGTCATTATGAAGATAAAAAGAAAGAAGTATTGAGCACTTATTGGAATTGTCCATGTGTGCCTATGAGAGAAAGAAAAGAATGTCATTGTATGTTATTTTTATCTACTAGTAGTGAGTTTGCAAGTAAAAAGCAAAACATAAGTACTAATGTATTATTAAAATATATCAATTGATTTATTATATTAGCATTTTTAATGCAGACTATTTATATAATTTGTCTGCATATTACTATATTAATATATTACATATTAGATTAATATGATACCAATATATTATAAATCACCTTTACGCAGTGATAATAAAACAATCACAATAGGCCCCAATAGCACAATAATGCCGAGCGAAGTAAGTTGACCTATAACTTGCCAATTAATCATAATCTAATTGATCCTTAAATGGATTTATTTACTTTATATACTTATTATACTATTTTTTTGCGTAAGTTTTATTTTTGTTTTTTATTTATTATAGTTTCGAATATCTTTTGAATTTTTGCACTTCTAAATATATTGTTATAACTTTACTTAAAGTAATTTATTCAAATAATTATTTATAATCATGAATTTTTTATTATATTATTGTATGTATATCCAGTTTTTATATATATTAATATATAGATTATGCCAAATAATTACGATTTTTGACATATGATTGCTATTTATATTGTTTATAATTTTATATACAATTTTTTTATTTAAAAATTTATTAAAATGGTAGTAAAAGAATATTTGTAATACTCTTTTTTGTAATGCTATATGTTGATTTTTAATAAATTTATAGTTCATTGCAATATAATTTTTATCTCTACTGATAAGGTACATTTTTATTGCGTTCTGTTTAATATATTCATTTTCTAATGATGATAAATCTAGAAAATTACTTATATTTTTTTCTATTTGTGGAGAAAAATATTCTTTGAGATAAGGAAGCATTTCATGTCTTATACGATTTCTATGATTTTTATAATTAAAATTTGTTTTGTCAGACCATATAGGTAAATTGTATTTACGACAAAACCATAATACATCTGTTCTATTTATATCTATTAGTGGTCTAAATAAATATGTTTGCTGATTTATTTTGCGTATTAAAGGGATACTATATAATCCCTCTAATCCTGTACCTCTTATTAGATTAATAAGAAATGTTTCTATATAATCTGTTTTATTATGTCCTGTACAAATAATTTGTTGTTGATGATTTTTGGCATGTTTAATTAGTATTTGATATCTGATACGTCTAGCCAACAATTCAGACATATTATTATAATTTATTTGGTAAATAGAGATTTTATGTTTTGTGCTATTTATGTAATTAATTAAGTGTTTAATTTGTTTTTTAGAATCACACCTCCATTGATGATCTATATAAATATATTCTATATCTTTGAAGTATTGATTTACTATATTGTATTTTTCTATTAATTGTACTAAACATAATGAATCTTGACCACCTGATACGGCTATTAATATAGATAATTTTTTCTTTGAATTATTGTAGTGTTTTAAAGCTTTTAAAAATTTTTGATATATGGATATACACATAACTATAACCAACTATATTGATTTATACATATTTATTATAAAAAACTTGATATTATAAAAATACTGTGTTATCTATTTTTATAGAGCTTTAAAGGGTTACTAACTCAATGGTAGAGTACTCGGCTTTTAACCGATTAGTTCCGGGTTCGAATCCCGGGTAACCCAATTTTTTTCTAAATTTCTTAAATTATTAAAAAGTATGTTATTTAATTGTAACTAAAAAACAATATGAATGTAATAACAGAAGTTTTACGTAATAAGGGTTCTAATTGTGCTTTAGTTCCGTTTATTACAGCTGGTTATCCGAATCTTCCTTTATCTATTAAAGCTTTAAAAGTTTTAGATAAAGAAGGTGCTGATATAATTGAATTGGGTATACCTTATTCTGATGCTCTAGCAGATGGTCCTATCATTCAACATGCGTCTAAAGTAGCTTTAGAGCAAGGTGTTTATATAGAAGAGGTTTTATATATATTAAATAAAACTACATCTGAACTCAATGCTCCTATAGTTATTTTCACTTACTACAATCCTATTCTAGTTAGAGGTATTAGTCGATTCATTGAAGAAATATCTAAAGCTGGTGCAAAAGGGCTAATCATTCCAGATCTACCCTTAGAAGAAGTAGATTATGTAATTAAAATTTGTTCTTTGTTTAGTATAGAATTGATTTTATTTATTGCTCCAACGAGTTCACCTACTAGAATTAAATCTATTTTATCTAAATCACCAGGTTGTATCTATTTAGTTAGCAGTTGTGGCGTTACTGGAATAAGAAACAATATTGATTTAAAGATTCAAGAGTTAGCAGAAGATATTAAAAGAGAAACCGACAAATTTGTTATATTAGGATTTGGGATTAATAATCCATATCAGATTACGAAAATATTGAATTGGCCTATAGATGGTATAGTCATAGGCAGTGCTATAATTAATCATATGATAGGTGATTTGCCAGAAGATATTTTAAAATCCTTAGCTTATTTTTGTCAAAAGATTAAGCAAGCAATGGAAAAGAAGATTATAAATAAAAAACTATAGATATGAAATAAAATCTAGTATTAATACTATTTAAATATTAGGTTTATGTTTAATCAATAATTTTAATATAAATTATGATATAGTCTTATACCCCCAGGGGAATTCGAATCCCCGTTACCTCCGTGAAAGGGAGATGTCCTAGGCCTCTAGACGATGGGGGCTTTATTTATCATATGAGATCGATTTATTTTTTCTTATCAACATACATTAATAAATTTTGTGATTTATGTCAAGCTTTATAATAACTATTGTATTAACAAGTTGTTAGTTATTTTTTTAGATACTTAATTATCAATATTTATTACTAATCGTGAACGCATTGTTAGATATGTAACTGTTTGCCTAATATATGTAACCATATTAATAAATAGGGTAAAAGCCTCGTTTTTATATTCTACTAAAGGGTCTTGTTGTCCATAACTTCTCCATCCAATAGACTCTCTTAGTATTGTCATTTTTTCTAAGTGATCTTGCCATGCTGTATCAATTTGCTGTAATAAATAATATTTTTCTAACTTTCTAATTAATCCAGGTCTTAATTGTTCTAAATAACTTTCTCTAAGATCATAACTAATGCGCAATTGTTCGTACAAAAAGTTTTTTATTTGTTCATAATTCATATTTTGTATATGATGGATTTTGAAATTTTCTGTTAAATTTAGTAATTTGTATATTTTGTCTATAATATTATGTTTATTTTGTATACCATCCTCTTGATTAAATATATTTAGTATTTCATCTATAGTACTTTCTGCATATTCTATAATACAGTCTCTTGTAAAGGTAGACTCCAGTATTCTTCTTCTTTCAGTATATATAGCTTGTCTTTGATTATTGATTACTTCGTCATACTCAAATAACTGTTTTCTTATATCGTAAAAATAAGATTCTACTTTTTTTTGCGCAGAATCTAAGCTTTTAGTTAGTAAAATTGATTCTATAGGTGTATCTTCATTTATGCTTAATGTTTGCATAAGTTGAAATATTTTATCTCCACCGAAAATTCGTAATAAATTATCTTGTAAACTTAAAAAAAAACGAGAAGAACCTACATCTCCTTGTCTACCAGCTCTACCTCTTAATTGATTGTCAATTCTTCTAGATTCATGTCTTTCTGTTCCTATTACATATAAACCTCCTAAACTTAAAACTTCTTTTTTTTCTTGTTTGCAAATTTTTTCATATTCACTTAATATTTTATTATAAATATTTTGCAATTCTTTTTCTTCATGATTTGCTGTATCTTCTTTATTAATAATCTCTTGGATATAATTTGAGATCGTATCTGTATTAATATTTGAGTTTTTAATTTTTATATTTATTTCATTTTGTTTAATTATAGATAATATATTACTTTCTATTTTATTTAAAGTGTATGTTGTTTTTACACCTAATTTTTTTTCTATATAGTTAGTAAGAATAAGTTGAGACATTGCATTTGGGTTTCCACCTAAAATTATATCTGTTCCTCTTCCAGCCATATTTGTAGATATAGTTATTGCATGTTTTCTTCCTGCTTGTGTGATTATTTCAGCTTCCCGTGAAATATTTTCAGGTTTAGCATTTAGTAAATTAAAAGGTATCTTTAATTCTTTTAATATACAAGCTAATAGTTCAGATTTTTCAACATTAGTTGTGCCAATAAGTGTAGGCCTTCCTGTCTGGTACATGTCAAAACATTCATTAGCTATAGCTTTCCATTTGATATATTCTGTTTTATACACTAAATCAGGTAAGTCTTTCCTTTTACATTCTTTGTGGGTAGGAATTTCTACTACTTCAAGATTATAGATTTTATCTAATTCAGTCTCTTCTGTTTTAGCTGTTCCCGTCATACCAGATAATTTAGGATATAATAGAAATAAGTTTTGATATGTAATGGAAGCAAGAGTTTTATTTTCTTGTTGGATAGGAAGATTTTCTTTTGATTCGATAGCTTGATGTAATCCATCGCTCCATCTTCTACCTTGCATAATTCGACCTGTAAATTCGTCTACAATTATGATTTCATTATTTTTAATAATATAATGTTGATTATTTAAAAATAGCTCTTTAGCTTTTAGCGAATTTAATATATATTGTATCCAAGAATTATTAATATTGTATAAATTTTGAATATTTAATATTTTTTCGCATGTGTCTATACCTTTCTCTGTTAAAGTAATATTTTTTGTTTTTTCATCTATTTCATAATCTAGATTTTTATTTAGTATATTTGCTATCTTAGTACATTTTTTATATTTATCGGTTGCTGTATTAAAAGGGCCGGAGATAATTAAGGGAGTTCGGGCTTCATCTATTAATATAGAATCTACTTCGTCTATAATAGCAAAATGGAATGGTTTTTGCACTATATTAGTAACATCAATGGCCATATTATCTCTAAGATAATCAAAGCCTAGTTCACTATTTGTAATATATGTAATATCGTAACTATACTGTCTTTTTTTTTCTTCATAATTCATTGATTGACTAACTAATCCAACTTTTAGACCTAGATATGAATAAATTTTAGCCGCTAATTCAGAATCCCGTTTTGCTAAATAATCATTAACAGTAATAATATGCACTCCTTGATTATTTAGAGTGTTTAAATATGCTGTTGGAATAGCAATAAGTGTCTTACCTTCTCCTGTTTTCATTTCAGCAATTTTCCCTTGGTGTAACACAATACTGCCAAACAATTGTACATCAAATAAACACATGCCTGTTGCTCTTTTAATAGCTTCTTTAGCTGTAGCAAAGCATTCAGGAAGTATTTTATTTAAATTATTCTTTTCACGAAGCTGTTGTTTAAGTTTATTGGTTTGTTCCTTTAGTTCTGTATTTGAATATTTTTGTAATCTGATTTCTATATTATTAATTTCTTGAATAATTTTTTGAAATTTATTTAATTTATTATATTGTAAAAATTTTAGCATATGTATAATTAAAAAAAATTTATAAGATATGGAGAAAAAAATTCTTGTAAAGTAATTATAGGTTTATAACGATAGTATATAGTATATTTTCTACCCCAAACAGGACCTAAACTTTTAAAAGTGTTTTCTAAAAATGCAGAATGTACATAATATATTTCATGGATATCTTTATATATGTCAGTTTGATGATTAATAAATAATTGACCTACAGGTTGATTATTTATTAAATTATTATGTATTTGATGGTTTATGTTTAATATCCAATAGGATCTAGCAAATGCAAGATATTGGTTTGAATTGTTAGTTAAGTAAATATTTCTAATTTTTCTTTTCTTGATAAGGTATTGGTTTTCTGTGTATGCTTGAAGTGTTGTAATTTGTTCGTTTGTTAAAGAGTTTAAATTTTGAGTAAAAGATCCATCATTCATAAGAAGAAGTTTCCATTTATTAGGAATTAAAGCATTTTTTTCTATATTAAATGATTCTAAGCCTTTAAAAGGTATATTTAAAATATAATTAAATCCAAGATCCATGAGTTGTTATTATATATTTTCATATTATTTATAATATTATGTTATAATTTTTTGTCTATGAGTTCTTTTTTTAGTTGTTTTTTATTTTTGCTTTAGTTTTTAGTAAAGATTTACCATTCATTTCTTCTGGTATATCTAAGTTTAGTAGCTCAAGAATAGTAGGTGCTATGTCTCCTAAATTACCATTATGTCTTAGTTCATACTCAGAGATATGTGGTTCAACTAATATAAATGGTACTGGATTTATACTATGTGATGTACATGGTTTATTATTTGCATCAAGCATATATTCTGCATTACCGTGATCAGCTGTAATTATTAACGTTGAATTACAATTATGAGATTTTATCCAAATTTTTTTTATACATTGATCTATTTTATTTATAGCTTTTATTGTTGAGCTTAAATCGCCCGTATGACCTACCATATCTGGATTTGCATAATTTATTACAATTAATGTATAAATATTTTTATTTATTGCATTAATAATACTTTCAGTTAGTTGATCAGCAGACATATTAGGGTCTAAATCATAAGTTTCAACTTTAGGACTTGGTATAAGTTCTCTGTCTTCACCAGGAAACGGTTCTTCGATGCCTCCATTAAAAAAATAAGTTACGTGCGCATATTTCTCTGTTTCGGCTAATCTTAGTTGTTTTAGACTATAACTTGAAATAATTTCACCTAAAAAATTCGTATTTTTGATCACAGGAAAAGCTAAGTTAATATCTAGATTAGAATCATATTGTGTAAATGTTACTATCTCTAGATTTTGCAAAATTTTTGTATTAAATCCTTTAAATATCGGTTTAACGAAAGCATGTAATAACTGTCTCATTCTGTCAGGTCTAAAATTAAAAAATATAATACCGTCATGATTTTCAATATGACCTTCGTATAATCTGGTGGGAGGTATAAATTCATCTGATATACCTTTTTTGTAGTATGTTTCTATAATTGATATAGGTTCTTGTAAAGTATCTATCTTATTCTCTGTAAGTATTTTATAGCTTTTTTCTGTTCTGGACCAACGGCAGTCTCTATCCATACTATAATATCTACCGCTTATAGTAGAAATATTTATTTGTTTATATTTTTTTATGTAATGGATAATTTTTTTTATAAAAGTTTTTGCTGTGTTAGGTGAAGTATCTCGACCATCCGTAATTATATGAAGATAAGTTTGTATATTATGTTTTATAATTATATCGATTAATGCAAATAAATGTATGATGTGTGAATGTACACCTCCATCAGAACATAGTCCAATTATATGTAATTTTGTATTTTGAGCATATATCTTTTTGCAAATGTTTTCTATACTTATATTTGTAAAAAAGGATTTATCTGCAATAGCTTTATTAATACGTACTAAATCTTGATTAATAGTTCTACCTGCTCCTATAGTTGTATGTCCTACTTCTGAATTACCCATTTGACCGATTGGTAATCCTACATCTTCTCCTGAAGCGCTTAATAAAGTGTGTGGATAATTTTCCCATATTTGATCCATAGTCGGTGTAGATGCTAATCTTATTGCATTACCTGTTTTATTTTCTGAGTATCCCCAACCATCAAGAATTGTTAAAATCACTGGTTTAATAGGTTTCATAATACAAAGTAAAATTAATAATATAAAAGTATTTTTTTGTTGAAATTGTTGAAAACAAAAATTTTAGTTAAACTAAAATCTTTAATTAACTATGTTTAATATCTAAATTAGAATATAATATAATGTATTGTATATATACAGATGATTATAAGATTAATTGCAATATAAAGTTTATTTTGAAGGTTTATATATTTTATTTTTGATTAGAAAAACTAGAAATAATTTAGATAATATAATTATTCTAAATTTTTATATTAATATTGTAATAATAAAATATATAAGCTTTTATATTTCTAGTTTTTAGAAGTTATTTATAGTATATTAGTCGATATATTTAACTTAAAGCATTTATAGCATAGTCTAAATATGTATTAGCCTCAATAGCAGATTGTCCTGATAATCCATGACTATTTTTAATATACTGTAATGCTTCTATATACCAACTTGGTGATAATTCAAAACTGCGATTGATTTCTTCTAATCCTGCTATCAAATATTCGTCCATAGGACCAGTTGCCCCTACTACAAGACAATAAGTCGTCATTCTTAAATAGTATCCTATGTCACGTGCACATTTTGCTTTTCCTATTGCGCTAGATGCATAAGTAGGACCTGGCATTTGTGTTGTGAATGGAAATTTTGCATAAACAGATTGTGCAGCACCGGTAATTAATCTTTGTGCATTACTTGTAAGTGATTTTGCAGCGGCTAAACTGTCCGCTGCACGTTGATAACGTCCGTTAATAGATTGCAATTCACCGTTACTTAAAAATCTACCTTGGCTATCAGCTGATGCTATTGCTTCTGTTATAGGAGTTTTCATGATAATAATTCCTTTTGTTGATTTAATAATATAATAATAATATATTATGTAATTTATTTTTAATTGCTTTATGATTTGTATTTTAGACTACTGCGACTGCTGCTCTATCAAAATATACTCCTAGTTCAGCAATTAATGAGCTGCAATCTCCTAAAGATACACCATTTGTATCATTAGCTAAGCTTATAGAAGCTTCTTTCATTTTTTGTATTGCAACTGCTACAGAAGTACCAGGTGTTCCGAGTGCTTGATAGGTTTCGCGTAATCCGTTTAAGCATCTATCATCTAATACACTCGAATCACCTGCAGTCATAGCATAGCTAACATATCTTAAAATAATTTCCATATCTCTTAAACACGCTGCCATTCTGCGGTTAGTATATGCGTTACCACCTGGTTGCACTAATTGTGGTTGTTCTGCGAATAAAGCACGGGCAGAATTCGTAACGATAGCTGAAGCATTAGAGTTGATTTTATTGATAATATCAAGTCTTTTATTCCCTTCTGTAACCATATTAGTCAGTGCGTCTAACTGTGTATTACTTAAAAATTCTCCTCTAGCATCAGCTTGAGCTACAACTTTAGCAAATGCATCTAGCATATTAATTTCTCCTTAAATTAATTGTATTTTAATATTTAATTAAATAACTGATTTTACAAACTTATAAGATCTAAAATGCATATTTACATTACATTTTCATTTCATAAGTATTTGATATTCAATTATACTAATTAATATAGCTTTTTATTTTAAAAAATATTACAAATTAGTTCTTCTGTAAGAACTTATAATATTAGTTGCCTATGATTTCTGGTTGTGTAATTTCATCTACCATTTCTAATATTGAGCGAATTATAGGTTTAATATATGGATCATCTATAATATCTAAATCTTCATATTTTTTTCTTTTTGCTCTATTTGCTACTTGAACTGTGATTTTATATCTATTGTCAGATATGCTTAAAAGTTCTTCTGTTTTATATATTATTTCATTAAATTCTATTTGCATAATATCGTATATATTTGAGTTGTAATAATGTAAATAATAATTTATGTTTTTTATATAAAAATAGATAAATAAATTAAATTCTGATTCAGTATATGCATTTTTTATTTTAATATATGTAATACTATAGCAATAGTAATATTTTAAAAATATAAAATAATTTTATAAGTTTTTTATATTATTGTAATACTTTGAGATTTATATATTAAATTTGTAAATGTCAAGTAATACAATATAGTTTTAATTATAAAACATATATAGTATTAAAATTAAATAAAAATAAGAAGTATATATGCAAGCATCAAAATATTGTAACTCTGAGTTAAATCAGTTATCTGGATATCCTTTTTTGATTTCTGAAAGAGATGCCTGTGGCGTGGGTTTTATTGCCCATATTAATCATCCACCATCTCATAATATTGTTAAACAAGCTTTAAATGGTCTGAAATGTATGGAGCATAGAGGCGGTTGCAGTGCGGATAAAGTTTCTGGAGATGGTGCTGGAATTATGACTCAAATTCCATGGAAAATTTTGTCAAATTATTTACCAGATAATTATAATGATATTATTAATAAAATTGGTATTGCTATGTTATTTATGCCATCTGGTAGTATAAAACCTATTCAGAAAATAATAGAGTGGGTTATGGATTTAAATGATTTTCATTTTCTTTCATGGCGTACTGTACCAGTTGATGATAGTGTACTTGGTATTCAAGCTAAGACAAATCAGCCAGTTGTAATGCAATTTTTTGTCCAATCTAAATATTTCACCGATGATAAATTAGAGCAAGCGTTATTTAGTATAAGAAAAAAAATAGAAAAATTAGTTGCTCAAACTGATTTGAATTTTAATAAAGAATTTTATTTTTGTTCTTTTTCTTCCCGCATTATTGTGTATAAAGGTATGGTTAGATCAGAGGTTTTAGATAAATATTATTTAGATTTATCTGATTTTAATTATGAAAGTAGTTTTGCGATGTATCATCGAAGATTTAGCACTAATACTATGCCTAAATGGCCTTTAGCGCAACCCATGAGATTCATGGCACATAATGGAGAAATCAATACATTACTTGGTAATTTAAATTGGATGCAAGCTAAAGAATCTTTATTTGCCCAGAGTTATTCACAAGAAACTTTTAATGTTTTAAAACCTATAACTAATTCGGAAAATAGTGATTCTGCTAATTTAGATTCTGTATTGGAATTATTAATACAATCTGGCAAAAGTCCTCAAGAGGCCTTAATGATACTAATTCCGGAAGCATATAATAAACAACCTGAATTAAATAAATTTCCAGAAATTACAGATTTTTATGAATACTATAATAGTCTTCAAGAACCGTGGGATGGACCTGCATTAGTTGTTTTTAGTGACGGAAAGATTGTAGGAGCTACCTTAGATAGAAATGGTTTACGCCCAGCTCGTTATATAATTACTAAAAATGGTTTCATTAGTTTATCTTCAGAGATAGGTGTAATTGATAAAAATATAGGTGAAATTATGCATAAAGGGCGCTTAGGTCCTGGACAAATACTGTGTGTTGATATGATAAATGACCTTATCTTAGACAATTGGACGGTTAAACAATCAATTGCTAATCAATTTCCATACAAAAAATGGATTGTTACATATCAAAAGTCTTTATTAAAAGAAGATTACTTAGAAAATGCAGGTGTTGATGCATTTAATATGATGCGTTTGCACACTGCATTTGGTTATACTAATGAAGATGTCGAATTAGTGATTGAGCATATGGCAAGCTCTGCTAAAGAACCCACATTCTGTATGGGGGATGATATTCCTTTAGCTGTTTTATCTGAAAAACCTCATTTGTTATATGATTTTTTTAAGCAACGTTTTGCTCAAGTTACGAATCCTGCAATTGATCCTCTACGAGAAAGTTTAGTTATGTCATTAACAACTTATCTAGGGCCTAAGAGTAATTTTTTAAAGCCAACTGATTATATGGCTAGATCTATCAAATTAGATTCACCTATATTAAATGAAAAAGAAATATTGAAATTAAGTCAGTATGGTTTTTCTGTATCAGTTATTAATACATTTTTTAAGCAAGATATAAATAATACAAATTTCGTGAAAAGAATTGAAGAAGTTTGTAAAGAAACAGTTGAATATATAAATCAAGGTTCTGAAATTATTATTTTAAGCGATCGTGTAGAAGTATTAGATGACAATAAAGCTTTTATACCACCTTTATTAATAGTTGGTGCTGTACATCATTATTTAATATCTCAACAGTTAAGACATAAAGTATCTATAGTTATAGAAACAGCTCAATGTTGGAGTACTCATCATTTCGCTTGTTTAATAGGATATGGTGCTAGTGCTGTATGTCCTTATATGGCTTTTCTAACAGTAAGGCAGTGGTGGTATAATCCAAGAACACAAAAATTAATGTTAAATGATAAATTGCCTCAAATGAATGTGCAAGAAGCACAGGAAAACTATCGTGTTGCTATAGAAGCAGGTTTATTAAAAATTTTGTCTAAAATGGGTATATCTTTACTGTCTAGTTATCATGGTGCACAAATATTTGAAATTTTAGGATTAGGAAAGGATATTGTAAATTTAGCATTTAAAGGAACAGCTTCTTGTTTAGATGGTATTAACCTTAATGAATTAGCTCTGAGTACAGTTAGTGCTTATAATAATATTTTGGGCTTAAAAACAGCTAAAAAGTTGCCTAATTTAGGTTATGTACAGTATAGACCAAGTGGTGAATATCATGTTAATAATCCGGAAATGTCTAAAACTTTACATAAAGCTGTCCGGAATCAAGATTTTAGTCTTTATAGTAAGTATAAAAATTTATTGCAAGATCGCCCACCTACTAATTTAAGGGATTTAATAGAGTATGTGAGTCAACAAAAACCTATACCTCTTGATCAAGTAGAGTCAGTTGAATCTATTATAAGACGTTTTTGCACAGGAGGTATGTCATTAGGTGCTTTATCACGTGAAACGCATGAAACTTTAGCTATTGCTATGAATCGAATTGGAGGAAAATCTAATTCTGGTGAAGGAGGAGAAGATCCAACACGTTTTGCCCCTATTTTGGATATTGATTCTTCTGGAATTTCTAAAAGATTTTCTCATTTGAAAGGTTTGAAAAATAATGATATTGCTAGTTCAGCTATTAAGCAAATAGCATCTGGACGTTTTGGTGTAACACCTGAATATCTTATAAATGCTCAACAATTAGAAATTAAAATTGCGCAAGGTGCAAAGCCTGGAGAGGGAGGACAGTTACCAGGTAAAAAAGTTAGTCCTTATATTGCTACATTACGTAATTGTAAACCAGGTGTTACCTTGATTTCACCTCCTCCTCATCATGATATTTATTCTATTGAAGATTTAGCGCAGCTTATCTTTGATTTACATCAAATAAATCCTCAAGCTAAAGTTTCAGTTAAACTTGTAGCAGAAATCGGTATAGGGACTATTGCTGCTGGTGTGGCAAAAGCAAATGCAGATATTATTCAAATATCTGGTCATGATGGCGGAACAGGTGCTTCTCCTTTAAGCTCTATTAAACATGCGGGATGTCCTTGGGAATTAGGTTTGTCGGAAGTTCATAAAACTTTAGTAGAAAATCAATTAAGAAATAGAGTAATTTTAAGGGTAGATGGAGGTTTAAGAACAGGAAAGGATATTGTTTTAGCTGCTTTAATGGGCGCAGAAGAGTTTGGTTTTGGAACAGTTGCTATGATAGCAACTGGATGTATAATGGCACGAATTTGTCATACTAATAATTGTCCTGTGGGTGTCGCCACCCAGCGCCAGGATTTACGCAAACGTTATCCAGGTATACCTGCTGATTTAGTTAATTTTTTCATATTTATTGCGGAAGAGGTTAGATCTATCTTATCTTCTTTAGGTTACTCAAGTTTAGCAGATATTATAGGTCGTAATCAATTAATAAAATATACAAATAAAAAGTTATATAAAACAAATAATTTAAGTTTAGCTACATTATTAAATGCTCCGATTTACAATTATGATTGTAACTCAAATATTGCTGCACATAGTAATGGACAAGTACTAGATGATATTTTACTAAGTGATCCAGTTGTATTTAATGCAATTGAAAATCAAGAAGATATTATTAAACAAGTCAATATTCTTAATACAGATAGAACGGTTGGTGCTAGAATATCGGGTTTTATAGCTAAAAAATATGGCAATAATGGTTTTGAAGGAAATTTGCAATTAAATTTTAAGGGTGTTGCAGGTCAAAGCTTTGGTGCTTTTATTTTAAAAGGTATGCATTTAAGTCTAACAGGTGAAGCAAATGATTATGTAGGTAAAGGTATGAATGGTGGAGAAATAATTATTTCTCCATCTGTACATGAATTTAGTGCTAAACAACAAGTAATTGTTGGCAATACATGTTTGTATGGTGCTACAGGTGGTTATTTATTCGTTCATGGTCAGGCTGGTGAAAGATTTGCTGTTAGAAATTCTTTAGCACAGGCTGTAGTGGAAGGAGTGGGTGATCATTCTTGTGAATATATGACGGGAGGCATTGTTGTTGTTTTAGGAAAAGCAGGTAGAAATATTGGTGCTGGTATGACAGGTGGATTAGCTTATTTTTTAGATGAAGATAATGATTTAAGTTTGAAAGTTAATAGTCAAATTATTAAATACCAAAAAATTGTTACAAAAGAAGGAGAAAAACAACTAAAGAATCTAATAGAGTTGTACGAAATAAAGACTAAGAGTTTAAAGGCCCGACAAATTTTGCAAAATTGGTCTAGCTTTTTACCTATGTTTTGGCAAATTGTTCCTCCTTCAGAGGATAATACAGCTGTGACTAGTGTTTCTTGTTCATCTTATCAAGCAATTATTAATTAAATAAGTAGGAGTTCAAGTAAATAGGTTTTATAAATCAATGTGGAGTTGTTAGTATTTAAAAAAATACACACATCATATTATCTCAACTATGTGATTTATTAGGATTTAAACTTATCTAGATCTATTTAATAAATTTTAGGAAAAATATAGATATTATAGGTTTGTAAATTAATAAAAAAAAGTTGGTTTTGTATTAATATTGTATATATATAATATACTCAATTTTTGTATTTACTTCATTTATTAAAAATTAGTTGATAAGTCTATATTAGTTTTTTTATTTTTTTTAATAATTATAAACTATAATATTATATAGTTTTCTATTATCTTATTTATTTTTTATATCAGATAAGATTCAGGGAATGTCATTTTTATATTTATTAGTTATTTAAATTTGATTTAATTTATTAAATAAATAGTAACGCTTATGATTAATAGCAAATAATATCTATGTATTAAATATATCATTATATTTTATGTTCTATGAAGTGAAGTTTTAGATTTTTGAATATATATGATTTTACTATTTAGTATTTTATATGATAAATTATCATATTTATATGATATATATTTATTATCTTAATTGGTTAATCCTATATAATATTATAAGTATTGATTGATTTAAATTAAAATTGAGGTTCAGTTAATCCCTATGGCACATAACGTTAAAGTATATGATACTTGTATTGGTTGTACTCAATGTGTACGCGCATGTCCATGTGATGTTTTAGAAATGGTTCCTTGGGACGGATGTAAAGCAGGGCAAATTGCTTCTGCTCCTAGAACGGAAGATTGTATCGGTTGTAAGCGCTGTGAAACAGCATGTCCGACAGATTTCTTGAGTGTTAGAGTCTACTTAGGATCTGAAACAACGCGCAGTATGGGACTTGCTTATTAGTTTGTATTTGATTTCTCAAAGTCATAATAGTTTTTTATAAAATCAATCTATTAATTTTTATGTAATAAAAATTAATAGATTGATTTTGTAGGTTTGATATATTTATTGTATTAATTTTTTGAATATTTAATCATTGTGAATGATTGCTTATCCATTATATAGTACATTAGAAAAAAATCAAGAATCAACAAGTAGTTAAACTATAATAGGATTAGATAATTTTTATATTGATTTTATTATTAAGATAGTAAGAGCAGTAGAAATAAAGTGATTTCAATAGATTTTATAGTGAAAAATTTGATATCGAATAAATCTATTCGTATTACTATACCATATAATTTTTTATTAAAAGAATTAATTTCTTTTGCTATTTCTCTCAAAAAAAATTGATATTTCTATAATACAAACAGAAGGTTTAGCTACAAAAAAAATACTATAAGCTATAATAATATAGCTATTTTAAACTTAATACAGTCTTCTGCTTCTGTACTTTCTTCAAATTATGCCTTATCTACAAATATTAACATTCCTATTATTACTATTTTGGGTTTTGATTGTCTATCTACTCCAGTAGTTATAAATTGTGGTTATGGTGCATATATAGTAGATATTGGTTCAGTTTTATGTAAGTATCATACAATGTATGATATGACTAAATATATTTATGAAATTTTTAGTTTTCTATTAGCTAATAAATCTTTCAAAAATATTAACTTAGATTATATCAATTATATGCTTACTTAAAATAAGTATCTTTATACATTTTAATAAGGTTTATACATGTTTTCATGAGTAAGATAAAATTAAGTCAAGTATGGAGAAATATAAATAGTATAATTGTTTTTTGCTTTTTTATATCTAGTATTATGATTATAAGTTTCACGATAGCTGCAAAAAAAAACATAACTATTCTTTGTTTATCCTTTTTAATAATGCGTATGGTTTAAAAGAGGGGTCTGAAGTATTAATGAGGGGAATCAATATTGGTTATGTTGATGCAATCCGAATTAAGTATGATTATGTTTTGATTAAAGTCAATATTAATGTATCCTATATTTTGATACCTAAAAATTCTTTGGTTGAAACAAGTCAAACAGGATTATTGAATGATACAGTCATTGATATAACCCCTTTAGATAGTATAATGAGTCATGATATTAGAAAAGTTGATGTTTTTTCTAAATCTTGTATAAAATCTAAATTTGTATGTAACTATGATTATATACAAGGAGAAAGGGGCTTAAATTATGATGATCTAGTAAGAGCTGCTACAAGAATATCTCAGCGTTTTGATGATCCTGATTTATTTAATTTATTGTATTTATTGTTACATAATACTTATAAGGCATCAAGTGAATTAATAATTATTACTCGTAATATAGTTAATAAAACGACTCTCTTTTATGATTATTTATATAAGTTTTTATTAAATCAAATATAGTTTTAAATTAATATTAATTATGACAGCTCGCAAAGGTTTATCTTTAGATTTTTTGAAACCTATATTGGAACTGGAGTATCAAATACAACAATTAAGTAAAATATCTATTCGACAACAAATATCTATAAATCAAGAAATAGTTGATTTTAAAGAACAAATAACTATTTTAAAACATGATGTATTTCAGTCTTTAACACCTCTTCAAAGATTACATTTGGTACGTCAAGCAGATAGACCTACTACCTTAGATTATATACCATATATTATGAGTGAGTGGATTGAGTTACATGGTGATAGAGGTGGTACAGATGATCCTGCATTGGTAGGCGGTATAGGCCGTTTAAATCATCAGACAGTTATTTTTATAGGTCATCAAAGAGGTAAAGATACAAAAGATAATGTACTTAGAAATTTTGGTATGGCATCACCTGGAGGGTATCGTAAAGCGCTACGTTTAATGGAACATGCAAATCGGTTTAATTTTCCTATTTTGACTTTTATTGATACACCTGGTGCTTGGGCTGGTATAGATGCAGAAAAACTGGGACAGGGAGAAGCTATTGCTGTGAATTTGAGAGAAATGTTTTCTTTTGATGTACCTATTATTTGTACGATTTTGGGAGAAGGTGGATCTGGTGGGGCTTTAGGTATTGGTATAGGCGATAAAATTTTAATGCTAGAATACGCAGTATATACTGTTGCAACTCCTGAGGCTTGTGCTGCTATTTTATGGAAAGATAGTAAAAAATCTTGGGAAGCAGCAGAAGCTTTAAAAATTACTTCTGCAGATTTAAAAATTTTGGGTATAATTGATGAGATAATACCCGAACCTTTAGGTGCTTCTCAAGCTAATATTATTCAGGCTGCATATATACTAAAAAAATCTTTAATTAAACAATTAGCAAAACTTTTAAATCTATCATCAGATGATAGAAAACAACTTAGATATCGAAAGTTCCGACAAATAGGTATTTTTTATGAAGGATAATAATGGAGTATACTTCAACTTTAATAATATTTTCTATTTGTATTAAAGTTGAAGTAATAGTTAAATACGATTGTTCAGTAAATATTCAATTGAATGTTCCTAAACTGTTTAAACCAATAATTGCACCTACCCCAATAATATGTCCTAAGCTGGTAGTTGCTAATAATTCAGGAAGTCCTAATCCTTTTAAACCTAAAATAGGTATTGAAGGACCTAAACCTCTCACTTGTATTGCATATCTACCGAGTCCTATACATAATAAATTGCAAACTAACATAATAATAGCTTTTGGAATAGACCATGAAGGGATGTATTCAGCTAAAGCAATGAAAATTTGTATATTCATATCTTAAATATTTTGGCTTATATAATATAATTGATATAATCATATATCTTTATCTTAAATTAAATACATTATATTATACTATTCTATAAAAATTAGATAAGAATTAACATAATTTATTTATTTATAAAAACCAACCGTAACTATGTAAACCTTGACCTAAGAAATTAACACCTAAATAACAAATCCATACTACTATAAATCCTATAGATGCTAAAATAGCTGGTTTTTCACCTTCCCACGACTGATTTATTCTTGAATGTAAATATGCAGCAAATACTAACCATGTTATTAGAGCCCATGTCTCTTTAGGATCCCAGCTCCAATAAGAACCCCAAGCTTCATTAGCCCAAACAGCTCCAGCAATAATTCCAATTGTTAGTAATGGAAATCCGAGTCCGATTATTCGATAACTTAAATTATCTATACTTTCCAAAAGGCTAATACGAGTAAATTTTTGTATTATGTAATTAGATGATATAGTACTTTTCTTACTATATAAATTTTGTATATTTTTAATCTTATTATTATATATATTATTATTTAAATTTTTATATCGTATTTTATATAAAATTAGAAATAAAATAGATAAAAGGGAACCTAATATTAGAGTAGAATAACTAATCATCATTATACTTACATGCATCATAAGCCAATTAGATCTTAAAGCAGGAACTAATGGGGATGCTTCTTTCATGTCTAATGGTAATGCAAGGCTGGCAAATCCAACGGTAAATAGTCCTATCGGAGTACTGATTGCACCTATAAGTTTACTATTGTTTTTTTGCTCTAATATTAATTGTATAAAAGTTAATCCCCATGCTAAAAAAATTAATGATTCATATAAATTACTTAAAGGAAAATAACCATTATAAATCCATCTAGAAATAAGAGAAATGCTTAATGATAAGTTAAGAATTATATTTAAAATAGTTCCTAGTTTATATAGTGTTTGAATTTTTTTAAAAGTTATATTAAGCCAGTATATGACTAAATTGATCAGAAGTAATGCGAAAGATATATTAATACAAGTGTTTTCCATTAATATCAAATTCATATATATATTTATTTTAGTTATAAATATATTATATTTTAATATTTGCTTAATTATTACAATTAGTAAATTTACATAAAAAAACCAAAATTAATTTTTTTAATTTTGGTTTTTTATTAGAAATAAAACAATATATGTTAAATATAAAAATATTTGCTTCTTTCTAACATTTTTGTTTTTATGATAAAGAATTAATTATGTAATCTAATGCGCTGCTATATTCAAGACCCGCTTGTGCAGACATATCACGAGGTACGCATAATCTATCGCGAGTGAAAGCAAAAGCTGCAACATAGGCTGATGTTGGAAGATTTAATGCACGATATACTTCGCGAGCACCAGCAATGCCCCATTCGTCAACAGGACCTGTACCACCTACCACTAAAGAGTAGTTGATTAATCTCATATAATGATCTATATCTCTATAGCACTTATTGATTTTTTCTTGACTGTCTCCAGCTTCACCTGTATTCTTTAAATAAGAGTATTTAGCAAAACAAGCATCACCAGCTTCTTTTACAACTGCATCGTGGTTATCGGCTAATTTTTCCGCAGCCTCTAGTCTTGCAGCAGCACGTTGTATATTACCTTGTACAGATTCAAGATCTGAACTAGTAGGAAAGCGTCCAGCAGCATCAGCTGCACTAATTACAGTAGTAATAACTGATTTCATAATTTATCTCCTGTTTAAGATGTATGTACACTTTATAGTATTTGCTTAGCTAATAGCAGAGGCTACTCTATCAAAGTAGCCAGCAACTTCTGAAGATAGTGCAGAGCAATCTCCACTTGTTGTATCCATTTTTCTTTGAGAGGCCGTATTAGAAATAAATGCAACAGCAGCAGCTTTCATAATACTTGCAGCTCTTACAGAAGAATTTGTCGGTACACCAAGAGCAATATAAGTCTCTTTTAAGCCATTTAAGCAACGGTCTTCTAAAACAGATGCATCGCCTGCAAGAAGAGAATAAGACACGTATCTTAAAATAATTTCCCCATCACGTAAACAAGCAGCCATACGACGATTAGTATAACAATTTCCACCAGGAGCTATTAGACCTGTATTTTCACAAATCATTCCTGATACAGCATCTGAAACAATACAGCTTGCATTAGAAACAATTGAATTAACAGCATCTAACCTTTTGTTGCCTTCTGCAATAAAAGTTTTAAGAGCTTGTAAATCGCTGCCACCTACATAGGCAGCTTTAGAATCTGAACTAACTACAACTCTAGAGAATGCGTCAAGCATAGAGCTCTCCTCAAAATTTCAATATAAAGTACTTAGGTGTTTCAGCTGTTATTTTTTTATCAGCTGATGTATTAGTATCGGAATTACAATATAAGATATTTAAACCAATACGTCTATAACAAATTAATATTATTTAATATTTTTTATTAAAATTTAAGACATAGAATTTTTTATAAAGAACTTTATCATATTATCTTTAATAATCATTTGTTTTAAAGTAGCTATCACATGTTTTTTTAAAAGTTTATCATTTAATTTATATACTTTTTGGCGATATATTGCTAGTTTAAATTCTTGTTCAAGAGTTAATTGATTTGTTTTGTCCATATTATAATTTATTTGAGCTTTGAATTATTTCAATAATTTAATTGAAATTTAAGTATTAAAATTTGAATATATGATGTTTTAATTATATAAATCAATTGAAAGTAATTTCATTTATTAATTCTAGTATAATATTAATATTCTATTATAGTTGTATCAATATAGCATTAAACATAGTTTATATATATCTTTACTATGGATGTAGTATTATTATTAGTTATTATGCATGCTTTATATAATAGTAATGTATTATCTGATAAATAAGGAAATCTTTTATGTCTATACCTTTATTAAATTATTCATTATCTACACAGAATCAAAGAGTTGATGGCTTTGAGTATTTGCCAGGTGAGGAACAGCCTACGATATATACTACAGACAATTTACCAACAGCTTCAGAGATGGATGAAATTATTTGGGCTGCTTATCGTCAGATATTTAGTGAACATCAAATTTTAAATCAAACCATTCAGCCTTTTTTAGAATCACAATTAAGATTCAATCAAATTAAAATTAAAGATTTTATTAAAGGTTTATTACTATCTGATTCATTCCGTACTTTTAATTATAATGTAAATAATAATTATCGTTTTGTTGAGATGTGCATTCAAAGAGTTTTAGGAAGAGATGTGTATAATGAAAGAGAGAAGTTGGCTTTTTCTATCATAATAGCTTCTAAAGGCCTAGAAAACTTTTTTGATACTTTACTGAATAGTGACGAATATTTAGAAAATTTTGGTGATAATACAGTTCCATATCAAAGAAGACGGGTTATTGCACAAAGAAGTAAAGGTGAAGTGCCTTTTAATTTAAAAACTCCTCGTATGGGTAAAGAGTATTTAGCAAAGCAAGGAATGCCACAGCTTTTATGGGCTGGACCTGTACGTAAATTCAGACCTCAAGAGGAGAAGCCTAAAGCAGGAGATCCAGCTTTATTTTTATATATGGTTAATGATGTTTCATTATTAACAACACCTATTTAAATATCTCTATTTAATATTTAAAAACCATAAGTATTCAATTAATAGACAATTATGATAAATATATCATAATTGTTTTTATTTTATTAAAGAATATGATTCAGTGACGCATTTTATAGTTTAAGAGAAAAAATTGTCAACTTTGCTAACTACCCAATTTAAATGCATCAACAAATAAACCATATATAAGGCCTATTCTAATAGAATTGATTGTATATAACAAAAAAAATTTATTATATTTTTTTTTATATTTATATATATATTTACTAATAATTTCATTAAAAGTGACTATTATAGATCCAGCTACTATTCCCCAATCTCCTGTTTGTGAAGGTACAGTTGAAAATACTGTAGATAAAAAAAAACCTAAAAATAAACAAATTAATTGTATAGTTACATATGTAAATTTTTTAGTCAAAATTATTTGTGTTTGTATGAAATATGGAAATTGAATTTGTATTTAATAATACAATATATTAAATAAATATCTTCTATATATGATCTGTCTAATATTAATACTTCTTAGATAGACAGACCTAATTAAATCTTACCTTTAATTTTTGGATTTATATATCTTGTTCACTTAAAGCAGAAATCATATATTGAAATGGTTCAGTAATTAAATTAATTTCATATATTTCATTCAATTCTAACTCTTCTTGTAAAATCTTTTCTAACAGCTTGATACTTCTAATAGTTGGTGCAATTGGTACACTTAATGAGTTATACACATCTCTTAGTCCATCTAAAACTCGTTCATTTAAAATATCAATATTGCCTGCTATTAAAGCATAACTAGCATACCTTAAGTAATATTCTATATCACGTAAACAAGCAGCGTATCTTCTAGTAGTATAAGAATTACCGCCTGGTCTCAAAAGCTCTGGCTGTTCTTGATATAAACGCGCAGCGGCTTCTTTAATTATTTTAGGAGCCTGACAATTAATTACTTCTGCTGCTTTAATTCTGCTTAATGCCGAAATAAAATAATTATTTAGTTCTTCTATTGCTATTTTATCTAGATATTTACCTGTTAAATCATAACGATTTAATATTATAGTAATAGCATCTTGCATTAATTAAATCTCCTATTAAGTTGAACTTATATAAATATTATAATTGATTTTTATGATTTTCATATATTGTATTATTAATATAATAGTTCAAGCATAAAAATAGTATAATATGGATATTTTTTACTTTTCAATTAGAATAGTTTCAAATTATAAAATTATATGTTCTTTATTTTTTGATAATAAACAATACTATTTTAACAATTATCCCATTTGTTTTACAGCTAAAAATGATACTATAATGTATAATTTAATGGCCCAACATGATTTAGTGAAATTATTATCGTTAAATCATATCTTTTATCTATCTAAAGAAATATATAAAGCGAATTTATGTCTATTATTAAATCAGTGTTATATTCAAAGTTAATAGTAATAAATTAAACGATAAAAAAATTTTGCAATATTAACAAATTAACAATATCAAAAAGTATAAGTAAATTAATTATTGATATAAATTATATGTAGTATATAAATATTTTATTATATAATTAACAAAAAATAATAGATAGTTTAAGATTTAATTGTATGTATAGTAGGGCATGTAACTCAGGGGATAGAGTATCAGATTCCGATTCTGAAAGTCGAAGGTTCAAATCCTTCCATGCTCATACTTATTAATTAAAGTTTTTGTCTAATTTTAATAGGTATGGTAACTGCATTATATATAGTATAACTATTAGAAATTAAAGAGTATGTTTGATAGTAAATATAAAATATAGGTTGTTATATTAAGTATATGAATTCTATAAATATTTTTATTGTTGAATAGTTTATATTTTTAATATATTATATTATAGTATTCTCTTAATTTATATTAAGACTATATACTACAGGGACTGTCTGGTTTCTACATATAATATATTATCTAGTATATCATCCATATAAGCTTTATTAGTTTTTATAATAAATGCTAAACATAATATATTAACTTTATCTAAAAAAATGATTTATGTATAAATTTTATACATAAATAACAATAAATTTTTATTAGGTATCAAGTGATATATACCTATATATTTATTTGATATGTTTTATTTAGGTGCTCTTAAGTATATTTTTATAATTACACTTAAGATAAGTCTATATTAAATTAATACTTTATTTCTATTAGATTTAGCTATATATTATATTATTATGGACGTGGGTTCGATTCCCACCAGTTCCATCTTTATATATTTTGAATTAATAATAATTTTATTCATGAGTTTAATTTATACAACTTCTATTTTATCTAAGTAATTAGAGCTGATATTTTTTATCAATCAAGTAGTTAAGATGAGTATAATTAAATTTTTGTTTATATTTGTTGATATAGATTAAATTATATATTGTTGATAAGTATTTATATAATAAATTAGAATATAAATTATATATCTGAAACTAAATAAGATTTGTTTCATTAATTTATATTTAATATATGGTTTTTATATCTAATTAATATTCTACTATGCATTATATCCCTTTATACTCTTTACGAGTAATACATAATATATTTTCGTCTTATCATGATTCAAGAAATTTAAGTAATAATGCTTTAATTTCTCGCCGTTTTTTAGGAAAATTAGTGAATCAATATTGGCAAGAAACGATTTTTTTATCTATTTCTAATTCATTATCAGAGAAATATATTAACCAATTAAAATTAGAAGGAGTGCTTATATGTAAAAATGAACAAAAGAAATTTTTACTAGATTTTAGTAAAGCTTTACTTGCTGGTAGAATAGAAACGTCATTAGATTTCAATAAAACAGGTCAGCATTATGATGAATCTATCAAATATATTTGGAAAAAAGGTTTTAACTTTCCTTTACCTAATAAGTTCAGGCCTTTATTTCAGAAGAATAATAATAAACTAAGTAAAGAGCAAGTAATATTATTAAATAAGTTACAAAATCAACCATTACCCTTATTTACAGTTACGAATAACTTAAATCAAATCATATTAGCAAAATCTTTAGAAGAAACCAATTATAATTTAAATTTGATTGATAAAATATATAAATGGTATTATCATAAGTTTATTTTTAACCAACAAGTACACGCGGTCTATCATGGTTTATTTTTTATACAACCTATAGAAGCTATAGAATACCTAAATTCTATAAAAAATAATTATAATATTTCTAATAAAGAGAATGAAGTAAAACTTTTTTCAACTCAATTGGCTACATATTATAAATTTACTAAGATGAATGTAAAAAGTTTAGAATTCAGGTTGATACCGGACCTTAATGAAATATCTCAATTACTTTATAAGTATAAGAGTTATAAAAATTTAAAGTTTGACAAAGACCAAAAATATGGCAAAAATTTTTTTCAAGGGCAACCGATATATATTATAAAACCATTTTGGGCATTTAATAAAGAAACTCACAAAATGGAATTACTTGAGTATAATTATAGATCTGATATCAATAGTAAGAGTAAAATAGTTCAAAATACAGTAATATTTACAAGTTACCAAACTGCTTTGAAAGCTTGGCAAAAATTTTCGCAAGAATCTATCAATTATAAAATATCACGAAAACCTCAAATACTGGTATCTAATTTAGAAGATTTGATAAAAAAATATGAGTATAGTCAAGAAATAAATAAACATAATATTTTATTCATGCCTAATATAGAATCTTATAAATTTATAAAAAAAGATGAAAGTAATAAGCCGCAGAGTACAATAAACCAAATATTCGTGAATAAGTTTGTTTATTTCAAAATACTTACTCAAAAAATTATTTGGTCTTTAACAAGTCGACAACCTATAAATTGGTAAATTATTTATTTACTAACTTTTAATATATATTTATATCCATATTGATATTTATTAATCTAGTCAACTCATTTTGTAATGTTATATTAAGAGTATTATTTTCTTGAATAATACTCAACAACTAAAAGCTCGTTCATTTGTAAAGCAACCCATTCCCTATCAATTATACCATTAACTTTACCTTGCAAAATTTTTGTATCTACTTCTAAGTGATTAGGTATACTTGCTAAAGTTGGAAAATTCAAATAATGTTTTACTATATTTTGTGACGAATTCCTATTTTTTATTTGAATAATATCACCTGGTTTACATTGATAGCTACATATAGATACAATTTTGTTATTCACAATAACATGTTTATGATTGACCAGTTGTCTTGCAGCTGGAATTGTAGGTGAAAGGCCTAAACGAAAAATAATATTATCTAATCTCATTTCTAAGATTTGTAGGAGTATTAAGCCTGTTGACCCAGGAACTTTTTTGGCAATCTTAATGTATTTTGATAATTGTCTTTCGTTTAAACCATAGTTAAATCTTAGTTTCTGTTTTTCTTCTAATCTGAGTGAATATTCTGATGGCTTGCGTGACTGTTGACTATGTTCTCCAGCAGGAGCAACTTTTTTTGAAGTTTTTCGAGTTAATCCAGGTAAATCTCCCAATCTTCGAGATATACGTAGCCTAGGTCCTCTATAACGAGACATTATTAAATCCTTATTTCAATATTATATAATTATATATGTGTCATTTTATTTACAGAAAGATTCTTGAATTTTAATTTTATCATTAATTATGACTAATTATTACTATTATATTTTTTTGGGTGATAAAATCATTATAATATTTTTCCCGTCTTTGGCTGGAGGTTGCTGAATGTCTGCTATATGACTTAAGTCTTGTGCCATTTTATCTAATAATTCAATAGCAAGATTAGCATGCTGAATTTCTCTCCCTCTAAATGTTACATTTGCTTTAACTTTATCGCCTGCCTGCAAGAAACGTAATGCCTGGTTAATACGCACCTTATAATCGTGTATATCTATTTTATATCTCATTTTCACTTCTTTTATCGTAACATTATGTTGTTTTTTTCTAGCTTCTTTTGCTTTCTTGTCTTGAGCAAATTTATATTTTCCATAATCTATTATACGACAAACGGGAGGATCAGATTTTTCACTAATCATTACTAAATCAAGACCTGCTTTTGATGCCATATTTAGAGCATCATTGAACGAGTATATTCCTAATTGAGAACCAGAAACATCAATTAGACGTATATTTCTATATTTAATACGTTCATTTATTAACGGTTCTATATGATTTCTTTTTCTTTCTTTTTTTGGTTTATCTAACACAAATAGTAAATTCTTTGTATTTTAGTTTGTAAATAATGTTGTGCAATATATGCAAGTTATTATAACATTACATACATAAGAAAGATAATAGTAAAATTCAGGTTATTATAATATATTTAGGAAATATTGTATGAAACATACACTCTCTGTTCTTGTAGAAGATGAAGCTGGTGTTTTATCTAGAATTGCTGGGTTATTTGCTAGGCGTGGTTTTAACATTGAAAGCTTAGCTGTTGGTCCTGCAGAAAAACAAGGTATGTCTAGAATAACTATGATTGTTGCGGGTGATAATAGAACTATAGAACAATTAACAAAGCAATTATATAAACTTATTAATATACTTAAAGTACAAGATATTACAGATATACCTTCCGTAGAAAGAGAATTGGTTTTAATAAAAGTAAATGCTCTTCCAGAAAATAGATCTGCTATCTTAGAAATTGCTAATGTATTTAGAGCAAAAGTTGTGGATATGGCAAACAAATATCTGATCTTGGAGGTTACAGGAGATCCTGGTAAAATGGTAGCTATTGAAAACTTACTAGAACAATACGGAATTATTGAAATTGCTCGTACAGGTAGAATTGCATTGATTAGAACATCAAACGTAAATACACAGCTTTTAAAAAGTAAATTAAATAATTATTCTTTATCTTAATTTTGATGTTAAGATAAGGAAGTTGAAAATATTAATAATATTATGCTTAAATAGTCCAATAGCCGGGCATTTCAACAAATGACAAGCATTCTATTAAATCCCAATCAAAATATGTATGATGAACGTACTGACTATATATTATATTTATATTCATTAAAGTTTCTTTAGGAATAAAAAAGTTGGTGTCAATATTTACATGATTTACATGTCGTTTTTGTTGATGTTTATATTTAATCAGCTGATAAGTTGTACAATTTTGAACATGTCTACAATTTACGCATATACACATAACTAATTTAACAAAGTTTTATATAATAATAATGATAATTGTATTGGGGATGGAGGGACTTGAACCCTCACGATTATTAAAAATCAACAGATTTTAAGTCTGTTGTGTCTACCATTCCACCACATCCCCAATATAACAATATATTTAATAACTAGGCGATACCCAGATTTGAACTGGGGATAAAGGATTTGCAATCCTCTGCCTTACCACTTGGCCATATCGCCTAAATGTTAATCCAGTATACCTAATCGTATCTAAAAAAATACTCTTTGTCAATGAATAAAAATAATTAAAATATATATTTATTCAGAAAATAAGCGACTTTTTAGTATATCTTCTGCTTTTATTGTTACTAAATCATTTTTAGTTAAAATTTTATCTCCACTAATAAAAATCCTATTTGCTTGTCTCATTCTAGCTCTATCAATAGCATTCCGTATACTACGAGCATTTGCAAAGTGTGGTTGTTTCATTCTTCTTTCAGCATATTCTAATAGAACTTTATCTGCATCAGGTGCAAAGCGATATTGTTGCTCCTCTAACATAAGTTTAGCTATAGCTAATAATTCTTGAGCTGTATAATCTGGAAAATCTACATGATTTGTAACTCTTGATGATAAACCTGGGTTAGATTCATAAAATTTTTCCATCCTGTCTTTATAACCAGCAAAAATTACTACTAAATCATCTCTTTGATTTTCCATTACTTGTAATAAAATTTCTATTGCTTCTGCTCCATAATCTCTTTCGTTATCTGGTTTATAAAGGTAATAAGCTTCATCAATAAATAAAACACCTCCGACAGCTTGTTTTAATACTTCTTTTGTTTTTGGTGCTGTATGTCCAATATATTGACCAACTAAGTCATCTCGTGTTACGGTCATTAAATGACCTTTTTTAATATAACCTAATCTATTTAAAATATCAGCCATTTTCATTGCAACTGTTGTTTTACCAGTTCCAGGACTTCCAGTAAAAGACATATGTAGTCCAGGACTTCCAGATATTAATCCTAAATTGCTTCTTAATCTATCAATTAATAATAAAGCAGCTATTTCTTTAATTCTAGTTTTAACTGGTTGAAGACCTACTAGTTCCTGATGTAATTCATCTAATACTTCTTGTATTTGTGTTTTATTATATTCTTCTTGTAAATTTACTAAAGTATCGTCAGTCATATTTTTTTATTTATGATTTTAATTATATATTCATAATCTGATTTTCAAGAGAGATTAATATTATTTAATCTCTCTTAATACAAATCTAAGATCTAATTAATATCTAGATCCTTCTGGTTTAGCAGTTGCATAGCTACGGAAGCTATATCTTTGATTTCTACTATCATCTTCTGTTCTAACTAGCTCAAAACCTGGTTCATAAGCTGGTCTATTCACTATAAATGATAAAACACAACTTTCTGTACCTCTAGTATTATCAAAAGCATTAACCTTGACATATAAGTTAGAACATTGTTTACGGCAACTATTTATTTCAAACATTACTGTAGCAGCATCTTTAATATCAAATAATGGCAGTCCCCATAATTCCCAATAATTGTTACGAGGGTGTGGATCTTCTGTATATTCGATATTTACTGACCAGTTTTGTGAAATTGCATACTCAATCTGCTTAGTAATTTGTTCATCTGTTAAATCTGGTAAAAAGGAAAAAGTTCCTTGTGTTAATCTCACTATTCAATACTCCTTATAATATTGCTGTATTTGTTGAAGGGCTATATCTTTTAGTGTAATAAAAATAAAGACCACTATAAAATATAAGAATTAAAATGAAAAGATCTATACATTCGCTGTTGGAGTTTCAACAAAGTCAGCTGTATCTGTAGAGGTATAGTTAAAAGTAATATCTTTCCATAAGTCTAAAGCTGTTTGTAGTGGTCCACATGTTTTAGCTGCATCGCGTAAAATTTCTGGACCTTCTGCAACATAATCACGACCTTCATTACGAGCCATTACCATAGATTCTAATGCTACACGATTAGCTGTTGCACCAGCTTGAATACCATCTGGATGACCAATTGTACCTCCACCAAACTGAAGAACAACATCATTACCTAAGTAATCTAATAATTGATGCATTTGTCCACAATGAATACCACCAGAAGCAACAGGAGTTACTTTACGTAGAGAAGCCCAATCTTGTTCAAAGAAGATGCCTTGAGGTAAATTAATTTCTAAGTGTGTTTGTAATAAAGTATTATAAAAACCCCTAATCATTAAAGGATCACCCTCTAGTTTACCTACAACAGTACCAGCATGAATATGGTCTACCCCTGCCATGCGCATCCATTTACAAATAACACGGAAATTCATTCCATGTATTTTTTGACGAGAATATGTTGAATTACCAGCACGATGTAAATGTAAAATCATATCATTTTTACGTGCCCATATAGCCATAGTTTGAATTGCTGTGTAACCAATTACAAGATCTATCATAATGATGACCGTTCCTAATTGTTTAGCAAATTCAGCCCTTTCATACATATCTTCCATTGTAGCAGCCGTAACATTCATGTAATGGCCTTTTACTTCTCCAGTGGCTGCAATTGATCTGTTTACACCTTCCATTGAGTATAAGAATCGTTCTTTCCAACGCATGAAAGGTTGAGAGTTAATGTTTTCATCATCTTTAAGAAAGTCTAGACCCCCTTTCAAGCCTTCATAAACAACTCTACCGTAGTTTTTACCAGAAAGTCCTAACTTAGGTTTAACTGTTGCACCCAGAAACGGACGACCAAATTTGTCCATACGTTCACGTTCTACAACTAATCCGGTAGCAGGACCTTGGAAAGTTTTTAGATATGCAACTGGTATACGCATATCTTCTAATCTTAGAGCTTTCACAGCTTTAAAACCAAATACATTTCCAATAATTGAAGCTGTTAAATTAGCAATAGAACCTTCTTCAAATAGATCTATATCATAAGCAATAAAAGCAAAATATTGATCTGTAGTATTTGGTACTGCTTCTACTTTATAAGCTTTAGCTCTATATAAATCACAAGCTGTTAATAGATCAGTCCATACAACAGTCCAAGTGGCTGTAGATGATTCGCCTGCAACAGCAGCAGAAGCTTCTACCGGATCAACACCTGGTTGTGGACTAACACGAAATAATGCTAATACATCCGTATCTTTGACAACATAGTCAGGATCCCAATATCCCATTTTTGCATATGGAATTACACCAGATTCATAACGTTCGTTTTTAATCCTTGTCCGTTCTTCTACAGATTGAGACATTTATTCCTCCTTTAGTTTAAGGCAGTATCATTAGGTTTTTGGTTTACTAATATAGATTAAAATTTAAAATAATATATATTAAAATTTTAATATCACTTTAGTTACATAATATAAACGTATAAAATATAGAAAATTATGATTATAGTATGTTTTTCAACCTTACATATAAATCTACCATTATATATGGATCAAACAATTGCAAAATTATTTATAGTAATGATAATTTTTTTTAATATCAAATTATGCGCTACTAAAAAATACATATAATCAAATTTGAATATTAGTAAATTTAGTGCTTTTTATGATAATATTTGTCCAATTATAGAAATAAAGGAGATGAATAAATTGTCTGTACTACAAGTTCTTGATACTTCATTTCATGAAGAAGTAATAAAATCAAGTTGTCCAGTATTAGTAGATTTTTGGGCTCCTTGGTGTGGTCCTTGCCGTATGATCGCAACAGTTGTAGATGAGATAGCTAATGAATATAAAGATATACTAAAGGTTGTAAAAATCAATACAGATGAGAACCCTAGCACCGCTACTGAATATGGTATAAGAAGTATTCCAACACTTATGATATTTATTGAAGGTGAAAGAGTTGATACTGTTATTGGTGCTGTCCCAAAATCAACTTTAACAAACACATTGAAGAAATATTTATAATTAAAAATAAGCAATCAAAACTAAGTAAGTTTTATAAGGAAATGGAATAATATATGATTAATAAATGTATATTAACGAATAAATTAGCTAATAACGGGTATAGCGTATCACATTCTCAAGTAAAAACAAAAAAAATACAACATCTTAATTTACAAACAAAAAAAATTTGGTCTACTAAACAAAAAAGGTGGATAAAAATAAAGGTATCTACAAAAGCTATTAAATCTTTACATAAATTTAAGATATAAATTACTATTTTTAATATAATAAATAGTGACAATTTAATTATAATATGTTACTATTTATAGTATATATAATCATTAAAATTGAGAGTAATAGGAGACTATAAATATAGATTCACTAAACTATATAGAAAACTTAAGCAAAGATCATAACGAAGACGAATTACTGTTAGAAACACCTATTGGATGGTCATCTACATGTTTTGATGAAACAATTCATTACTATATAGATTGTAATTCACATCTTGATCACGATACAAATAACAACGAAAAAAACATATCAAATAAATAGATAAAAAAATAAAATGGTATTAATATTATTATCTAATACCATTTTACAATGTCTTATGCTAGTATAGCTCAATTGGTAGAGCAGCTGATTTGTAATCAGCCGGTTATGGGTTCAAGTCCCTTTACTAGCTTAGTACTATACATAATTAAAATTATGTAACTACTTTAAAAGTATTTATTCTATACTTAACTTAAACCCAAATTTTGAATAATAGGTATGTTGGCTAATAATAAATAAGCAAAACCAGCACCTCCTACAGCCCCTACTAAGAATCCTGCCGTAAATTGTCCCCAGCCTTCTCTTGTTTGCAATAAATCTTTTGAATCATCTGTATCAAATGAAACATTACCGTACATTGATAAACAAACTGTTAAAATAATAATTAAACCAACAGCAGACAAAAAGCCTGATAATAAAGCCACATCGGTATTTCTTAATGGTCCTAATTTATCAAATGGACCAACTAAAAAATAACCATGAGCCATACCTATTTCTAATCCTCTCAATAGTGGAGAAAGTCCTCTTCTATAAGCAGGAAGATTACTTAATAAACCTTTAGTAAATGTAGATGCACTAACTGGTGTTGATAAATTACCTACAAATGGATCATTATTGTATGATTGAATAAAATCTGACATATCTCTGTTCTCCAGAAGAATTAATTTGATAATCGGTTACAAGTTATTAATTGCAACAGATCTTTACTTCATACTAACAATAAATAGCAAATTAAACCACATTTATTAAATATCTGTTAAATATATTTATGTTAATATAATATATGTATTCATTAGATTTAAAATAATATAAATTAAACACAGTATGAAAGATTAGACTTATAATTTAGTCTAATTAGATAATTAGATTAATAATAGAAACTATTTACACTTATAAGGGAGTTACATTAATTGATGTACATTTTAACCAGTTATTTAATATTTACAATTTTATTTACAGGATTAGCTTTAGGTTTATATTTTAGTTTACAAGCAATTAAATTAATATAATTTTAAATTTAAAATATAGTTAATGATTTATATTCGCTTATGTATCAAAAGAGTTACTTTTGGTACACAATTTAATTAACTACTAAAAAAATTATATTTTAATAATATGTCAAATATAAGAAAAGATAAAATTTTAGGATCTCGTCGAATTAGTAATTATTGGTGGGCTACAACTATTTTTTTGGGCGGTCTAGGTTTTGAGTTAGTTGGTTTATCTAGTTACTTTAATATAGAATTATTACCTTTTACTAAATCGACTGATTTATTATTTTTGCCACAAGGAATCGTAATGACATTTTATGGAACAACAGCAATATTAATAAGCTTATTTCTTTGGCTTACTATTATTTGGAATGTAGGTTCCGGTTATAATGAATTTAATCGTGAACTTGGCTTAATTACAATTTTTCGATTTGGTTTTCCTGGCAAAAATCGAATTTTAAAATTACAATATAATATTAATGACATTCAATCTATAAAAGTGAATATAAAGGAAGGGTTGACGCCTAAGAGAGAAATTTATTTAAAAACAAAAGATCAAAGAGAAATACCTTTAACTAAAGTTGATAGACCTATGTTGCTGCATGAAATAGAAGAGCAAGCAATATCTTTAGCTAAGTTTTTAGGGGTTTTTCTCGAAGGTATTGGATAAAATCAAAATATTTTATTTTAATTAATTAAAATATATGCTATTATTACTTGAGTAGCGGGTATAGTTTAGTGGTAAAACCTTAGCCTTCCAAGCTAATGATGTGGGTTCGATTCCCACTACCCGCTTTAAACAAGCTAGACAATATAAACTGTGTAGGAAATGTATTGTCTATTATATGCATCTGGCTGGATTCGAACCAGCGACGTCCTTTACAGGATGGCGGATTATTAGAGTCGATTTCGTTAAAAACCTCTCTTACAAAACCGTACTTGAAATTTTCACTTCATACGGCTCCTATCTATTTATTTTTTCGAAACATATTTTTTGTAGTAAATATATTTTTATTGTTCTCATATAATCTATAAATATTTTATAGTTAAAATAATGAAATACTTCAATAGATTTTTTATATCTTTTTTTTAACCAAAAGTATATGATAAGAGAAACTATTTTATAAAATTTTTTTATTATATAAAATGATAGCATTACACTATATAACTTATAAAAAATTTTAAATCTTTTAATAACAATTCTAAAAAATTTACGTACTGTTATCTGATTATTAATACGTAGATACTTTAATGAATTTTTACTATATAGTAAGATTTTAGAATTATATATTAAGTTATTATAAATATTACGACTATCAGCAAATTTCCAGTAAATATTATTTATTGATAATCTATCTGAGTATTTTAATACCCAATCGCTCTTATTTTTTACTAATGGATAATAAATACATGTATTTAACTCATTAACATGCATAAATACATTAATATAAGTTTTTGTAGATTTACTTATAATATATAAATTATTCAAAAAAGCTTTATTGACTAAATCATATGTATCATAAAAATTACATGATTCATAATAATTAATTATTAATTTAAATAATATATAATATTTAGTAAAAACATATATCTTTTTTAAAATAGATAAACTTTTAAAATTAAACCATTCTATTCCATGTAAAAATATTTTATAAAGTAATTGGTAAAGCATATGATTGCATAATAAAAAATTACTGAGCAAAAATGAAGAAGTATGAAAAACTGTCATCTCTTCTAAACTTTGTGTACGTAACCATTTTATTACATTAGATATAAAATAAGGCGATGCTTGTATTTTTTGTTTTAAAAAATCAATGTTAATATATTTACTATTTATATAGTAGTTATTATATATAAAACTTTTAATATCATATTTACAATTATTGTAACAAGATATAATCTTTTTTTCTTGTGAACTATATAATTCATGATTATATATACTCATTCCAAAAGTAGATTTAAACCTAGCAGTCCATTCCGATTCTAAACATAAGTATATTAAGTATTGTTTAACTTTTTCTAATAAAGCTTGAAGAAACTTATAAGATTTATATAAACTATCTGTTTTAAATAAAAAATTCAGTATATAGATTTTATATATATCTTTTACAAGATAGTTTTCTCGATTCAAATTCATATAAGATTTTTGTATAGAGCTACATACTTGTTGAATAGCTATAATTTTTGCTTCATTAGAGTTTATTAAGTTATTTTGAGCTTGATATACTAGATTTCTATTACATGCTTGGGAAGCTTTATAAATTTTGTTTTGTAATATAAATACTCTTTGTTTTATTTGTTTCCAAGGTAAATCTTTCCACTGAGTTTTTTGATCGAGTACATAATTAACCATTACTACAAATAGGTTTCGTCTAAAAATATATTATTTTAATAAATAGCTGCAATAAGTATGCTTACTAAGCATAAATTAAAATCCAATAAATATAAAATATATCTAAATATTTACTTGTAGTTGCGATTTATAAATTTACAAGCTTTTTTATTGCTTCTTGCTAATAAGTATTTTATATTTGCCTTAAATTTTACTTAATTATATTTATACTTATTAGTTTCCCCGTTCCATACTTTTTATAAACTTTGTTAACTTAGGCTCCTCTCTATACACTAATAGCCTCTAGTAAAAATCATGCTTATATTAACTCATAATAATTAAGCTTAAGGGCAAAAATATACATATTTTAGTTATTAATTAGTACTTTATACGAGGGTTTGTTTTCCTAGCCATATTAACATTCTAATTAGTCTGCTTTATTTATATATAATCAAGGCTAGTATATATATAAATTGACCAATCAAGTATATTCATGATTTAGAATAGATGGATTTGAACCAACAAAAAAAGTATAGTTTTAAAAATTTTAATTAGTTTATTTTTTGATAAAATTTAATTTTTAGTTAGCTAACTTTTATAAATATATAATATATATTTTCATATATATTTTATATTAGATCGGTTAACACCTAAAAACGGGTCACACATGAGTCCGCTGCCTTCGGCCTCTCGGCCACAGATGCTTACGTAATTATTTTAAACCTAAATTATCTAAAAAATCAAGTCTATTATTCATTCATATTATGATAAGTTGCGACAGCTGATGGAGAAATTTTATTTAAATATCTAAAAATCCAATATTTAAATATTGTATCTAAAATAACTGGAAAAGTAGAAATAAAAATGAATATAAAATCTCGACTTTCTGATATTCCTAAATGTCTTAATATTAATTCTATAATTACTTCCCATCCGTGAGGAGAATGAAAGCCAACAAACATATCAGTAAATAATATAATTAAAAAAGCTTTAGCAGTATCACTTAAGCCATAAATTAATTCATTAATAAATGATTTCAGTATTGAAAACTGCCTTTTACTTGATATAATAATAGATATAAAAACTGCTATTGACAAGAAATCTGCTAAAATATTTTTCACAGCAGAAGAGCTTTCATTAGCATAGTCTAATGCTATTTCTAAAGCTTTTTCTGTCATTTTGTAATTAATTAAGTTTGATGAAGGATTACTTATTTTTCCTATAAGTATTTCAAAGTGTAATTTTTCTTCAAATCTTTGTAATTCAGCAAACGCTCTCTCTTCTTGAGACTGATTAAGAAAAATAATATTTTCATCTCTGTTCCATAAATAATTTACCAAAGGTCCAAAAACAAAACTTTTAGAAGTTTGATTAATCAAAATAGGCATAACGAATAACAATAGAATATACTTAACAGATACAACTGTTTGATATCTAGCCACTTTAAACTCTTCTAAAGCTTCCACTTCTGCATTCGGATCTAATTCTTTTTTGAATTTTTCAAAAAGTTTGCTAATTGACCTAGGTATAATACCCGTTTTATCTAAAGCTGACTGATTAATTTTTTTTAAATTCCAATACTTCATGATTAATTATAAAATTAAATCAAAAAAAATTTATTAATAAAATAACAAATCAAGATAAAATTCAATTGTATAAATTTTTTAAATCACATATTCTTATAGATAGAGAATACAAATTCAAAATAGGATAATATATCAAATGTTATTTACTTTTTTTTTCTTTCTTATCAATACTGTATATTACATATCGTATGATAAAATACCTAAACAATATAAATATGCAATTTTACCTAATATTTATTTTCAGAAAAGATTAAATTTTCATAAACATAATAATATAAAAATTAAAATATATAAATGTAATAAGTATTTATTGCAAAAAATGCAGGACTATAAATGCAATATATGGAAATTCATAAGATACCATAGTCTTGATTATAATATTACAAATAAAGATTTATATAAGGATATATACATATTACAAACATTTGGTTCTATCAATTCTATTCATAAATATATTATATTATGTAATCAGTATAAACAAACTTTATTTAATATAAAAGTCAATCCTATTGTAAAAAAAATCAATATTATTAATCATAAAAAGTTAAAAATATATTCTCAATTATTACATGTCTTATTTAAACAACAAATTGGATTGCCTAAAAATTATTTAAGTATTCAAAGAAGCATAAATAAAATATATAATTGGTATTTATATCAAGGATATCAATGGACTAATATTAATATAATCAATACACCTGAATCAAATGAGATATCAATATTAATTGATGAGGGTAAAATTTATGAAGTAAATTTAATATGTAAAACTCATAATATAAAAAAAAACATAATCTTACTCAATTAAATAATTTTATAATACAGAAACTTAAAATTTCTCCTAATATGATACTGAACCTAAATAAATTAGAAACAGGTATTTCATTTTTAAAACAAGAGAATATAATAAAAAATTTTATTTACAAGATTCATTACCATCATAAAGGACTAATTGTTAATATAAAATATTCTATAAATGATGATTTTATAATATATTTTTATGATGAATATAATGCAAATAATATACAAAAAAATCCTAGCAGCATACTAAAATTATTAACACAATTAATATATTTTTTAAAAAATTTTTCTATTAATAAGATTAAAAATAAAATTGCTCATACAAGTTATACAAAATATTCATTTCTAAAATTAGAGCATACCTATTTTTGGCATTTTATAAAAAAGTTAAAAATACAAATTAATAAATCTACTTCTTACAGGAGATTACAAATAAAATTATCTGATTTAAGAATCATCCATTATATGAGTGATTATTGTATATTATATAATTATTACAAGCTATATTACAGCTATTATAAATCTATATTTAATCATATTAAAATAATAAATTCTTATTCATTTATTAAACAAATGTCTGATTTGCAAATTAGTATAAAAAATTTCACAATAAAAATCAAATATCATTTAAGTTATAATATTCGTATAGTTCAAAAACTAACTATACAATATAGTCAAGAACAAATAAGGTCTATCTATAGATATTATACAATAAATCTTAATATACAAAAATCGGATTTTTTATATAATATATACAGAACTATCGCAGAAAAAAAATTATATTTATCACTTCAATTAATTCATCAAGTTATAAATGATAACTATATTGATAATATTGTAAAATATCCCTATTTTAATTTTTCATTACTTATGTATTTAAATCTGGGTCCTATAAAGCCCATAATCTATATACCTTGCATATATCAATATATTTTACTAAATTATAATTTAGTTATAAAATTACCACCTATAGTACACAATGTAAAAGAACATACTTTCATTTTTAAATTAAAATTTAATATTTATAATATAGACAAATATTTACTATTAAGACAATTGAATAATAATTATATTAACTTAAAAAATACATATAATTTTGAAATTCCTTATGGCATACATTATTTGTTAAATGCGAAATATAAAATATCTATAATTAAACATATTTCAACATATATTTTTATAAATTATATCAAAAGCTTTTCATATAAAATTCATAGTTTCCACAATGCGAATAACAAAAAACTTTTACATAAAAATCATATTATAATTGGTTGTGGTATACAGGTATATATACCATTAAAACAAATACCTGAACTAAGTTTTGAATATTATATCACTGATCACAGTGAAAAATTTTTTCATATTAGTACATATGTCAAATAAAATACAAAATACTATAATCAAAAAATCAAATTAATACTTATGATATATAAACATTTTTTAAGTAAGCTAGAAGGCAATTGGATATCTCAAAAAACAGACTACTTTACTCATACAAAAAAGATAGAGCACAATCAATCATATATAGAACTAAAAAAGGTAGAAAATATATTAAAAATATCAAAAAAAAATCAAAATATCTTATGTAATTATATATTTTATAATAAAACTAATCAAACACAAGGATACTATATTTTTCTTAAAGACTCTAAATCACATTACGGTAATATAAAAAAGATTACAAATAATCAAATAAATGATTACACATTCAATTTTTATACACATAATTGTATAAAAATTGAATGTGTAAAAAATGATTTAATATATCAAGAATATATTTATTTTATAAATGATAGATTTAAAATCATTATTAGTCTATTAAAAGACTATCACAAATATTTAGCTGTATCTTTTATTTCTGAAATCAAAATATTAGACCAAAAATAATTCAATTAACAATATACTATTCTAAATCTTTTCTATTAGGATTTCTCGATGGATCATTAGATAAAAAACCAAAAAAGAATAAAGAAACAAAAAAAATAACCGTTGTATAAACAAATATTTTTAGAGTAAACATAATTAATATCCTATTCAACTATAAACTTTTAATATACTACAAAACAAATCAATTATATTGTATAACAAAAATAGATAAACTTAATAAATTAATTAAAAAATTTCATAAGTTCATCATATAATTAATTATATAAATTATAAATTTTGTTGATTTTCAGATAAATCTTTTTTGATTTTATATTACAATTTTTCGTGAATTGTATTTTTTTAATATAGATACTACCTTCAATAATAACACGATTTTTCTGATTATACATATCAAAAATTTTTTTAGCTACTGTACTTTTGGCAAATCCAATAGCTTTTAAATTCAGCATACCATCTCTAAAATTATATAAATCAATAAGCATATAACACAAACATTTACTTTTTAATCTTTTTAGCTTTGGCTGACTTAATATAAAAGCTGTACAAACTAAATTATTCATAATATCGTTTTTTCTTAAAAAGAGTCTTGATTTACTTGTTGATTTTGACTATTCGTTGATGTGTAATTTAAGTCTTTTAATTTCTTCATAATTTTCCCAAAATACTCTTGAAAGTACTCTTCAAGTGTTTCCATTTCATTCTTCTTCATTTGTAATAAATCATAAACTTCATTCATAGAAGTATCGAAATCATCACTGTGTAATAAAACTGAAGCAAAAGCTAGTCTATCAGAAATATTCCAACTCCACTGAAAAAATTTTGTTAAATTGCGAAGCAATTGTAAAAAAAACAAGGGAATTTGAGATATTCTAGATCTTTGTCCAGATAGTTTTTCACATAGTTCAATAATTTCGTTAGAACTCCAAGATTTGATACCTACCATAGGTAAAATTTTATTCTGTGTTTTAATAACAGACAAACTTTTAATAGCACACTTAGCAATATCTTGAGTATCTATATAAGCAATTGATGTAGAATCACCTGTAATCCAAATAGTTTGATTATCTAAAATTGGTAAAGCATATTGAGCAATTAGCCCTTGAAAAAAACCTGATACTTTAAAAATTGTATAGCTTATTCCTGATTGAGTTAGATAAGCTTCTATGTTGACTTTCATTTGCATTAATGGTACTTCGGGATATTTGCTAGCATTTAGAATAGAAAAAAAGATATATCTTTTGATATGAGCCTTTTTCGCTGCATCTATAAGAATGTATTTACTATAAAGATCTACCTTAATTGAACTATATAAATCTGATGTTCTTGCAGTAGAAGCATCTATGATTGCAGTTATGCCTAAAAGCGTTGGAGGAATTGTTTCTGGCAACTTTAAATCTCCATATACTAATTCTGCACCCCATTCCTTTAAAAAAGCTGCTTTACGAAAATTTCGTACAAAGCATTTTACTTGAAAACCCTCATCTAAAGCTCTTCTGACGATTTGTCTGCCTAAAGTACCTGTTGCACCTAAAACTAATAAACTCATATAATCATTCTATTTATATATTACTTAAATCATGGGTAGAGAGGGATTTGAACCCTCATAACTAAAAGTTGTCATATTTTGAATATGATGCGTATGCCAATTTCGCCATCTACCCTAGTATTATATATAATTACATAAGATAGACTATAAAAGCAATTATTGATTGTGGATATACTCTTAATATAAACAAACATGAATTTTTTACAAATCTCTTTAATTAATCGATATATTTACTCACCCCAAACCTGGCTACATAAATTAAAATCCAGAAAAAAGATTTATTTTTTATTTATTTACTTATGTATCATTCTATATATTAACTCTGTATACATTAGCATTAGTACCACTATATATTGTATATTATTTTTTTATTATAAGATACTAGAAACTTATGATATACAATCTATAGGTAAATATTTATCAATATTATGCATAATAGTTTACATTAGCTTTTTATTAAAGCTAAAATTTCTATATTTTTTTACTAAATTATTACTTAATATACATAATATTTTCATATATATAAAAAACTTACATATATTACAATTGAGAACCATACTGCTTATTATTCATTATATGATAGTAATTAATATAATATTTATAACTACAATTTATGAAGATATTATTTTTAGTTTTCTCATACTTTTTTCAGAATGCAAAAATAAGCTAATATATAAGATTATTCTTGTATTATCTTTTGCATGTCAATCTTTAGAACGAATTAATTTAAAAATTCAATATATAATTTTAACTATTAGAATAAAAAAGTTCATGCGTCCATTTAGATATGATATATATATTTACTTAATATTAAAATTATTACAAGAAATATACAGTGATATTTATCTAATATCTTCTTTGTTATATAGTAGAGAATTAGGTTACAAAATTCTCGATATAAGTAATATATATAGATAAATTGAATTTTGACTTTAAAATTATGAATTTATTTATAATAAAATAAAATTAAACATTAAAATAGAAATTAAATATTATGTTAAATATAAATAGTCCAATAAATAATGATAAAGAAATAAATTTAGACAGCTTTATAAATCAACCATATAAATATGGATTTTATACAGATGTTGAATCTGATAGTTTACCTCCAGGTCTTAATAAAGAAGTAGTTGAAACAATATCAAGAAAAAAAAATGAACCAACATATCTAAAACAATTTCGTTTGAAAGCTTATGAAAAATGGAAAAAAATGTATGAACCTGAATGGGGAAAACTAAAATATAAAATAATAGAATATGATAAAATCACTTACTATTCCAAACCTAAATATAAAAAAAAGCTGAATAATTTAGAAGAGGTAGACCCAGAAATTTTAAAGACATTTAGTAAGCTTGGTATTCCATTAAATGAACAAAAAAGGTTAAGTAATGTCGCTGTTGATGCTGTATTTGACAGTGTATCAATAGCTACTACCTTTCAAAAAGAATTAGCTGAAGTAGGAGTGATTTTTTGCTCAATTACTGAAGCTATATATAAATATCCTGATTTAGTAAGGAAATATCTGGGATCAGTAGTCCCTGTCAGCGATAATTACTTTGCAGCCCTAAACTCTGCTGTATTTAGTGATGGTTCTTTCTGTTATATTCCTCCAAATACACACTGTCCATTAGAACTTTCTACTTATTTTCGAATTAATAACAAGGAAGCTGGACAATTTGAAAGAACTTTAATAATTGCAGATGAAAATAGTTATGTCAGCTATCTCGAAGGGTGCACAGCACCACAATTTAGTAATAATCAATTGCATGCAGCAGTTGTTGAATTAATTGCCCTTAAAAATGCTACAATAAAATATTCAACTGTACAAAATTGGTATTCTGGTAATTCAAAAGGAGAAGGTGGTGTTTATAATTTTGTAACTAAAAGAGGATTATGTTGTGGTGATAATGCAAAAATTTCATGGATACAAGTAGAAACAGGATCTGCTATTACATGGAAATACCCTAGCTGTATTTTAGCTGGCAATCATAGTATTGGAGAATTTTCTTCTATAGCATTAACCAATAATCATCAACAAGCAGACACAGGAAGTAAGATGGTTCATTTAGGCAATAATACAAAGAGTCGCATTATTTCTAAAGGTATTTCTGCTGGTCATTCAGTTAATAGTTATAGAGGATTAGTTAAAATAGGCCCTAAGAGCAAATATTCACGTAATTATTCTCAATGTGATTCTTTATTATTAGGCAAACAGTGTAAGGCGAATACCTTTCCATATATCCAAGTGAGAAGTCCTTCTGCAAAAGTTGAACATGAAGCTTCTACTTCTCGAATTGGAGAAGAACAAATTTTCTATTTTCTACAAAGAGGTATTGAAATTGAAGAAGCGATTAGTTTGATGATAAGTGGTTTTTGCAAAGAAGTATTGAAAGAATTACCTATGGAATTTGCTATGGAAGCGGACCGTTTATTAAATTTGAAATTAGAAGGTAGTGTTGGATAAATAAAACTAATGAATATGATTAATCAAAATATATTAAAAATTCAAAACTTACACGTAAATATAGATAATAATCTTATTTTAAAGGGTATTAATCTATCTATAAACAAGGGTGAAATACATGCTATAATGGGTAAAAATGGTTCTGGTAAAAGTACTTTAGCAAAAGTCATTGCTGGACACCCCAAGTATAGTGTAAATCAAGGAAATATTATATTAAATGAAGAAGATATAACATTCTATGAAACTGAAAAACGTTCCCATAAAGGCATTTTTCTTGCTTTTCAATATCCAGTAGAAATTCCAGGAGTAAATAATCTTGATTTTTTACGTCTTTTATACAATTCTCATAGAAAAGCTAATAAATACGCAGAAATAGATCCTTTATCATTTTTTGAATTAATTAACACAAAAATTAAAACAATTGACATACCTTCAAATTTTTTAACAAGAAATGTAAATGAAGGTTTCTCAGGTGGAGAAAAGAAAAAAAATGAAATTTTACAAATGTCATTATTAAATAGTCAACTAGCAATATTAGATGAAATTGATTCAGGATTAGATATTGACGCATTAAAAAGTATTGCTAATAATATTAATAAACTCAAAAATAATTCTAATTCAATACTTCTGATTACGCATTATCAAAGACTACTGGATTATGTAACTCCAGATTATATTCATATTATGGACAAAGGGCGTATAGTACATACAGGTAATGCAGAAACAGCAAAAAATTTAGAACTATATGGCTATGAATATATTTCTGATATAAATTAGTATATAAAATATATTTTTATCTAATGTATATTAAATAATTATAAAATTCGATTATTCTACTTGAATCCAAAAGTATAAAAAAAATAATTTACATAATTACATAATTTAAAATATTGTATAATATGAAATATAATCACTATATATAAAAAAATTTTTTGATAAAAAATTCTAAATATGATTAGATACATATTTAGCAACTTATGCTATTGAATTAATAGCATAATAAATCTACTTTTAGCCTTCATATAAATTAGGATAGTATTATATAAATTTATAAAATATCCTAATTATACAATCAATATCTCAATAATAATTATACTGAAAAAGCTTGCTTAACATCTTCTATAGACTGTTTTAATAATTCTTCTGCTTCTTCACTTAATTGTTTTGTAGTACGTATACTTTCTAAAAATTCAGGTTTAGAATTGCGTAAATCTTCTCTCAAAGCGTGAACAAACTCTTTAACTTTCGATAAATCAATATCATCTAAATGTCCATTAATACCCGTATAAATAACAGCTGTTTGTTCTTCGACAGGAATAGGAGAATTTTGTGCTTGCTTTAAAATTTCTCTTAAACGCTGTCCTCTTGCCAATTGATTTTGTGTTGCTTTATCTAAATCAGAAGCAAATTGAGAAAAAGCTTCCAATTCTGCAAATTGTGCTAATTCTAATTTCAATTTACCGGCCACTTTTTTCATAGCCTTAATTTGTGCTGCAGAACCTACACGTGATACAGAGATTCCTACATTAATAGCTGGTCTAATACCTGAGTTAAATAAGTCCCCAGACAAAAATATTTGTCCATCAGTAATTGAAATTACATTAGTTGGAATATATGCAGAAACATCACCTGCTTGTGTCTCAATAATAGGTAAAGCAGTCATACTGCCACCTCCTATATCACTACTTAGCTTAGCTGCTCTTTCTAATAATCTTGAATGTAAGTAAAACACGTCTCCCGGATAAGCTTCACGACCAGGAGGTCTACGTAATAATAAAGACATTTGACGATAAGCTTGTGCTTGTTTAGTTAAATCGTCATAAACAACAAGAGTTGCTTTCCCCTTATACATAAAATATTCAGCTAAAGCTGCTCCTGTATAAGGAGCAATATATTGTAAGGTTGCTGGATCATCAGCATTAGCTGCTACAACTATAGTATAATCTAATGCATCTTTGTCTTGTAAAGTAGATACAACTTGAGCTACTGAAGAAGCTTTTTGACCAATAGCAACATAAACACAAATTACATCTTGACCTTTTTGGTTAATAATAGTATCTAAGGCAACTGCTGTTTTACCAGTTTGTCTATCTCCAATTATAAGCTCTCTTTGTCCTCTACCTATTGGAATCATTGAATCAATAGCAGTAATGCCTGTCTGCAATGGTTCACAAACAGACTGACGTCCAATAATACCAGGAGCGTATGACTCAATTAATCTTGTTTCTCGAGAATCAGGTATACCTTTTGCATCTATAGGTCTTGCTAAAGGGTCTACTACTCGACCTAAAAAACTATCTCCAACTGGAATTTGAGCAATTTTACCAGTAGCTTTTACAGAACTACCTTCTAAAATATTCCTACCATCTCCCATTAAAACTACTCCAACATTATCACTCTCTAAATTAAGAGCTATACCTATTGTTTGATCTTCAAATTCCAGGAGTTCGCCTGCCATTACCTCATCTAGGCCGTATACTCTTGCAATACCATCTCCAACTTGTAACACAGTACCAACATTAGCTATTTGTACTTCTTGTTCATACTTATCAATTTGTTGACGTATTATATTGCTTATTTCATCAGGTCTAATATTTACCATATTACAATTATGAATTATTATTTATAATATATTGATTGTGATTTAAATCTTTATTATTTAAGCTGAATTTAAATAAGTTGTCATATTAGTCAACTTACCTCGCAAACTTGTATCAATAGTTTTAGACCCTATATTTATGATAAAACCAGCTATCAAATCGGGTTCTAATTTAGTCACCAGTTTTACTGTTTTACTACAAGACATATCTTTAATCTTATTAATTAATTCTTTTTCTTGTACATCTGTTAAAGCAATTGGAGTTAATATTTCTGCAACTACAGTAGATTCTATTTGGCATACTAAATCTAAATATTTATTTATAATAAGATCTAATAAAGAAATTCTGCGTCTATCTATCAAAACTAGTAAAAATCTAAGTACAAGATCATGAACTTGAGTTGAAAATAACTGATTAACCACATTTTTTTTAGTTTCTATTTTAATGGATGGATTATCAAACAATATTTTTAACTCTTGCGATTTTTTTAATACACTAGATACCAAACATAAATCTTGTTTTATTTGGTCTAGTATAGAAGTATCACGTGCAGATTCTATGAGAGCTTCTGCATAAGGGATAGCTACTTTAGATATAACGCCTTGATTGCTCATAAATGACCTCCTAATTGAGCAATATTATTATCGACAATTTTAGCTTGAATAGCAGGAGTAATTTGATTTTGCAACTGAGCAGTAACTCTTTTAATAGCTAAAGATGTTATTTGCAACTGAATTTGTTGCCTAATTTGACTTTCTGCCGTAGTAATATTTGCCTTACTAGCAGATATTAATTTATTAACATCTGCTTTCCCCTGATCTAAGATAGACTGTTTAACTTTTTGAGCTGTTAATTCTGCCTCCTTTATTATTTGATTAATAATCACTTGAGTTTGCGCTAATTGCTTTTCTGATTCAACTAATCTTGCATTTGCTTGTTGTAAACGCTCTTCTGATTCTTGTATAGCAAATAAAACTTTCTCTTGCCTAGTATTTAAAACAGAACCTAAAAATTGTTTTAAAACATATATAAGACCAGACAATAGAAATGCAATATTAATTACATTCGCTTCCAAAAAATTTGTGTTAAAACTAATTGCTGTATTAGCATGTTCTTCAACAGATGCAATTAAATTAAATACTTGCATAACTTTTTCCATTATATTATAATATCCGAAATTATTTAAAATAATAGCAATCATTTGCTATTAACATAATTAAATTGTATAGATATATATTAATTATCTAATAATTTGGACTTGATTTTATCACTTAAAATATCCACTTGTGTTTCTAATGTTTTTAAAGCATCTTCTTTTTGAATATTTAATTGATTATATGCTTCAGCTACTAATTTTTCTGCATCTAATTGCGCTTCCTTTATCTTAATAGAGACTATACTTTGTGCCTCTTGTTGAGCATCTTTAATAATATTTTGCGCTTTTTTTCTTGATTCTGCTAATTGATATTCATATTTTTTAGTTAATTCATTAGCTTTTAATAAAGATGCAGAAGCTGTAGTTAAACTATTGCGAATATATTCATCACGTTCATCAAGTACATGACCAATAGGCTTGTAAAAAATAATATTTAATACAACAGTTAAAGCAAAAAATTGTAATGCCATTAAAGGTAATGTTGCATTAAAATCAAAAAGACCTCCTTCAACTTCTGTACTCGAAATTTGTAATAACAAAAATGGCAAGTTGATCATTTATTTGTTTATATTAATTTTAGACTTATATTCAAAATAAATATTAAAATTGTATTGTACACTTGATAAAACGCTTAGTCTTTTATTTTATATTATTCATATAAAATAAAAAACTAAGCGCACATAATTATATTAACCTGTGTAAGGATTTGCAAATAAAAGTGATAATGCTACAACTAAACCATAAATCGTTAACGATTCCATAAAAGCTAAACTTAATAAAAGAGTACCTCGAATTTTACCTTCAACCTCTGGTTGTCTTGCAATACCTTCTACAGCATTAGCTGCTGCACTACCTTGACCAATTCCAGGTCCAATTGCAGCAAGACCTACAGCAAGACCAGCAGCTATAACAGAAGCAGCAGAAATAATAGAATCCATAAATAATATTATATAATGAGAATATATAGAAAATTAACAGATTTCATATTGTATAAATGAACCATTTGAGTTCATAGATTAAATTACATTGATCAATTTAGTGCTCACCATGTCCTTCCATAGCTTCACCTATATAAGCAGCTGATAAAGTAGAGAATATTAATGCTTGAATAGAACTAGCAAATAATCCTAGTATCATCACTGGTAAAGGCACTAAAATAGGTACTAGCAATGTAAAAACTGACACTACAAGTTCATCGGCTAAAATATTACCAAATAAACGAAAACTAAGAGATAAAGGTTTTGTGAAATCTTCTAAGATGTTAATTGGAAGTAATACAGGAGTAGGTTCAATATAACGCATAAAATAACCTATGCCATTTTTACTTAAACCTGCATAAAAATACGCAGCTGAGGTCAATAAGGATAAAGCAACAGTAGTATTTATATCGTTAGTAGGTGCTGCTAATTCGCCTTCAGGAAGATGAATTAATTTCCAAGGTATTAAGGCTCCTGCCCAATTACTACCTAAAATAAATAGAAAAATGGTTGCTATATAAGGAACCCATGAACGATATTCATGCTCTCCTATTTGATTTTTAGCTATATCTTGTAGAAATTCCAGTACAAACTCCATAAAATTTTGTAATTTTCCTGGTATTTTATCTAATTTTCTAGTTCCAATAAAAGCTATTAATACTAATACAGCTATTACTAACCATGAAACGATAAAAACTTGCCCATGTACTTTATAACTACCTATTGTCCAATATAAATGTTTACCTACTTCAACTGCAGATAATAAAGCAAATGAAGAGATTTGTTCTAATTCTGTATAATCCATAAAAATTATAATTTGAATAAGTAGTACAAAATATATTAGATTTTTATGTTAAATGTTATTTAAAATAAAAATACTATTATAATTAATTATATATCTATATAGTAATTATTTAACGTTATTGTGAGAATTTCAGTAATAATATACACTAACATGATATAATTATGAGATATAAAAATTTATCATATACTTTGTTATCCATTTTTAATTATATTATTTACTTTTCCATCATTTCACCTAATAAAAATTTTTGAAAACGGCTGATTTTTATATTTTCTCCTAATAAAGCAATGTGTTGTTTAATCAAATCTTCTATTGTAATATCTGGATTTTTTATAAAAGCTTGATTCATTAGAGACATTTCTTTTAATCTTTTTTCTAGTCTGCCTTTAATAATTTGATCTTTTATCTTACTGGGCTTATTAAAAATATCTTCTTTAGCAAGTTCAATACGGCTCTCACGATCAATTAATTCTTTAGGAATATCAGCTGTAGATAAATATGAAACATTTTGACAAGCAGCTATTTGCATAGCTAAATCTTTAGCTAATTTTCGAAATTCAATACGCCTAGCAACAAAGTCTGTTTCACAATTTAATTCTATTAAAACACCTATTCTTGAACCTATATGAATATAGCTTTCTATTATGCCTTCAGCTGCTATTCTTGTAGATTTTTTATCTGCTGATGCTAAACCTTTTTTACGCAATGTTTCTATAGCTATTTCCATATTTCCTTCTGATTCTTGCAGAGCTTTCTTACAATCCATCATACCAGCACCCGTTTTATTGCGTAATTCTTTAACATTATTTGCAGAAATTTGTGTAGTCATATTATCCCTATTATTATTAATTATACAAAATTATTATATTTGTTGTTCTAAATTATAATTTGTACCTTCTATAATAGAATCAGCTATTTTACTCATGATAAGCTTAATTGATCTTATAGCATCATCATTTGCTGGTATTGGAACATCTATAATTTCTGGATTGCAATTAGTATCTAACATACAGATAGTTGGTATGCCTAACTTTACACACTCTTGAATAGCTGTTGTTTCACGTTTTTGATCTACAATAATAACAAAATCAGGCAAATTGTACATATTCTTTATGCCTTTTAAGTGCTTTCTTAACTTTTCTAATTCTCTACGAGTCATAGAAGCTTCTTTTTTAAGCATCGAATCAATCATACCAGATTCTTCTGCAATTTCTAACTCTTGTAAACGTTCAACTCTTGATTTGATTGTTACCCAATTGGTTAACATACCACCAAGCCATCTTTGATTAACGTAATAAGAATTAGACCGTATAGCTTGTTCGGCAATAACGCCTGCTGCTTGCCTTTTAGTGCCTAAAAATAAAAATTTTTTCCCTTCCTGTGCAGCATGACGAATAAATTGACATGCTTCTGTTAATAAATGTGCTGTTTGCACTAAGTCTATAATATGTATACCATTGCTTTCAGTATATATATAAGGAAACATTTTAGGATTCCATCTTCTAGCTTGGTGACCAAAATGCACACCTGCTTCTAATAATTCATTCAACGAAACAATTGACATAACTTATTAAATAAATATATATAAAATAATAATATCTATGAACTTAAATAAAAAAATCACACTGATTAATCAAAATACTATCTAGATATTAATGTAAATAATAATAACATAATGATTTATATCATATTTAAAAGATATTATTCATTCTATCAATTATCTAAGGATAAATCATTATTCAATTAATATATACAATTACTTCTATCATCTAAAATAATATCTTCAAATTCTATATCTTTAGATATAGATAATACATCTGGTGTATGCGATATATTATTACTCTTACCAATAAATTTCGTGCTATTATAAATATCAAAACCTGTACCAGCAGGTATTAATCGGCCTATAATAACATTCTCTTTTAAACCTCTTAGCCAATCTAGTTTACCTGAAATAGCTGCTTCTGTTAAAACTTTTGTTGTCTCTTGGAAGCTTGCTGCAGAAATAAAACTGTCCGTATTAAGCGAAGCTTTAGTAATTCCTAATAGAATAGGATAATATAATGCTTCTTCTTTATAACAAGAACGTAACATTTGATTCACTGACTCAATCTTTTGTAACTCTATAATTTCTCCTGGTAAATACTCCGTATCACCTCCATTTTCTATTTTCACTTTAGATGTCATCTGTCGCACAATTACTTCAATATGCTTATCTGCAATTTCTACCCCTTGAGATTGATATACTAATTGTACTTCTCTAACTAAATAAAGTTGTATTTCTAATAAACTTAATCTAGTAGAATCATATAAATTTAAACCTTGATTTAAATATTCACGAAACTTAGACTCTAAAAATATATGTGGATTAAACACTGTATCAGATTTTTTACGTGCTTCTAATATTTCTTCTATCCTAGGTAAACCTTGTACAATATCACCTGTTTTTGCTCTTTCAAAAATCAATGTTGCTAAACTTTCCCCTCTCTGTATTAAAGCATTATTATCAACATGCAAAAAAGAACCAAAAGAAATTAAATAAGGTTGACCAATACGAAGTGTAACCTGATTATCTCTAATAGAGATAATGCGTCCGGAATTATATGAAATGATATTAGTAGCAATTTCATCTCCTGCATAAATCCAATCATTTATATTAACTTTAATATTTTGATGGTTATCTATAGAAAAAACTTTTGTATCTATTGGGGTAACCAATAAGATTCTAGGATTAGCTGATTTATTCTTTTGAATAGAAACTATTTGACCTTGTTGAGAAGAGAATATTTCTGTTTGAGCTATAATTGTATCATTATCAATATATTGATTGTTTTTAACTAATAAACGTGTCTTTGTATATAAGTTATTACTGGTAATATAACTTTTATCTCTTAATGATAAGATATCTGTTGTTATAACTTGAAGTAAAGATATAGAACGATTTGTCTCATTTGATTTTAATTGAAAAGTACAATCAAGATGCATAGATTTTGCTTCTAATTCAGCTATTAAGTAAGTTTTAATAATATCTACACCTTGAACAGACTTAATCCTTTCTCCATCTCGAAAATATATACGTTGTACTAACTTTAAATTAAATATATTTCTAGCAAAAGAATCATCAGAATATTTAAAATCTATATCTTTACTAGGAATTGAATATACAACAACTGGTCTAATAAAAATAAATCTTTTACCCTGAATATAAAAATATTCCCAATAAACCAATTTATCAGTAACCAAATTATCAACAATTATTTCACCTGGTCTCAAAAAACCTCTAGATTTAGATCTACTTTCTTGATTTTCAGAAAAGCGATATAATATACCTGGCTTGATTATAATTTCTCTAACAATACCTTCTTTATGTATAATATCGACGATACCACCAGTATTAGAGAAAATATTTTTCACTATTTCTGTTCCTTCTTCCACTGATTGCCCATGATTTACTAGTAGAAGAGAAATATCTTTATTAATTTCATGGGTTTCCTCTGCTATCCACAATACATAACCTCCACCAAGGATATCATAATAATCTTTTTTATTATCAAAATCAGTTTTTTTATCAGAGACATATAAATCTAAATACTTTATGATTCCTCCGGTATTTGTGCGATAAATATTTGTGATTAATTCAGCTATCAATTGTTGATGAACAATTTTTTGATATGGTAAAGTTTTCAAAATAAATTGGTCTTTTTGTTCAGTAAGTAAAATATAATTTTTGTAACCATTATGAATTTTTTTTAAAATCTGTATATTGGTAAAAACTTTAGAAGATGTAATAATCATTACATCTTGCATACAATCCTGACTCTTTTTTATAAGACGAACTTTTCCACTATATCGACTGATATACTTTATATTTGCTAATAAACTATTCTCATAAATAAAATCATTTTCAGCTATTATAATATGTGCATCTTTTGGCATATTATATACCTGACCAGATAGAACCCAAACAAGACCTCCTTTATTAACACTTCTAAAAGTCTTTTGTTCATTTTTGATTTTATTTAAAGATAAATTCATTAAATGAACACTTCCTGAAAAATCTGCTAAAACGGCTTTTTGCGCTTTTTCAGTTATCATTCTTTTGTTTATAGGATATTCAGCTATTACTTGTCCATCTTTTATACTTGCTAAATTCTCAACAAATAATATTGTATCTTTAACTAAAGGAATACTTGTTTTCCTATTATTAGTATCTATTAATTTAAGCTCCGTATCTTCCTCTACCAAAAAAGCGTGTTCACCATGACGTGTTCTCGTATCACTTAAAATAATATCATCAGAATATTTTATGTGAAAATCCCCTGGGCTAACTATAGTTTGAGCTAACTCTCCAGTAAAAACCCCACCTGTATGAAAAGTTCTCATAGTTAATTGAGTACCAGGCTCACCTATAGATTGAGCAGCAATAATACCAACAGCTTCTCCTAAATCTACCATTTTACCATGAGCTAAATTCCAACCATAACATAATTGACATACGGATCTAATGCCATCACAAGTTATAGGAGATCGAACTAAAACACTAGATATACCTAAATCAACTATCCTATTAGCTAACTCAGGACATATTTCTTGATCTGACTTTGCTATCAATTTTCCATTAATTAAATCAAATAAATCTTCTGCTAATATACGACCCACCAACGCCTGATTTAAAGAAATCAATGACTTTCTATTATCTATCATAGCTTCTAACAATATACCTCTAGAAGTCTTACAATTAGCTTCTCTTATAATTACATCTTGTGCAACATCAACTAATCTACGAGTTAAATAGCCTGAGTCTGCTGTTCGTAAGGCTGTATCAACAAGTCCTTTTCTAGCACCATAAGAAGAAATAAAGTAATCTGTAACTGTTAAACCTTCTCTAAAATTACTTGATATAGGTAAGTCAATAATTTGTCCCTGTGGATCAGACATCAAACCTCTCATACCTACTAATTGCCTTACTTGTGAAATATTTGCTCTTGCACCAGAAAAAGCCATCATATAAATAGAATTTAAAGGATCTGTTTCTGTAAAATATTTAACTATATATTTTTTTAAACGATCACTAGCACTATTCCATGTATCAATAACTTTTTGAAAACGTTCAACAGCTGTTATTTCTCCTCTCTTATACTTTATATCTGTTTGTTTAATTACTTGCATAGTTAATGCTAACAGTTTCCTCTTACTAGGAGGAATGCGTAAATCTTCTAAACTTAAAGATATCCCCGCTTTTGTTGCATACAAAAAACCTAAATTTTTTAACGTATCTGCCATATTAGCAGCACGTGCAATACCATAATTCCTAAAAGCCCACATTATTAACTTTCTTAATTGAGATTTATCTACAACTTTATTTAAAAAAAGAGGTTCTACAATTTTTTTTCGTATCATATTAATGAAATAGAAATAATAAATTATTAAATTAAATCAATGATTCTCTAATAGCTTTATTAAATAAAATACGCCCGGCTGTTGTACGTATATACTGGACAAGAATTTCCCCATTACTATTATATCTGATAATTTTATTGTGAAATATTTTAGTAGTACTTCCATCATTATTAAGTTTTAATTTAATTACAGTATCATTATTTAAACTATCTACTAATCCATTAAAACGAACCCAAATTAAAGAATGTAAATTTATTTTATTCTGTTGATAAGCTATTAAAGCGTCTTGCAAATTAGCAAAATATTGACTTATTGTATTATTAGCAGCTGGATTATAAGTAGTTAGGTAATAACAACCTAAAACCATATCTTGACTTGGCATTAAAATGGGCTGACCAGTTGCTGGAGATAAGAAATTATGTGGTGCTAACATAAGTAAACGAGCCTCAGCTTGTGCTTCTAGAGATAAAGGAATATGCACAGCCATTTGATCACCATCAAAATCAGCATTAAAAGCTGGGCAAACAAGAGGATGCAATTTAATAGCTCTTCCATCAACTAGAATAGGCTCAAAAGCTTGTATCCCTAGACGGTGTAAAGTAGGTGCCCTATTTAGTAATACTGGATGACCATATATAACTTCTTGTAATACTGACCATACTATTGGTTCATTTTTTTGAATAATTTTCTTAGCCGCTTTAATATTGTTGACTAACCCCTGTAATATTAACCTATGAATTACAAAAGGCTGAAATAGCTCTAAAGCCATCTCTTTAGGTATCCCGCACTGATGGAGCTTTAAATCAGGACCGACAACAATTACTGATCTTCCTGAATAATCTACACGTTTTCCTAACAAGTTTTGTCTAAATCGGCCTTGTTTTCCTTCAATTATATCAGATAAAGATTTTAAAGGACGATTATTCGCTCCAATAACAGTTCGACCACGACGTCCATTATCCATTAAAGAATCAACTGCTTCTTGTAACATCCTTTTTTCATTTCTAATAATAATTTCAGGTGCTAATATTGCTTTAAGGCGAGCTAAGCGGTTATTACGATTAATAATTCTTCTATAGAATTCATTTAAATCAGCTGTTGCAAATCTACCTCCATCTAATTGAACCATAGGCCGTAAATCAGGTGGTATAACAGGAATTACAGATAATACCATCCATGATGGATTTGCTCCTGTCGCAAGAAAATTTTCTAATAATCTTAATCTTTTCATTTTCTTATTAAACTTAGTCGAAGGATTTTTAAAAAATTTCGGGGGTTTCAAAGATTCTTCTCTCAAAATTTCTACAGTATTTTTGAGATCTATATTTTCTAACAACTTATAAATTGCTTCTGCACCTATACTTACTTCTATACCAAATAGATTGGAAGACTGAGGATATAGCTTATCTTCTAAATTTCTCCACTCATAACCCTCTAATAGTTGCTTATAATTTAATTGATCATAATTACCTGGATTAATCACTACATAAGAATGAAAATATACAATTTTTTCCAATTCTTTAACAGTTAAATCTAGAGCTAAAGCAATATAGCTAGTACTACCTTTTAAATACCAAACATGTGTTACAGGTGCAGCCAATTCAATATAAGCCATTCTATGCCTTCTAACTTTTGATTCTGTGACTTCAACACCACATCTTTCACAAACAACACCCCTATAGCGAAATCTTTTATATTTACCACAATGACATTCCCAATCTTTAACTGGACCAAAGATACGCTCACAAAATAAACCATCCATTTCTGGTTTCAAAGTTCTATAATTAATTGTTTCAGGTTTTGTTACCTCACCAACAATTTGTCCATTCGGTAAAGATCTTTCACCCCAACTGCGAATTTTACTTGGAGAAGCTAAACTGATTTTAACATAATCAAAATGATGATCAAATTTAGTCATAAATTTAATGAATTCTCATGTATTAAATATATAAAATTTTTTAATCACTATTATTTAAATCTATATGATTATTCAAATCATAAGAGATTTAATTGGATTGAAGATGATTTGAAATACTTGTTTGATTGTTATGAATTACTTCTGTATGAATTGCGCTATCACTTGACATCAAATCAATTTCAATGCTTTTTTGATCACCATCCTCAAATAACTCTAACTTATGAACAGCAACATCCAATGCTAAAGACTGTAATTCTCTCATAAGAACTTTAAATGACTCAGGTGTACCTGGTTTAGGTATAGGTTTGCCTTTAACAATTGCATTTAATGCATCATTCCTACCTTGCATATCATCTGATTTAACGGTTAATAATTCTTGTAAGGTATAAGCCGCTCCAAAAGCTTCTAATGCCCATACTTCCATTTCTCCTAGTCTTTGTCCACCATGCTGTGCTCTTCCACCTAAAGGTTGCTGTGTGACTAAAGAATAAGGACCTGTAGACCTAGCATGTATCTTATCATCAACTAAATGAACTAGTTTTAAAATATAAGCCTTGCCAACAGTAACAGGATTATCAAAAAATTCACCTGTTCTACCATCAATAAGCATTATTTTACCAGGATGCAAATAATTAAATAACCAAGATTTTTTATTAATTAAACTTGCTTGTTTTAATTTATTATTCACTAATGCACGCGAAGCTTCTGGACCATACATCTCATCAAATGGTATAATTTTAAAACGTTTACCTAAATATTCACCAGCCATACCCAGCAAACATTCAAATAACTGACCTACATTCATTCTTGATGGTACTCCTAGAGGATTTAATAAAATATCTATTGAAGTACCATCTGGTAAAAAGGGCATATCTTGCATAGGCAAAATACGAGAAATAATACCTTTATTACCATGACGACCTGCCATTTTATCTCCTACTTGAATTTTCCTTTTTTGAGCAACATAAACTCTAATGATTTCATTCGTTCCTGGTGGAAGTTCATCGCCTTTTTGACGCTTAAAAATTTTGATATTTACTACTCTACCTTTTGTAGCATTAGGTAACCTTAAAGATGTATCTCTAACATCTCTAGCTTTTTCTCCAAATATAGCTCTCAATAACTTGCCTTCTGGTAACTGATCAGATTCACCTTTAGGAGTAACTTTACCGACTAATATATCTCCTGAATCCACCCAAGATCCTATAGCAATAATACCATTTTTATCTAACAAACTAATAGATGCTTCGCTTACATTAGGTATATCTCTAGTGATTTCTTCAGGGCCTAATTTGGTTTGCCGACATTCTAGTTCATATCTTTCAATATGTATAGAAGTATATAAATCATCATATACTAATCGTTCACTAATTAAAAATGCATCTTCATAATTATATCCTTCCCAAGGCATATAAGCCACAAAAATATTTCTGCCTAAAGCTATTTCGCCACCATCTGTAGATGCTCCATCTGCAATAGTTTGACCCATTATAATTTTTTCTCCTGGCCACACAATAGGTCTTTGATTAATACAAGTATCTTGATTAGAACGATAGTATTTTTTTAATCTATAATGCACTGTGCAACCATCTTTACTTTGTATACCAATTTTGGTTCCAGATACGTAACTAACAATACCATTAGTACGACTTGTCAAAACCATACCAGCATCTTTTGCTATTTTAGCTTCTAAACCAGTACCTACAATTGATTTTTCAGGAAATAAAAGAGGAACAGCCTGTCTTTGCATATTTGATCCCATAAGAGCCCTATTTGCATCATCATGCTCTAAAAATGGAATTAAGGAAGTAGCTGCAGATATAAATTGAATAGGTGAAACAGCCATATAATCGACTTGATTAATATTAGCTGTTATGAATTCTTGTTGATATCTAACAGGAATTACATCATTTTTTATATAATTACTAGAATTTAAAGATATATCTGCAGGAGCTATACGTAAATAATCTTCTTGATCAGCCGTTATATAATATAACTGTCTATTCTTTAGAACTTGCCCTTTACACACCTTATAATAAGGAGTTTCAATAAAACCATATGAATTAATTTTAGCATATATACTCAAAGATCCTATCAGTCCAGCATTAGGACCTTCAGGGGTTTCGATTGGGCATATACGACCATAATGGCTAGGATGTAAATCTCTAACAGCAAAACCTGCACGATCTTTATTTAAACCACCTGGACCTAACGCACTAATTCTTCTCTTATGAGTTAATTCTGATAAGGGATTAGTTTGATCCATAAATTGAGATAATTGACTTGAGCTAAAAAATTCTCTAACAGAAGCTATTACAGGTTTTGGATTTACTAAATTAGATAAACTTAAAGAATCAATATCACAAATAATCATGCGCTCACGAATAATTCTTTCTAATCTATTTAATCCAATACGGACTTGATTTTGTAATAATTCACCAACAGAACGCACTCTTCTGTTACCTAAATGATCTATATCATCAAAAGTTCCAATATTTTGCTCTTTAATATTTAGTAAATAATCTAAAGCAACTAAAATATCTTGAGGAGACAAAACTCGAAAATAAATAGGTATTTTCAAATTCAATTTTTGATTAATTTTATGCCTACCCACTTCACCTAAATCATATCTCTTAGGATCAAAAAAACGAGCATATAACATTTGCTTGGCTACACTTAATGTTGCAGGTTCATTAGGTCTTAACTTACTATATACAATTACTAATGCTTCCTCTTCTGTTACTTGCTCAATAGACGATTTAGCTATATCTTTATTAAATTCTTTTTTATAGTAAGCTAAAGAAGAATTAATAAGAAAGTTATATTTTGTCAGCTTCTTTTTAATCTCTCCATTATTTAAACCGATAGCTCTTAAAAAAATATAAGCATTTACCTTATGTGTTTTATCAATTTTTACCCAAACTTGTTCCTTAGCATCTATCTCAAATTTAAGCCAAGAACCACGATTAGAAATAAGACTACAATTATATATTTGTTTATTATTTTTATCTAATTCTTGCTTATAATATACTCCAGGACTCCTAACTATTTGATTTACTATAATCCTTTCTGTACCAGATATAACAAAAGTACCTCTATTAGTCATTAAAGGTAAATCACCTATAAATACAGGTCTTTTACGATACTTTTTATGAATATTATGTGACTGAACTAAATAGGAAAACTCACCTTTACTTGTAATATCTTTTTTTACTAAATCTGTATCTCTTCTAGTTAATTTTGCAGGTATGTATATTTGAGCACTATATGTTCTATCACGACTTTTAGCTTTTCTAACACTATATCTAGGAAATTTCAATTTATAATCTTTACCAAAAAATTGTAATTCTAACTTTTCCGTCGGATCAACTATAATAGGAAAAGAATCTAATACTTCACACAAACCTCGCAATAAAAAAAATTTAAAACTTTCTTTTTGAATTGCTACTAAATCTGGAAACATAGATTTAGAAATCATTTCTTGTGACATTAATCACCCCACAATTAAAATAAAATTCAATAATATAACAAAAAATATTGTAATATGTGCTGTTTCATTATTATTTCATATTATTATCATATATATATAATATACGATGAAAATAGCAGAAGAATTTCCTGAAAAACTATTGTAGTACTTATTAATTTTAAATTTCAAATAGTAAAATTTAAAATCAATAAGAATAAAGAATTTAATCTTAATCACTTATTTTTATGTCGTGTTAAGTGTTAGATCTTTAGTTGCTTTAGCAAGCATAGCTTTTTTGCGAGAACCATTATTTTTATGCAATACTCCTTTACTAACAGCTTTATCTATTCTTTGATAAAGATCTGATAATTGCAATAAAGTATCCTTAAAATCTAAAGGCTGTGTATTATTTAAACTCAAAATATATTTCTTGGTTAATGTTTTAATTTCGGACTTATAACTTCTATTTTTACGTTTATTACGTAAAGAAACTTGAATCCTTTTTATCACAGATACATTTTTAGACATATTTTTTAAGGTATCCATAAATTAAATAATGAACTTATCCAGTATTTACTTTTTGATTTATATGAATTATAGCACTAGTCAATATAAATAAACAATACTGACAATTACCAAACAAAATTAGTCAAATCATTTTAATAAGATTTTAATACCAACTATAAAAAATATATTATTTTATAATATCTTAGACTTGATACTAGAAATGTAATCATGCAATAATAAAGTTATTTATACTTATTCAAAATCAACTTACTATGAGCAAAAACAAAGGAGCACGTATAACAATAACACTAGAATGTCCATGTCGCAGCTTAAATAATGAACATAAATATAAAAGAAAAAAAGGTATTTTTAGATATACAAGCACAAAAAATAGAAAGAACACTCCTCGTCGTATAGAATTAATGAAGTTTTGCCCTAACTGTAATGAACATAAACAATTTAAAGAAATAAAATGATACTATACAAGAATAAAAACTTACCTATTAAATTAAATGAAAAAATCGACTATAAAGATATAGATTTACTTAGAAAATTTATTACAGATCAAGGTAAAATCATATCGAGACGCTCTAATGGGTTAACAGCAAAACAACAAAAACAATTAACAAAAGCTATAAAGAGAGCACGAATTCTTGCATTACTTCCTTTTATCAATAAAGATTAATATACAAAAAATTTATTAATAATAAAAATATTAAGATAATTCTTAATATTTTTGATCTTATATAATGTATTTATAAATTTTTAGGTTTTTCATATAATTCATAAGCTTCTATTACATCTTCTGATTGCCATACATAATCATCTTGACATCTTAAACCACATTCATTACCTGCAATAACTTCATTAACATCATCTTTAACACGCTTTAATGAAACTATCATACTTTCATGTATTAATTGATCATTACGATAAATATTTATTGATGCATTTTGTTTCAATTTACCAGATTTTACTAAACATCCAGCAACAGCTCCTTTTTGTATATAGAAAACAGTTTGAACTACAGCTTTACCAATTAATATCTTACTATATTCTGGATCAATTAAATTCAACATATAATTTTGTACATAGTCTAATAAATCATATATAATATCAAATTGACATAAATTAATATTTACCTTTTCTGCTTTACTTAAAATATATGAAGAAACATTAATATTAAAGGCGATAATCAAAGCCTGACTATTACTAGCCAAACTTATATCTGTATCAGAGATACTACCTGAATTACAAGTTAAAACATTTAACTGTACTTTATTTTGTGGAATTTGCATAAACGCATTAATTATTGCATCAATTGTTCCTTGAGTATCTGCTTTTATAATTAAATTTAAACTTTTAATATTTTCTTTATAATTATATGACTTCAGTCTTAAATTTAATAAATTACTACGATTAACTACATCCGTCTCTCCTATTAGTTTTTTAGCTTGCTTCTCATTTTGAACTACTTCAAAACTCAATCCTGCTTGTGGCATAGAATGAAAGGCTAAAACTTCTAAAATAGAAGATGGTTCTGCCTTGACTAAAGTATTACCATAACTATCTTTCATTCTCTTAACCCTACCAAACACATTGCCAGAAACAATAATATCGCCTATATTTAAACTTCCATTTCTAACAATTACATTAGCTACTATACCTTTCTTTTTATCTAAATACGCTTCTAATATATTACCTTGAGCTAATTGCATAGGATCAGCTTGAAGATTTAATGACTTTACTACAGAACATACTTTTGTAAGCAACTTGTCTATATTGATCTTTTTTAAAGCACTGATATCAATACAACTTATATTACCTCCCCAATCTTCACTAACTAAATTATACTTTGCTAGCTGCTCTTTAACTCTCATAATATTAATATCAGATTTATCTATTTTATTAATTGCTACAATACAAGGTAATTTCATAGATAAAATATATTCAATAGCTTCGAGGGTTTGAGGTTTTAAACCATCATCTGCAGCAACAATTAATATTATTAAATCTGCAACCTGACTACAACGTAATCTCATATTAGAAAAAGCTTCATGACCAGGAGTATCAAGAAAAACCAGTTTTGTATAAATTTGATTGTATAACCAACCAACTTCGTAAGCACCTATAGATTGTGTAATTCCACCTCTCTCTCTCGTTACCAAATTAGTGTTCCTAATAGTATCTAATAAAGATGTTTTGCCGTGATCTACATGTCCTAAAATTGTAATTATAGGCACTCTGCTTATAATTGTAGAAGAAGTTGGAATTTTAAATTGATTTTGCAAATCTATAGGATTTTCATTCTTATTATTAACTAAAAAATTATATTGTTGAGCTATTTTAGTTGCAATAGAAACATCAACCAATTGATTAACTGTTACAGAAATGCCTTTTAAAAATAAACTCGTAATAATTTCCGCTGCTGGTATTCGAAGCTTGAAAGATAATTGCTCAATACTTAATGGATGATTTATATCAATAGATTTATTAATATTACTTAAGCCTAATTTCTCTATTTTTTTCTTTTCTATCTGACTTTGTTTAAGTTTTTCTTTCTTCTTATTATACTTATCATGTTTTAAAGAAATTGTTGCAATGTTAACTACACTATCTTTCGATTTAATAATTATTTTATTCTTATTTTTTTTCTTAAAAGTATTTTTTTGCTGATCTAAATCAACAGTATTAACTTTTTGTTTCTTTAATTTTAACTTATTATCTTGCTTCAATAAATTTTTTGATTTTTTATCTAGCTTTAAATTGACGTCTAAATTAAGTTTCGTATCATCTATTGATAAAATTATTTCTTTGGGTGATTTAAAACTTTCATCTACTGAAGTATATGAAAGTTTTAAATCACTAACTATTTTAGGACTTTGTAACAAAAGAACTTGATCATTTTTCATTGACATACTATACATAAAAACTAAAACTATACTTATAAAACAACATATTGATATACTATATGATTATGATTAATAAATCATATATTTTTTCTTCCCTAAAATATTAATTACAATCTGATATTAACTCAATAATAATAACTGCTTCAAAGTTTACTCATAAATTATTATAATAATATATAATTATTACTGAACATAATATAAGGAACATTATGCCTCGCTTACAAAAAAATGATAATTTTATTGATAAAACTTTTACTGTATTGGCAGATATTATTTTAAAAATATTACCTACTAGTAAAGAAGAAAAACAAGCTTTTTGTTACTATCGTGATGGCATGTCAGCTCAGTCAGAAGGGGAGTATGCAGAAGCTTTAGAAAATTATTATGAGGCATTAGCATTAGAAGAGGATCCGTATGATAGATCATATATATTATATAATATTGGGCTAATATATGCAAGTAACGGTGAACATACTAAAGCATTAGAGTACTATCATCAAGCTTTAGAATTAAACTCTAAATTACCACAAGCATTTAATAACATAGCAGTTATATACCATTATCAAGGATTAAAAGCAGCTAACAAACAAAATACTAATATCTCAAAATCTATGTTTGACAAAGCAGCAGAATATTGGAAACAAGCCATCTATTTAGCACCCAATAATTATATAGAAGCTCAAAATTGGCTTAAAACAACAGGAAGATTAAATGACAATTAATATGTAAAATACATAAAAACTATTACTAAATTTTTATATTTATTAGTAAAAACAACTTTTTTACTCTACAATTATATTATTAAGACAATAATATCAATTAATAATATATTTACATCATTTATATGAATATCTAAAGTATTAAAGAAATTTTATCTATTGACTGTAATTCATAAATTATAACAAAATCTGTATGGTAAATATGAAAAATAAAGGATGTGTAACACAAATCATAGGACCAGTATTAGATATTGAATTTCCTAATGGGCAATTACCAAAAGTATTTAACGCATTAAAAGTAAAAGGACCAGATAATACGATTACATGTGAAGTACAACAATTACTCGGAGATAATAGGGTTAGAGCCGTTGCTATGAGCTCTACAGAAGGGTTAAAAAGAGGAATAGAAGTAACTGATACAGGAGCACCTATTACTGTTCCTGTTGGAATACCAACTTTAGGTAGAATTTTTAATGTACTTGGAGAGCCTGTAGATGAATTAGGTAATATTGAATCTGATAATACTTTACCAATACATAGATCTGCTCCTTCATTTACTCAATTAGAAACAAAACCTTCTATATTTGAAACAGGCATTAAAGTAGTTGACTTACTTGCACCATATAGAAAAGGAGGTAAAATAGGTTTATTTGGAGGAGCTGGTGTTGGTAAAACTGTATTAATTATGGAATTAATAAACAATATTGCAAAAGCACATGGTGGTGTATCAGTATTTGGAGGAGTAGGAGAGAGAACTAGAGAAGGAAATGATTTATATGAAGAAATGAAAGAATCAAAAGTTATTAATGCAAGCAACTTAAAAGAATCAAAAGTTGCTCTTGTTTATGGACAAATGAATGAACCACCAGGAGCTAGAATGCGTGTAGGGTTAACTGCATTAACAATGGCGGAATATTTTAGAGATATAAATAAACAAGATGTACTATTATTTATAGATAATATTTTTAGATTTGTACAAGCAGGATCTGAAGTATCAGCGTTATTAGGGCGCATGCCATCTGCAGTTGGGTACCAACCAACTTTAGCTACTGAAATGGGAGCATTGCAAGAACGTATAACATCAACAACAGATGGATCAATTACATCAATACAGGCTGTATATGTTCCTGCAGATGATTTAACTGATCCAGCTCCAGCTACGACATTTGCACATTTAGATGCAACTACAGTATTATCTCGCAACTTAGCTGCTAAAGGAATTTATCCTGCAGTAGACCCACTTGGATCTACTTCAACAATGCTACAGCCATCTATAGTAGGAACTGAACATTATTCTACAGCACAAAAAATAAAATCAACCTTACAAAGATATAAAGAGCTACAAGATATTATTGCAATATTAGGGTTAGATGAATTGTCAGAGGACGATAGATTAACTGTAGCTAGAGCACGAAAAATAGAAAGATTTTTATCACAACCTTTCTTTGTAGCAGAAGTATTTACAGGCTCTCCAGGAAAATATGTCTCGTTAAAAGAATCTATAAAAGGATTTAATATGATACTAGAAGGAGAATTAGACGACCTGCCTGAACAAGCATTTTATCTTGTAGGAAATATAGAAGAAGCAATAAACAAAGCAGAAAGTTTAAAATAATAAAATAATAATTTATAATTATGACATTAAGTATACGTGTTATTGCACCAGATAGAACAGTATGGGATGCAAATGCACAAGAAGTAATTTTACCTAGTAGCACTGGACAATTAGGAATATTAAAAGGACATGCAGCCATATTAACAGCAATAGATATTGGAGTCATGCGTGTACGTATTGATAAAGAATGGCAACCAATTATACTATTAGGAGGATTTGCAGAAGTTAAAAATGATAATATCACCATTTTAGTAAATGGAGCAGAAGAAGTATCTGATATAGATATCAATACAGCCCAAGCTAATTTAGAAGAAGCGACCAAAATTTTAGCGGAAGCGCAAACAGATAAAGATAAAATTGAAGCTGTACAAAATCTAAGAAAAGCACGTGCAAAAATACAAGCTGCTAATGTATTAAATAACTAAACAGCTACATAACTTAAATTAAAAACTTGAAAATAAGTATATAGTAAATTGTACTATTGCTTATTTTCAAGTTTTTAATTTAAGTTATGTAGCTGTTTAGTTATTTAACTTAAACCGGAACAAATATAATCAAAATATACTCCCATCTCTTTACCAGCATCTGGACCAACTAAATTAGAAGTGACTTCTTTCATTGCTTGTATGGCTTGTATTGTAGCTCCAATTGGTACACCTAAAGAATTATATGTTTCTTTTAAACCATTTAACACACGCTCATCTAATATAGAAGGATCACCAGCTAACATTCCATAAGTAGCGTAACGTAGATAATAGTCTAAATCTCTAATACAAGCAGCATATCTTCTAGTAGTATACATATTACCACCTGGTCTAGTAATATCTGAATACAACAATGCTTTAGCCACAGAATCTTTAATAATAGTTGCAGCATTTGCAGCTATAGTAGCTGAAGCACGTACTCTTAATTCTCCTGTTTGGAAATAACCTCTTAATTTATCTAATGAATTATCATCTAAATACTTACCTTGTACATCAGCTGCATTAATTACAGAAGTAATAGCATCTTGCATAATTTTTTATACTCCTTCACGTATTTCGATTATTATTTTGTAATGTATTATATTATTAATTTATTTAATTAATATAGCTTTTTTATTGCATTGCACCTAATGTATAGTCAAAATAAAATCCTGCTTCTGCAGAATCTTCTCCAGACAATAAAGAACATGCAACAATCTTCATTGATCTTACACCTTCAGCAACTCCTGAAATGGGAGTACCTAAAGAATTATACATTTCTTTAACTCCAACTAAACCTATTTCTTCTATAGGCGTCACATCACCTGCTACTATACCATATGTTACTAATCTTAAATAATAATCTAAATCTCGTAAACATGTGGCTGTCATTTCTTCACCATAAGCATTACCACCTGGAGATACTACATCAGGACGCTTTTGAAATAATTGCTGACCACCTTGCTTAACAATTAATTCTCGATTATCTGTTAAAATTTGAGCTATTCTCAAACGTCTTTGACCAGATAATACAAAACTTTTTATACGATCTAATTCTCCTGGACTCAAATACCTAGCTTCCGCATCTGCATTAACGATTGATTTAGTAATAATACTCATTAATAAAACTCCAAAAATACTGTAATTAACTCTACATTAAATACCTAACAAATATATTTTATTTATTAAAATATTTATATAATAAAATAGTTTTAAATTTTTATACAAAAACTTAAAACTAATCAATTAAAGTCTTTAAGATTAAGTACAAATAGAAAAATTTCAAAAAGTACTAAAGCAACAAAGCTTAATATGTTATTGATTACCTATTTTAGATTTAAAACTTGTAATAATAATTCCTCCATTTTGTTTAGTTAAAGTATTATATAATTTTTCTGTATTAGGAAAATTAGCCGCTGGTAAAGTTGGGAAACGACGATATGGAACCGTATTTGCTCCAAATATAATATTATACTCTTTACTATAAACTAATGATGAAATAAAATATTCTAATCCTTGTGATGCTAATATCTGATTATAATAACGTATCTCAGCTTGATTATTAGGAGCTCTACCTAAAAAATGCTTTGCTGCCAGTTCAATAACTTTTGTATTAGGATAAGGTTGATAAAACTGTTTAGCATATAATGAAGAAGAACCTAAATTTTTTACCAAATCTTGAACATTTATATGTTTATTAAGAAAAGCTTTCTCTAAATTAAAAAATTCGTCACCAATAATAAAAGAATTTAAATCTCTTTCAAAAATTTGACGATAAGCAGCCCTTAATATTTGAAGTAACTGAGAGTCATTTGTTAAAGCATCAACTTTAAAGATTATTGTCTGATCCCTTCTTTGAGTAACTCCTTGATTAACTTTTTTGATAATACTATTAGAACTTGTATTCTCTTGTATAATGCTTAAATCAAGCAATTGATTTCTATATGTAGACACATTGTATTGAGAATTACTTAATCGAAGTTTCCGAGATGCCAATGAAGTAGGTGTTATATAACGTTCATAAGGAACAATATTATCGCCAAAAGTTTCAATATATTCAAGGCTATTTATCATACTATCTATCATTTTATAATAACCTTCTTTATAAACTATATTAAAATACTTATTAATTTCTTGCCTTCCATACGTCGGTCTACCTATTAATCGATTATGTATATACTCTATAGCTTTACAAATATATAAATTATCCCAATATAACGCTCTAAAAACAGAAGATTTAGCCAACTGACTAACAAATTCACGAACAGAAATTTTACGATCCTTAAATAAATTTTCAAATTTCTTTACTACTAATTGCTCTTCTTTATAAATAAATCTACCAAAAACTCTCAAGTAAGTTACTTTAGTAATTTGCTCTATATTACTTTTCATTTGAATTTGATCAGATTTTAAATTGCCCGTATCATCAATTGCTTGCAACTCAAATATTTTAGGACCTAGTGAACCAGAAGATTTAGAACGCAAATCAGGACTGCTAATTTGACTATAAATACCAGGTCCAATTCTAGGCAAAATTCTTCTAACATCTTTACCAAATAAAGAAGATTTCTTACATAAATTAACACGATTTTGTTTAAAAATCGCACCAAACTGTATTGATAGTGGATCATTACTCAACCCATAAGGATGTTGATCAGGTAAATTTGCTTTATAATCACTAAATAAAGTTATAAATTGAGGTATTTTCCGAAAGGGAGTACTATAATTCAGCAAATCAATTTGAACACCCCAATTACGAGCTTCTTGAGGTTCTTCTCCTAAACTCCTTAAATAAGGTACCGTTTCTTCTCCAAAATAGTCTGCATACTCTGTACTATTTATAATTGAATCTATCAAACCATTTAAACCACGAGATGATAGAACAGCAAAATACTTTTTAAACTCTTCTAAAGAACTTATGCCTCTACCTAAAAAATGCCTAAATGCCAATTCCACAACTCTGCTATTAACAAAAGGTTGAAAAAATTGTTTATTATATATAGATGACTTACCTATACATCTTATAAATTCTTTAATTGATAAAGTTCCATTCTTAACCTGTGATTCTAAATCTTTAAAATTTACTCCATAAGCTTTTGAAATATCTCTTTGAAAAACTTGTCTATAACATGCTTTAATAACACTGTTTTTTTCATCCGTAGATAAACTGGTCTTCATAACAAAACGTTGTTTGGAAATACCCGCTTTTAAATATATTTGAGGTAAACGTAAACCTTGCAAATCACCCGAAGTTCTTTTGCGTAATTTATCTGTAAAAGCCGAAGTATCAAATTCGGAAATAATAACATCAAAGTACTCTTTTACAAGCTTTTGTCCCTCTATATCTTCAACAAAAATACTTAATGCTATCTTACGCATTTCACGTAATGCAACAACAGCTGCTGCACTAGAACATGCGTTATCAATTAAACTTTTCAATCCTCTTATATTAACCAATAAAATATTAGGATCACCTGCAATAATAGCATAAGTTAAATATCTCAAAAACCAATCTAAATCACGTAAAGATTTTTTCATACGAATAGTGCCATATCGTACTACATTAATAGGCTTAAAACCTGCTGGCAATGAATCACTCGTATTAAAAGCAGATTTGACTGTACTTATAAAACCGCTTTGCAATTCACCTGATAATTTTTGTATGTTTATCTGATCTTCCACCTCATCTATCTGAAGCAATGATGCTTGTGGACGTTCTAAATAAGAAATTGGTGATCCTCCTACAAATATTTTATCAGCAGCTTTTGAAACTAATATATTGGCATTTTTTGTTAATATATCTGCTATTTCTAATCTTTTCTTACCAGAATTCAAGAATGTTATAAGTTGATTTAATTCACCCAGCTGCAGAAATCTATCCTGCTGTTCTGCCTGTACTATAGCAGAAATAGATGCTGTACTAAAAAGCTGCGGATATACTAATGGACTGCCACTACTTGCTTTAACACTCATAAAATATTAATCTCCTCATATTATATTGTATTTTATAATCTATATAATAATTTTAGTAATTAAAACTTGAATTAAAATACCAAAATAGATTTTTATAATTCCTTATTAATTCAGAATATTTTTGACAACATTTAGACTGATATACAAGATATACAAATTTATACCTATAATATATTTAAATATAAATCTACCTTGAATAAAGATAAATTTTGTAATACTTAAGTGAAAAAATAAAATTGATTATATAAATAACAGAATAATTATGACAAAAGAAATTAATAAAAATAAAGAAATGTCTATTCTTGAACATTTAGAAGAACTAAGACAAAGGATGTTTAATGCCTTCATAATTTTTATAATAATTACTACAATATGCTTCATATACATGAAAAATATCTCTTATATCTTACAACAACCTGCTATTGGAATAAAATTTCTTCAATTAGCGCCTGGTGAATATCTTTTTACTTCGATAAAAGTAGCCATATATACAGGATTTTTAATCAGCAGCCCATTTACTATTTATCAAATTAGTTTATTCATTTTACCTGGACTTACTAGTAAAGAAAGTAACTTTATTATACCTATATTATTATCTTCTATTATTTTATTTTTTACTGGTATATTATTTGCATACATACTTTTAGTACCTGCCGCCCTAAATTTTTTAATTAGCTATGGTAATGATATTGTAGAACCAATATGGTCATTTGAGCAATATTTTAATTTTATATTATTACTTTTATTTAGTACAGGAATTGCATTTCAAATACCTATAATACAAATAATTTTAGGCATACTTAATATCTTTTCTTCTCAGCAAATGGCTTCATATTGGAAATATGTTACCTTTATATCTACAATCATCGCAGCTATTTTAACACCATCTACAGACCCTATAACACAAATAGTAATGTCTTTAGCCATACTATTTTTGTACACTAGTGGAATTTTCGTATTAAAAACTTTAAAAAAATGAATTTATACAATTAAATATATTAATTTTAGTAATTATTCTGAAACTTGTAAGAAAATTGATTTATGAAAAAATAATAAATATAGAATGTTATGATAAGTAAAAGATATAATATCACAATCTAATTTTACAAAACATGAATAAAAATCATACACAATATTTTAATACCAATATTCGATATATAATAATTTTGATTACAAGCATTATTAATTTAATTCTTATACATCCTATAACAACCAATGCATTTCCAATATATGCACAACAAGGATATGAAAACCCGCGGGAAGCAACTGGACGAATTGTATGCGCTAACTGCCATCTAGCACAAAAAGCTGTAGCAATAGAAACTCCAAAAACAGTATTACCCAATACTGTTTTTGAAGCAGTTGTTAAAATACCATATGATAAAAATAGTAAACAAATATTAGGCAATGGCTCTAAAGGATCATTAAATACAGGCGCTGTTATCATTTTACCAGAAGGATTTAAATTAGCTTCTAAAAATCTTTTATCTGAAGAATTGAAAGAAAAAACAAATAATATTTATATCCAACCATATAGTACATCAAAAAATAATATATTAGTGGTTGGCCCAGTATCAGGAGAGAAAAATCAAGAAATTGTTTTTCCTATTTTATCACCTGATCCAAGCAAAGATAAAAACACACATTTTTTAAAATATCCAATATATGTAGGAGCAAACAGAGGTAGAGGACAAATTTATCCAACAGGAGATAAAACAAATAACAACACTATTACAGCTTCACAAAAAGGTCAAGTGCTTACTGTAAATACTTTAGAGAAGGGTGGATACAATATTACTATTGAAAAAGAAAATGGAGAAACTTATACAGAAGCTATTCCAATAGGCTTAGAACCTATCGTATCTAGTGGAAGCAAAATAGCTGCTAACGATAATTTAACGGCTGACCCTAATGTAGGAGGGTTTGGACAAACTGAAACTGAAATAGTTCTTCAAAGTCCATTAAGAATTAAAAACATGATAGCTTTTTTCTTTATTGTAACTTTAGCTCAAATATTCTTTGTATTAAAGAAAAAACAATGGGAAAAAGTACAAGCCGCTGAAATTAATTTTTAAATTATAGATACTAATCCATAATAATTCATAAGTAATTATACAATTACTTATGAATTATTTGTATCATAATAGATTTAATTAATTTAATTTAATTCATAATACGCATAATAGCATCAATAATTTGTTGAGGATAAATAACAGTTGCTTTTTCTAGTTTACCATTATATGGTGTCGGTACATCTTGAGAAGAAAGCCTCAATATAGGAGCATCTAAATAATCAAAATAATTATCATTGACTTGTGCTATAATCTCAGCTGCAATACCTCCTGTTTTCATACATTCCTCTACTATAATTAATTTATGCGTTTTCATTAGAGATTTTGCAATAGAATCTATATCTAAAGGTTTCAACGAGATCAAATCTATAACTTCAGGATCATAACCATGATTCACAATTTCTTTTACTGCTTGAACTACATGGTGACGCATTCTAGAATAAGTCACAATAGTAACATCTGATCCAGACCGCACTAATTCAGCTTTATCTAAAGGAAGAAAATATTCTTCATTTGGTAACTCATCTTTTAAGTTATAAAGTAAAACATGCTCAAAAAAAATCACAGGATTATTATCTCTAATGGCAGATTTCAATAAACCTTTAGCATTATAAGGAGTAGAACAAGCTACAATTTTTAATCCAGGTATAGCTTGAAAATATGCCTCTAATCTTTGTGAATGTTCTGCTCCTAATTGTCTTCCAACTCCTCCAGGGCCACGAATAACTATAGGAATTTTAAAATTACCTCCTGAAGTATATCTTAACATTCCAGCATTATTAGATATTTGATTAAAAGCAAGTAATAAAAAACTCATATTCATACCTTCAACAATTGGTCTTAGACCAGTAATAGCGGCCCCAATTGCCATTCCCATAAAACTATTTTCAGCTATAGGCGTATCTAGCACTCTTAGATCACCATATTTAGCATGTAAATCTTTAGTAACCTTATAAGAACCTCCATAATGACCAACGTCTTCTCCTAATACAAAAACAGAACTATCTTTTTCCATTTCTTCATTCGTAGCTTCTCTTAAAGCATCGAACATAAAAACTTGACTCATAATAACAAGATAACTTTATTAATAAAATAATATATAGTTTTATAAAAATACTATATTAATCTAATCATCAACAAATAAATATTTTTTTAAATCACCAACATTTGGCTCAGGACTAGATAAAGCAAATTCAACTGCATCATCTATCTCAGTTTTAATAATTGTATCAATCTGGTTAATTTTTTCTTCAGAAATTAAAGAATTATCAAGTATATAATTTTTTAAATTCTTAATTGGATCACGTGCTAACCAAGCTTGTTTTTCATGAATTGATCTTAATTCATCTGGATCTGCTAAAGAATGTCCACGAAAACGATAAGTTAAAGCCTCTATTAAAGTAGGACCATCACCTTGCCTTGCCTTAATAATAGCTTTGATAGCGACTTCTCTGACAGCTAATACATCCATACCATCAACTTCAATACCAGGCAAACCAAAGGCCTCTGCTTTTTTATGTATTTCAGGAAATGAAGTAGATCTATGATGAGCCATCCCAATAGCCCATTGATTATTTTCTACTACAAAAATTATAGGCAATTTCCATAAAACTGCCATATTTAAACACTCAAAGAATTGTCCATTATTACTAGTTCCATCACCAAAAAAACAAGCTGTTACACGCATAGGTTTATTATCGTTTAAAACTTGTTTTCTGTATACACTCTGAAAAGCTGCTCCTATAGCAACAGGAATACCTTCACCAATAAAAGCAAATCCACCTAAAAAATTATGTGGTGCAGAAAAAATATGCATTGATCCGCCACGACCACGACTACAACCTGTCTCTTTGCCAAACAATTCTGCCATTACTAATTTAGATGGAACACCTTTACTCAAAGCATGTACATGATCACGATATGTACTACAAACATAATCATACTTGTGTAGCGACTTAATAACTCCTGTTGATACAGCTTCTTGTCCATTATATAAATGAACAAAACCAAACATTTTCCCTCTATAGTACATCTGAGCACACATATCTTCAAATATACGTCCAAGTAACATATCTTTATATAATGATAATATATCTTGAGAACTTATTTGGTATTGGTTAAAAACAGTTGATGGTAATATAACTTTATTGTCCATGTTTATAAATACTATAATTAATTAAAATATCAATAATTAGAAATGATATATTAAACCTCAAATAATTAATACGATATACATAAATATACATATAATATGATTTAATAAATACATTATATATGATCAAAATATTAAATATATAAATACAGATATAAATAATATATATATTAGCAAATTATATATACAAACTAAACAAATGACTACAAACGATTACTTATTATAAATAATATAGTTATAATAATTTGTTGAAATTTTCATTTTATTTAATATAAATCAAAATAGTTAGTATGACTAAAATACCTTATAAATTACCAATAATAGAGAAAGATTTATTAGTATTAGAGCAAAATTTGAAGAAGATGGTTGGTGCTAAACACCCTATACTATATGCAGCCGCTGAACATCTTTTTAGTGCAGGAGGAAAAAGGATTAGACCAACTATTATATTATTAGTTGCATTATCAACAACAAAAGATATAAATATATTACCTGAACATAAAAGATTAGCTGAAATTATAGAAATTATACATACTGCTAGCTTAGTACATGATGATGTTGTTGACGAATGTCAAATAAGAAGAGGAGTAAATACTGTACACAGTACATTTAGTACAAAAATAGCTATATTAGCTGGAGATTTTTTATTTGCACAATCATCATGGTATTTAGCAAATTTGAATAATTTAGAAGTAGTTAAAACTATTTCAAAAGTAATTACAGATTTTGCTGAAGGTGAAATTAGACAGGGATTAACTAATTTTGACGAAACTATATCTATAGATAACTATATAGACAAATCATTTTATAAAACAGCTTCTTTAATTGCGGCAGGCTGTAAAGGAGCAGCTATGTTAAGCGAAACAACTACGAATATACAAAATAATTTTTACTTGTATGGTAAGCATTTAGGATTAGCTTTTCAAATTATTGATGATATATTAGATATTATTGGTTCAAGATCCTCTCTTGGAAAACCAGCAGGATCAGATTTAAAAAATGGCAATTTAACAGCTCCACTTATTTTTGCTTTAGAAGAGCAACCTAAATTACATTATTTAATTAATAGAGAATTTCAAAAACAAGATGATATAAATACAGCTATCGAAATGATTAAAGATAGTCATGGAATTCAAAAAGCATATGATTTAGCTCAAGAACATATTCAAGCATCATTACAAGCTTTAAAGAGAACTAATAATAACCAAGCTCAAGAAAGTTTAGCTTACATAAGTAACTACATAATTAATCGATTATGTTAGATAAATTAGCAACTTGTTTAGTTAATTTAGGTTTTTTAATAAAAATATTATATTAAAACATGTAGTAAATAATATAATTCATCACTTAATAAAAAAGTATATCCGTACTATTTTTATTAAGCTAACATTGATATAGCAAAAACTATTTATAGCAAATTCATATATAAACAATAAAATATACTGATTTAATTATTTATGTTTAACATACTGATTGATAGTAGTATTAAATTGTTAATTTAATTCACAACACGACTTGACTACAGTATCAAACACTTTGTAATCTAAAATAGCTAATTGAGCAAGAATTTTTCGATTTAATGCTATACTTGAATTCTTTAAACTTCGTATAAATTCACTATATGTTATTCCGTAAGGACGAACAGCAGCATTAATACGAACAATCCATAATCTTCTGTAATTACGTTTTCTATGCTTTCTACCTATATAAGAATATTTCAATGCTTTTAATACTTGTTGTTTAGCTGTACGAAATAAAGTTGAATGAGAACCCTTAAAACCTTTAGCTAATTTCAAAATTCTTTTTCTTCTTTTACGAGCAACATTACCCCTTTTAACTCTAGTCATAAAACAGAATAATTTAAATATAATTTTAATAAATATAAGGTATCTTAGATCTAAAGCTTAATGCATCAACTAACTTAACATTAAGAACTTTTCTTAATTTTTGCTTACGTTTAGATGATTTTTTTTGTAATAGATGGCTGCGACATGCCATATGTCTTAAAATTTTATACTTAGATGTTATTTTAAATCTTTTACTTATAGCTTTAGAAGTTTTTAATTTATACATAATTCAATAATTATTAGTACAACATATTTTAAATTATTACTAGTAAATAGACCTTAATAAAAGATAAAATGTTATTAAGATCCATCAATCATAAATAGTATGAATAAATACTTAAGTAATCTTTTTTCGTAAACTATTAACTGCACTTAATAATAGCATTCCCATTATTTTAATAAAGTTAGAATTTAATTCTTGAAAAACCTTCATATTAAGATTAAATGCTATATTCGCCTCAGAAATAATTTGGCTAATTTGCTTACTATCGATAGGTGTATTATCCAAAGCTTGACGATAAACTATTTTAAAAGCTTTATCATCCTTAATATCATTAAAGTTATAAAAAGCAACTCCATCACAGTCTGATAAATTCATAGCTGTTTGTGCAATTTTTTTTAAAACTTGACCTCCTGATAGATCCCCCATATATCTTGTATAAGCATGAGCTATAAGTAACTCTGGCTGATTAATACTTATATCACGAATTCTATCAACATATATTTTAGTAGCCAAAGAAGGAAAAACTTTTTCTTGCCATTTAGTTCCATAATAATATTGTAAATCTTGACTTAAACTAAATTTACGATTTAATTCTGGAAAATATATATATCGAATAACTGCATGATTTTTATTCTTTTCTATTTCTTCTTCCAACGCAGTATAAACAAAAAATAAATTAGCTACTAACTTACGATATGATTTTTTATCAACTACACCACCTAAAAACGACTTAACAAAACTAACGTTCTCAGCCATACTATGAGCTTTTGTTGTTCCCTCACGTAATTGTTGAGCTAAATTAGTAGACATATATTATTCCTAATAAAATTATAATATAATAAGATATTTTAAGCTCATCTAGTTCACTCCATTTTGAATGAATTATTTTATCCTAATACAATAAATAAGATAAAACTTTACAACATACAATTATATTAAATATTTTAAAGTTTAAAGATTATCAATTAATTTATATAGACCGAAAATAATCTTTTGATCGTTGAGGAGTACTAGTAATAGTAGCTTCTCCTGGTTGCCAATTAGCTGGACAAACTTCATCTGGATGCGACTGAACATATTGAATTGCTTTCAATGTTCTTAATGTCTCACTTACACTCCTTCCAAAATCAAGATTATTAACTAAAGAATATTGTATAATACCTTTTTCATCAATAATAAATAATCCTCTTAATGCTTTACCATCTTCTGTTAAAACATTATATGATAAACTTATTTGTTTGGTTAAATCAGAAATTAATGGATAATTTAAATCACCTAAACCACCAGCTTCTCGTTCTGTTTGCAACCACGCTAAATGCGAATATTCACTATCTACAGATATACCAAAAATCTCTGTATTTAAATTTTGAATTTCATCATAAGCATCACTAAAAGCAGTAATTTCTGTCGGACACACAAATGTGAAATCAAGAGGATAAAATAGTAATATTACATATTTACCTAAATAGTCATATAATTTTATCTTTCTAAATTCTTGATCATATACAGCAGTAGCAGAAAAATCAGGAGCTTTTTGACCAACTCTAATACAATTATTATTTGATACCATTACACCTTATTTTTGTAAGAAAATCTAATACTTCTATATATTATATGAAAATAAATGAATAAAGCAACATAGTATCATACATTAGTATAATTATTATATGCAATGTTTTAGCAATAATAGCGGAGAATGGATTTGAACCATTGGCCTTCGGGTTATGAGCCCGACGAGCTACCAGACTGCTCTACCCCGCGACTACCAATCAATAATAGTATATTAAATACTAGAAAATCAATAAATAAATTAATTTTTCTATCAATAGAAGAATTAAACTTATAAATATACTATATTTAATTCTGCGTATAAATGGTATAACCTCATAAAAGCCTATAAGACGATCTTGTACTAAAATTTCTGAGCTTTTAATCCATAATTGACCATCATACCATCCTGACTCTTCATAAAAAACAGTAGCACTAACAAGACGCTTTGCAACATAAAACCAACACAAATATAAACGTATAAAAATTAGTAAAAATATTAAAGTAACTACAAACATATTTAAAAAAAACAATTTATATATATTCATTTTATTAGAGACTATAAATAAAACTAAAGGTACTGATAGTGCAAATAATAAAACAAAAGTATTGAAAATTTTAATTAAATATTTATTTAAAGTTAGAATAGACCAAGAAAAAAACCAGGAAGATCTTAACGAAAAATATTCATTTAAAGGTTGTTGATCAAAAGGAACAGGACAGATTTTTTTAGAAACACACATAATATTCTTTTATATTCTCTAATTATCGAACAATAATATATAACTATAAAATAAGTATATTTATTATTGTCAATAATAAGAATAAAAAGATACTAATAATAGTAATTAGTTGCAAATTTTTCTGTGTACTGCGAGTAAAATTTAAGCTTGTGGTTTGACCGCGAAATCCACTTAAATTTGTCCATTTAGGATTATTAATAAGAATTAATAGTATCGTAAAATTACCTGCTATATACCATAAAACTTTCATATCATATTAATACTGATGAATTTAAATAATAAAAGAATATGATAAACATATTCTCTATACAATATTTAGATAAAATTATTAAGACTTGAATAAACTACTAATCAGAACTTAAATAATAGATTTTATTCATTTATTCACCTTGAACTTTTAATAATACAAATCCTAATACTAAACCCAATAATATTAGTATAAAACTAATAATACTAGTTGTAATAATTTCTCCACCCATTATATTACTCCATATAAAAATTCATAATGCTACATATAATAAACAACTTAAAATCCATTTCTCCCCCAAATAACTAAAGCTACAGAAAAACTAAAGACTGCTAATAATGAACCCCAACCTAAACTAACAATATCGAACATTCCAACTTATACTCCTATAATAGAATCCTATAATAAATTATATAATAATTTTTTAACTATTAATAGTATAAAATCAATTATATAATATGGACAATTTATATAGTAAAATCTATTAAAAAAACAAAATCAAGAAATGTAAATTTTTTATGCTTATAAGTAAACAAAACGAAAGTTAAGGTTAGTATAAAAATAGTGATAAAATACTACATTGAACAGTATATAAAATAACAAAAACTATTATTACAATATATATATGCAAAATAGTCAAAAATTATCCAAAGTAACTGCTAAAGAAACTTTACTTACTCCTCGGTTTTATACAACAGATTTTAAAGAAATGGCTAAACTAGATATTTCATTAAATATTCATGAATTTCAAGCATTATTAGAAGAATTCAGAGCTGATTATAATAGACAACATTTTATCAGAGATGAGGAATTCGAACAGTCTTGGAATAACTTAGATAAAACAACTAAAGCATTGTTTATTGAATTTTTAGAAAGATCATGTACTGCAGAATTTTCTGGGTTTTTACTATATAAAGAATTATCTAGAAGATTAGAAAATACAAATCCTATTATTGCAGAATGCTTTCTACTTATGTCAAGGGATGAAGCTAGACATGCTGGATTTCTTAATAAAGCTATAAGTGACTTTAACTTATCATTAGATTTAGGCTTTTTAACTAAAACAAGAAAATATACTTTCTTTTCTCCAAAATTTATTTTCTATGCAACATATTTATCAGAGAAAATTGGGTATTGGAGATATATAACAATATATAGACACTTAGAAAGGTATCCTGAACACCGCATCTATCCCATTTTTAAATTTTTTGAAAACTGGTGTCAAGATGAAAATCGTCATGGAGATTTTTTTGCAGCATTATTAAAATCTCAACCTAAGTTTTTAAATAACTTAGAAGCAAAACTATGGTGTCGTTTTTTTTTATTAAGTGTATTTGCTACAATGTATTTAAATGATTTTCAAAGATCGGATTTTTATAAATCTATTGGATTAGATGCAAGAAAATATGATATGCAAGTTATTAGAAAAACAAACGAAAGTGCCTCAAGAATTTTTCCTATCGCTCTAAATGTAGATAAACCAGAATTTTTTCAATATCTAGATAGATGTGCTTCAGAAAATAGAAAGCTTATAGAAATCAATAAAAAATATCAAAGTTATCCGATAAAAACATTAATCAAAATTCCTATATATGTAAACTTAAGCTGGTATCTAATTAAATTATATTTTTTACCTACTATTCCTTCATCATCTATAACGTCAACTATTAGATAGAAACCATATTAAAAATAATATATAAATATTAAATTATTACTTGTAAGATACAAAACATAAAGCTTTATTTCTTATTTAGTATTTAATATAAAAAATCTAATATAATAATTATTATAATATTTATCAATACATAAATATATATAAATAACTAAACTTTAAGTTATCTAAATATGAATAATACAATTGATTTAAAAATGCCATCTCCTACCTTCGGAGGGAGTACTGGAGGATGGCTTAGATCTGCAGAAATAGAAGAAAAATATGCAATTACATGGTTAAGTAAAAAAGAACAAATTTTTGAAATGCCTACAGGTGGAGCCGCTATAATGCGCCAGGATAATAATTTATTATATTTAGCTAGAAAAGAACAATGTTTAGCATTAAGTAGTCAATTAAAAACGAAATTCAAAATTACTGACTTTAAAATTTATAGAATATTCCCAAGTGGAGAAGTTCAATATTTGCATCCTAAAGATGGAGTATTCCCAGAAAAAGTAAATGCTGGTAGAAGTGGTGTTGGCAATATCTCTCATTCAATAGGTAAAAATAAAAATCCTGTTAATAAAAAGTTTACAGGAGAAGCAACATATGAATAAAATTATTCTATTTTATTGATAGAATAAATAAATATAAATTTGATAAGTAAGATATAGTATAATTGTATTTAATATCTTACTTATGATACAATTAATTCTTATAGGTACATAAACAAGGAGAGGTGGTAGAGTTGGTTTATTGCGTCTGATTTGAAATCAGATGAACCATATGGTTCCGTGGGTTCGAATCCCACCCTCTCCGAACACTCGAACAATGAACTAACTTCTATTAATCTGCACAGCTTGTTCTATAAAATCTACTGCTTGTTTTAAACTAACTATTTTCTCGGCATCTTTATCCGGAATTTCTATAGAAAACTCTTCTTCAATAGCCATAACTAATTCAACTGTATCAAGAGAATCAGCTCCTAATTCCAAAAAAGTTGAGCTATCTTTTATCTCTTGTAAGCTAACATCTAGTTGTTCAACCACAATCCTTTTAACTGCTTCTAGAATAGCATTTTTTGACTGAGTTGATGACATAATAATTCCTTAATTAATTTATACAATACTATAAAAATGACCTGTATCTATAGTTAGTTCTAATTAAATATATACCTTTTATAAGGTTATCTATCACATATAGATGAACTTTAATTAGGATAGATTCTTAATCTTCTATTGGGCTCTTCACCACAACTGCGAGAACGTAAATTACAACAATTAATTAATTGATGTTGTAACTTACGTATATTTGCTGTTCTAGGTAGTAATTCTACGGACTGCTTTTTAATTTTAATAATTTTTTGTATAGCTAATCTCGTTTCTACTAAACCTTCCCGCTCTTCTTTAGTTTTATCTTTATACATCATATCCCAATTACAATTAGAAATTCTATTAACATTAAGTATTTGTGTTAAAGCACGCTTAATATTAGTAAATGTACTATTATATATAGTATAAATTGTAATTTGCTTTGATTTTGCTATTTGCTTCAATTTTGTATTTTGCTTAAGGTTTGACCTTAAAGCTAAAATTACATCAGCTTGCATAATATCTCTAGTTATAGCAATAGGAAATTGCCCATAATTTATAATTTTTTCAACTTGTGAAATATTAATATAATAAATATAAAGACGAATATTCAAAATATCCTTAAATATATTTTGAGAAAACTTATTTATAGAAGACGCAAAGTCATATTGTGAATCACTCTCATATTTGAAGCTTTTTGCTAAAGATTTAGTATTTGTTAATTTTGCACTAAATAACTTAGAATTATTAACTTTAGAAGCATCAATATGTACATTAGACACAAAATTATTTGGTATATATTGTTCACACTCAATAACAATAGAATTATCTCCAATTAATTTGCGTCTTTGAACCCATAGATTTGTTCCTTGTAATAATTGATCAACAGCTTGACCTACTGATTCATGAACTATCCAATTATGGCGCTCATGAATCTCTATAGCCACTTGAAAAGCAGGCGATGCTTTTCGTTCTAAAATACTTTTTTGTGAGCCTCTACGTTTTGCTTCATCATCTCCTAAAGTAACATATTGAATACCACCAATTAAATCAGATAAAATAGGATTTTTTATTAGACTATCTAAATAATTCCCATGTGCTGTTCCTACCAACTGTACACCTCTTTCAGAAATTGTACGAGCAGCTAAAGATTCTAATTCTGTTCCGATTTCATCTATTATAATTACTTCAGGCATATGGTTTTCTACGGCTTCAATCATTACTTGATGTTGTAAAGTTGGTTCAGAAACTTGCATTCTTCTTGCTCTACCAATAGCAGGATGAGGAATATCTCCATCTCCCGCTATCTCATTAGATGTATCAATTATTACAACTCTTTTTTCCATCTCATCTGCTAATACTCGTGCAATCTCTCTAACAGCCGTTGTTTTACCTACCCCTGGTCTACCTAAAAGTAGTATTGAAGGATTTTTTTCTAATAAATCTCTAATAATACTAATAGTACCTAAAACAGCTCTACCTACTCTACAAGTTAGTCCAATTATATTGCCTTGTCTATTTTTAATAGAACTAATCCTGTGCAATGTACGCTCAATACCAGAACGATTATCACCACTAAAATTACCTATACGTTTAATGCAATAATCTAAATCTTGCCATGTAATTATTCTACTAGATAAATATTCTGGTCCCCTAGGGAAACGTGCTTCTGGTTTTCTACCTAAATCCATAACAACCTCAATTAATAATTTTCTATTTATATGCGTTTCTAAAGGTTGTTTAATAAAATTTGGTAAAATCTCTAACAATCTATCTAAATCATCTGCTATTAACATTATTCATTTACAAAATTCACAAAATAAATTTAACACTACTTTGTATATATACATTCATCCTAATACCTTGATAGTTATATATACAAAATTTAGATTAAAGTATTATGATCTAATTTTCATATCTATCTTTATAATCTATGTTTTTATACTATATAATAGTAATTTTATATATAATAAGTATCTCATTAGCTATATGAAAATAATAGGAAAATTAACCAAAATTAAAAAAATATATAACAAAAATAATATAGAGATTATCAAATATACCAATCAACATGGTATTGTTGTAGGAAAAAAATCCATACAGCATAGTAAATATAAGAAAATAATAATTATAGAATTTTCTAATTATACTAGAATTTGGATGCTTCCACAAGAAATAGAAATAATTTATAAAAACATTATAAAATAAACACTATAGCCAAGGAAATAAAAAATGCCTTTTCAAGTAAAAGATTTAAAAAAAATCTTATATTCAGTCAAAACAAATAAGATTTATAGACTTAATATAAAAAGCAAGAAATTTGAACTATTAATTAATAAACATAATATCACTAATCATAAAACGTCTAAAATAAAAGAAACCAAATATTCTAATAGTATTGCTGAAACTTTAGTAAAAACTGACAAAAAAACAAAAAAAATTCACTATTCTAATAACAGCAACAATCAAGTGCATAGCCATGAATCAATAAGTTATTCAACGATAATATCACCTATGGTTGGAACTTTTTATAGATCTCCTGCTCCCAATGAACCACCATTTGTAGACCAATATGATATAGTAAATAAGAAGCAAACTGTGTGCATAATCGAAGCTATGAAATTAATGAATGAAATAGAAGCTGAAGTTAATGGTAAAGTTGTTGAAATACTAGTACAAGATGGTGAAATTGTTGATTGTGGTCAAGCACTTATGAAAGTACAGAAGATATAAAAATACAATATAATCAGTTTTAGATTTTAACTATTGTTAACAGATTTTAGGTGTTACATTAGTTGTCTTTATAATATTATTTAGTAGTAAAAACTCAAATGTAAAAATTGCACTAGATAGGTATAATTTTAATCTCTTATAATTATAATTAAACACAATGCGATAACATGATGAGTGTTTTATTAAATTGTCTCATTGTATTTTATTAAAATAAACAGGAGAATTTCAATGACAGTTAGCTCAAAAGAGCAAGAGACAGAGACAAAAAAAGTTAAAGTTACTGTAGACAAAAATCCTGTTGCTACAACCTTTGAAAAATGGGCAAAACCTGGACATTTTTCAAGAAAACTTGCTAAAGGTCCTAAAACAACTACTTGGATTTGGAATTTACATGCAGATGCTCACGACTTTGATAGTCATACAAGTTCTTTAGAAGAAATTTCTCGAAAAATTTTTAGCGCACACTTCGGTCAACTAGCAATAATATTTTTATGGTTGAGTGGAATGTACTTTCATGGCGCAAAATTTTCTAATTACGTAGCATGGCTTAGCAATCCAACTGTTATTAAACCTAGTGCACAAGTTGTGTGGCCCATTGTTGGTCAAGAAATTTTGAATGGCGACGTAGGAGGAGGATTTCAGGGAGTTCAAATCACATCTGGATTTTTCCAACTTTGGCGTGCATCTGGTATAACAACAGAATTCGAGCTGTACGCAACAGCAATTGGTGGTCTTGTAATGGCTTTTTTAATGGTTTTTGCCGGATGGTTTCATTACCATAAATCTGCTCCTAAACTTGAATGGTTCCAAAACGTAGAATCAATGATGAATCATCATTTGTCTGGCTTACTTGGTTTAGGTTGCCTTTCATGGTCTGGACACCAAATTCATATAGCAATCCCAATTAATAAGTTGTTAGATTCGGGTGTATCTCCTCAAGAAATACCATTACCTCATCAATTTTTAGTTAATCGGGAACTTATAAGCCAGCTATATCCTAGCTTCAGTAAAGGTATTTTGCCTTTTTTCACATTAAACTGGAATGAATACTCTGATTTTCTAACATTCAAAGGAGGATTAAATCCTATTACTGGTGGTTTATGGTTAACAGATATAGCACATCATCATTTAGCTCTTGCTGTATTATTTTTAATTGCTGGTCATATGTACAGAACTAATTGGGGTATTGGACATAGCATGAAAGAAATATTAGAAGCTCATAAAGGACCATTTACTGGTGAAGGACATAAAGGTTTATATGAAATTTTAACAACTTCTTGGCATGCACAACTAGCAATTAACTTAGCAATGATGGGATCATTAAGTATTATAGTCGCACATCATATGTATGCAATGCCACCTTATCCATATATTGCTACAGATTATCCAACACAATTATCTTTATTCACACATCATATGTGGATAGGTGGTTTCTGTATTGTTGGAGCAGGAGCACATGCTTCAATTTTCATGGTAAGAGATTATAACCCAGCACAAAACTATAATAATGTATTGGATAGAGTTATAAGACATAGAGATGCAATTATTTCTCACCTAAATTGGGCATGTATATTTTTAGGCTTTCATTCATTTGGATTATATATTCATAATGATACTATGAGAGCACTAGGCAGATCTCAAGATATGTTTTCAGATACAGCTATTCAATTACAGCCTATATTTGCACAATGGATACAAAATATTCATACACTTGCTCCAAGTAATACAAGCCCGAATGCACTAACTACAGCTAGTTATGCATTCGGAGGAGATGTGATTGCAATCAATAATAAAATTGCTATGATGCCCATCTCTTTAGGCACAGCTGATTTTATGGTACATCATATTCATGCATTTACAATTCATGTAACTGTATTAATATTAGTTAAAGGATTTTTATTTTCTCGTAATTCTCGTTTAATACCAGATAAGTCTAATTTAGGCTTCCGTTTCCCTTGTGACGGACCTGGTAGAGGCGGAACTTGTCAAGTCTCTGGATGGGATCATGTATTCTTAGGGCTTTTCTGGATGTATAATTCATTATCTATAGCTATATTTCACTTTAGCTGGAAGATGCAATCAGACGTTTGGGGAAGTATTACACCTACTGGAACAGTATCTCATATTACTGAAGGAAATTTTGCTCAAAGCTCTATTACAATTAATGGATGGCTAAGAGACTTTTTATGGGCTCAAGCTTCACAAGTTATTCAATCATATGGATCTTCTTTATCAGCATACGGCTTAATCTTCCTGGGAGCTCACTTTGTATGGGCATTTAGTTTAATGTTTCTTTTTAGCGGTAGGGGTTATTGGCAAGAACTTATAGAATCTATTGTATGGGCTCACAATAAAGTAAAAGTAGCACCATCTATTCAACCAAGAGCATTAAGTATTACACAAGGAAGAGCTGTAGGAGTAGCTCACTACTTATTAGGAGGCATTGGGACAACTTGGGCTTTCTTCTTAGCAAGAATAATATCAGTAGGATAGACAAATATTAATTTAGGAAAACAAAACAATGGCAACAAAATTTCCAAAATTTAGCCAAGCATTAGCACAAGATCCTACAACAAGAAGGATTTGGTACGGTATAGCAACTGCACATGATTTTGAAAGCCATGATGGAATGACAGAAGAAAATTTATATCAGAAAATTTTTGCTTCTCATTTTGGTCATATAGCTATTATATTTCTATGGACTTCAGGCAACTTATTCCATGTAGCTTGGCAAGGCAACTTTGAACAATGGGTAACTAAACCTTTAAAAATAAAACCTATTGCTCATGCAATATGGGATCCTCACTTTGGACAACCAGCTGTTAAAGCATTTACTAAAGGTGGAGTAACATATCCAGTTGATATAACTTTTTCTGGTGTATATCACTGGTGGTATACAATTGGTATGAGAACTAATAATGATTTATATAATGCTTCATTATTTTTACTTGTTTTATCTGCAATTATGCTATTTGCTGGATGGCTACATTTACAACCAAAATTCAAACCTGGCTTATCATGGTTTAAAAATAATGAATCAAGATTAAATCATCACTTATCTGGTCTATTTGGTTTCAGCTCATTAGCATGGACAGGACATCTAGTACATGTAGCTATACCTGCATCACGTGGACAGAATATAGGATGGAAAAATTTTACATATACATTACCTCACCCTGAAGGATTACAACCATTTTTTACAGGAAATTGGAGTGCTTACTCTTCTAATCCTGATACAATAAATCACGTATTTGGAACAAGTGAGGGTGCAGGAACAGCTATACTAACATTTTTGGGAGGTTTTCACCCACAAAGTCAATCATTATGGTTAACAGATATAGCACATCATCACTTAGCAATAGCTATTATATTTATTATTGCTGGACATATGTATAGAACAAACTGGGGGATAGGGCACAACCTTAAAGATATAATTGATGCACATCGTCCACCAAGCGGAAGATTAGGTAATGGGCATGTTGGATTATATGAAACAATCACTAATTCATTACATATGCAATTAGGACTTGCTTTAGCGTCTTTAGGAGTAATAACATCATTAGTAGCTCAACATATGTATGCAATGCCCCCATATGCATTCATGGCTAAAGATTTTACAACACAATCAGCACTCTATACTCATCATCAATATATTGCAGGTTTTTTAATGGTTGGTGCATTCGCACATGGAGCTATATTTTTTATAAGAGATTATGATCCAGAACAAAATACAAACAACGTACTTGCCAGAATGCTAGATCATAAAGAAGCAATCATTTCTCACCTAAGCTGGGTATGCTTATTTTTAGGTTTTCATACTTTAGGTTTATACATTCATAATGATACGGTGATAGCTTTTGGAAATCCTGAAAAACAAATTCTAATTGAACCCGTATTCGCACAATGGATACAAGCAAGTTCAGGTAAAGCATTGTACGGCTTTGATACACTATTATCATCTTCATCTAGTATAGCAGCAAAAGCTGGTAGTAATATATGGCTACCTGGTTGGCTCGAAGCAATAAATAGTAATCAAAATTCACTCTTCTTAACTATAGGACCAGGAGATTTTTTAGTACATCATGCAATTGCATTAGGATTACATACTACCACACTAATTTTAGTTAAAGGCGCCTTAGATGCTAGAGGATCAAAGCTAATGCCAGACAAAAAAGACTTTGGATACAGTTTCCCTTGTGATGGTCCTGGTAGAGGTGGTACATGCGATATATCTGCATGGGATGCATTTTATTTATCTGTATTTTGGATGTTAAATACTATTGGTTGGGTAACATTTTATTGGCATTGGAAACATTTAGCAATATGGCAAGGAAATGTAAATCAATTTAATGAATCATCTACTTACTTAATGGGTTGGTTAAGAGATTACCTATGGCTAAACTCATCTCCTTTAATTAATGGATATAACCCTTATGGAATGAATAATTTATCTGTATGGTCGTGGATGTTTCTATTTGGACATCTAATTTGGGCAACTGGTTTTATGTTCTTGATTTCTTGGCGTGGCTATTGGCAAGAACTTATAGAGACACTAGCTTGGGCCCATGAAAGAACACCTCTTGCTAACTTAATTAGATGGAAAGATAAACCAGTGGCTTTATCTATCGTTCAAGCAAGATTGGTTGGACTAGTACATTTCTCAGTGGGATATATACTAACTTATGCGGCTTTTGTAATTGCATCTACATCGGGTAAATTTGGTTAATAATTTAAATATATAAAACTAAAAAAGAATTAAATCATTACTTTACTTTAAAAAAGTAAAGTAATGATTTTTTATTGCAATATTAGTGTTTTTTCGTTAAAATTAATTTGATTTTTACTTTTTATAAAAACAAATAATAAAAATGGCTAAAAAAAGCATGATTCAGAGAGAAATTAAACGAAGCAAACTAATAACTAAATATCAAAATAAAAGACAGGATATAAAAAAAAGACTTAAAAATACATCAACTTTTATAGAACAAATAGAGCTACAAAAAGAACTACAAAAATTACCTAAAAATAGTACACCTTGTCGTCACAGAAATAGATGTTGGAAAACTGGACGTAGTAGAGGATTTTATAAAGACTTCGGGCTATCAAGACATGTTCTAAGAGAAATGTCACATAATTGCTTATTGCCAGGAATTAAAAAATCTAGTTGGTAATACAGAACCTATATTAATTATATAAATGCTCTAATTAAAATCGAGCATTTATATAAATATCACAAAAATATATTCATAATATTTATCTTATAATCCAAATTGATTTCCTCTACGGTACTGTAAATAAGCAGCAACTAATAATCCTATTAAAGTCACAGGAATCAATCCTAATACTATACCTGACAAAAGAGGTTCTACCATAATAAATAATTAAATGTTTAAAAATATGTTTATATAATATAGTTCTTTTTATCTAAAACCAATAGCCGCTTGCCATACGAAAGCTAACAATAAAAAGAATACAGGAATAACTGGTAATATATCAACTAAAGGTCGAAAAATTGAGTAAGCCTCTGGCAATTTCGTTAATAGAATCATTGTAATCATAAATAAACCTCTTCATAATTAATTTATATTATACATTATCAATATATATATTATATGTAAGTATTCTTATAGTTTCTTCTTATTTATTCATAAATTTATTATAGTAATAATAATTAAATATAAGTATTTATAAATTTATATTATGAAAATTTATTTATACTAAATAGAAATACAGTTTACAATAATAGATAAACTATCTACCACAATATATAATTGTATACTATAAATAAATAAATATTTATAATTATTTAATTAAAATATCATATAAAAGGAAATAATTATGACAATTGCTGTTCAATTATTAGTATTTATACTAACTATATTCTCAATTTTACTTGTAGTTGGGATACCTGTAACTCTAGCATCACCTGGTCAATGGGAAAAATCTAAAAATTTAATTTATACTGGAGCTGGTATATGGGCAGGATTAGTAATAATTACAGGATTTGTTAACTCTTTTATTGCTTAATCAATTACAGTCTACTATGTATAAATAGATATTTAATACATCTATTATACATAGTCAAAAGTTGACAAAGCAAAACTTTTTTGGCATTATAATAAATTATAGCGGGTATAGCTCAGTGGTAGAGCGCAACCTTGCCAAGGTTGATGTCGCGCGTTCAAATCGCGTTACCCGCTTTGTATTTTATGCTTCTTTAGAATTAGTATCTATAACAGAATCAGTCTCTGAATTATTTGTTGCTTGTTGATTAGAACTATACACTTTTTTTCCAATGTTCATCATTAATTGCTGTAACTGATTTTGTAAACTTTTAATCTTTTCATAATCATCTTCTTGAATAACTTTCTTTAAATCATCTATACACTCTTGAACTTGCTTTTGTTCATCTTGACTAATCTTCTCTTTTAATTCATTCAACTGATTTTGAGATTGATAACATAAAGCATCTGCTTGATTCTTTAAATCTATTTTTTCACGTTTTTGTTTATCAAGCTCTGAATTCTCTTCTGCTTCTCTAACTAATTTTTCCACTTCTTCTTTTGGTAAAGTAGATGCACCAGTTATTGTAATTGATTGCTCTTTACCTGTTCCTTTATCCTTTGCTTTTACAGAAAGAATACCATTAGCATCTATATCAAATGTTACTTCTATTTGAGGTACACCTCTTGGAGCAGGCATAATACCATCTAATCTGAAAGTACCTAAACTCTTATTATCTTTTGTAAATTCTCTTTCTCCTTGTAAAACATGAATTTCCACATTTGGCTGATTATCTACAGCTGTTGAAAAAATTTCCGATTTTTTGGTAGGCACAGTCGTATTACGCATAATTATTTTAGTCATTACCCCTCCTAAAGTCTCTACTCCTAGAGATAAAGGTGTGACATCTAGTAATAATATATCTTTTACCTCACCTGCTAAAACTCCAGCCTGAACAGCTGCTCCAATTGCGACTACTTCATCAGGATTTACGCTTTGATTTGCATCTTTACCTATCATTTTCTTAACTAATTGTTGAATAGCAGGCATTCTAGTAGAACCACCAACCAAAACAATTTCATCTATATTATCAGAAGATAATTGAGCATCTTTTAAAGCATTATTAACTGGTATCTCACAACGATCAATTAAATCTTGACATAAATATTCAAACTTTGCTCTTGTTATATTTTTTTCTAAATGTTTAGGACCTGTATCTGTAGAAGTAATAAAAGGTAAATTAATATCTGTTTGAGATAAACTAGATAATTCCATTTTAGCTTTTTCAGCCGCTTCTGTTAGTCGTTGTAAAGCTTGTCTATCGTTACCTAAATCAATTCCTTCATCATTCTTAAACTCTAAAATTAACCACTCGACAATTTTTTTATCAAAATCATCACCACCTAAATGAGTATCACCAGATGTTGACAAAACTTCAAAAACACCATCTCCAACTTCTAGAATAGAGACATCAAAAGTACCTCCACCTAGATCAAAAACTAGAATTGTCTCATTATTTTTTTTATCTAGACCATATGACAAAGATGCTGCAGTTGGTTCATTAATAATTCTTAATACATCTAATCCAGCTATCTGACCAGCATCTTTAGTTGCCTGACGTTGAGAATCATTAAAATAAGCTGGAACAGTTATAACTGCTTGAGTAACTTGCTGACCTATATAAGTACTTGCATCTTCTACCAATTTACGTAAAACCTGGGCAGAAATTTCTTCAGGAGCAAAATCTTTATTTAAAGCTGGACATTCTAGCTTAATATTAGAATTAATATCCGTCTTTACATTATAAGATGACTGTTGTAATTCACTAATCAATTCATCTTTTTTACGACCAATAAACCTTTTAACGGAATAAAAAGTATTTTCCGGATTCATGACAGCTTGTCGTTTAGCAATATGACCTACCAACTTATCCTGTTTTTTTGTATAAGCTACAACAGACGGAGTAGTTCTTAATCCTTCTTTATTAGGAATTACTGTTGGCTTACCACCTTCCATAACAGCTACAACTGAATTCGTTGTACCCAAATCAATTCCTACAACTTTATTCATAAAGTACCTCAAATAAGTATAATTTAATTTATCATTAATTACATATTGC